CTTTTTTCGGTGGCTGTTCGCGGGATAGAGTAATTGGTAACTCGTCAGGCTCATAATCCGAATGTTGTGGGTTCGAATCCGACTCCCGCCAAAGACGGGTGAGAAGACAAACAAAAAGATGGGAAGGGAGCAACCCACAAAACACGAGGTCCGGTTCTAGATATCACTTTTCCGATTTTTTCTACAGCTCGGCGGGGCTTTAGCCCATATTTTCAAAAATTCTATAGAAGTCGCTTATATTCCAATTCTTTCCATTTTTCTTGCAGGTAGAAAATCAATGTTATGTAGAACTAACGTCCTACATCTTCGGCCTCAATTCGGTCACCTGACCTATTTGACACAATTCGTTCGGTTATGCGTGCTTTACGCCATTTTTTGTATTATGTATTATGGTATTTCTCATACTACCTTTTACGTCTCATTATATAATAAATGCTCACCGAAAATAAAGTGTGTGATTTCCTCGCTGTTTATATGGTCAGCGCTCATCTTCTCCTACTTGTTTATAGGATTAATCGCTATATTCTGGATAATTCCTGTAGATTCTTTTTCGGATTTGATTTCGTTCGGAGATGATACTGGTATTTCGCCGGGAGACAGTGTCACTATACGGAATGTAAATCGTAAACTAACTTATTTGGACGTAATTTCGGATTTGTTCTCGGGAGCTGCTAGGGAATACACAAGGTTATGTCAGGGATCCCTAGCGGGTTATTGTACGGGGGCATAGCTACTATGGCAATGGTTATGAAGTAAGTTTCTAAAAGCCCTAGAGTCTCCTGACTTTCACCCAACCCCAACTCAGATCTAGTGGTAACTTTATTGTCTCATGGGTCCGTAGGCATTATTTCTATCTGCTGCCCGTCCGTCAATCTTTCTGCGCAGCCCGTGCTTACATGGGTTTCTCATAATGTAAAATTGCATTTCAGGGCGTGGGTCTTTAATCTAGTGAATCGGATTCAAAAATAATACGTCTATCATATTTTCCTAATAGGTATGATCCATGCCAATTCGTATACGCTCTCTCTGGTATTTACTACGTTGAATGACAACAAAGAGATTTTGCAATAACATAAGAATTCTCTTCTTTGAGAGATAGTGGTTTATCACAAGCTAGCAATCGTGTTTCGGGTAAATTTATGTGGGTCTCCAAAAAAGTAGTTTCCTTCGGACCCTGTGAAGCCAAAGAAGCACGTAGTGCCTGTAAAGGCAGAGGCGTCTCCGCCGGACCCTGTAAATCCGTCTCTCGTTCAAAAGTGCTTATGCACCTCCGCACCCAGGACTTGGTTTTGTCGTCAGACACAACGAAACGACGAAACAGTCCGACAAAACTTTGGACCCCAAGGGACTTGGTCTTGTCGGACGGCGCCACAAAACCAAAAAACTGTGCGACAAACCCAAGGGTTTTATTGTGTTTCCGGGCACACAAATGATAATGGGTCAGGTACACGAAAGAACTGTAGGACGATATATATCGAGAAGTTATGATTTCCCCATTAAACGCCTTCATTGGAGTTTTATTCGTGGTGACACATTTTTTCCCATGATTTTTTACAATTAAATCCTTATTTATTGCAATCGAAAAAAGGAAAAATACGAATGCGTGAAATATTAATATTTGCAATTTTAAGCTTTAGCGTTTTGAGTTCGAAAAAAATCCTAATATATAATGAAGAAGTTATTGTAGCTTTAAGTTTTGTCTGTTTCGTTATATTCAGTCAAAAAACATTTGGTGAAACTATAAAAGCTACTCTTGATGCGAGAAGCGAAGCTCTCCTTTCCGATTTACAGCAATGGATGAGTTATCGAGAAGCTATGTTGTCTGAATTGAAGAAACAGCATGAATTACGTAGTATAAGCTTGCGTTCAAGTACACAGATGATTGGAGAATCATGTATAAATGATATGGTTACGCGCTGTGCGCCGAAGTGCAAACAGACGGTGAAATCTGTGTTATGCCAACAAATAGAACAAAAGTTGAAAACACTGTTAGCTATTCAAGAGCATTCCCGTATCGGTTTACAGGAGAAGATAGTAACTTGTTTTCGCGAAACAGTTTGTGACGAATTTCGCTTTTCCAAATTGCGGAAACATCGGTCAAAACTAGTTCAACAAAGCATGGTATTATTGAAAGATGGGGTTCCGAAATGAACAATTTTGCACAAAGATGGCTGTTTTCCACGAACCACAAGTGCGACGCTATGCATGCTATAATCGCTGGGTCAAACCGCGCCGGGACGACTGGCGCTAAACCTCACGCAACTCAGCCGAAAGTTAGTAGGAGAGTGATGTCCTGCGTTGGGGTAGACGGTCTGGTAAGTCTAGGGAAACGAATACTAATGATGCGCCCTCCGTTTCTGTGGAGCGTAGGCGATTTCATGCCTACGGCTTACGAGTGCCGCCGTTCTCATCCGAATATCCTACTTTGTGGGGAAAAAGGAGCGTCCCTGAGAACCGGAACGAAACGCTCGTACTGCGGTGATGCTACAAGCTCACCCGATGCGCTAGGTAGGACAAGCCAGTCCGCGCGATTTGGGCGTGACGGCGGCGAGGGTGGGGCTGGGTCACGCCCCGGGATGAGTTGTAAACCCCATGCCAATGGCGGACGGGATAGTGACTCAACTGAGAACCGGTCGGGTAATGAACCCCCTGCTGTAACCGGCCATATGGACGGTGGCGGTTGGAGGCGGAAACTCGAAACTCTCGAACGAAACGAAAAATCCGGGAAAGTTAGAAACATCTACTCCATATGCACGGATCCGAACTTCTTGATTGCGGCCTACGAACAAATTAAGCACCACACAGGTAACATGATACCGAAGGGGGGGGGCCAGGAAAAAGAAAAACTCTTCCTTCGTCGAGTGGCTCCGCCCCCGGAAAGTCTAGATCGGGCGTGGTTCGAAAGAACCGCCGAATTACTTCGAAGCGAACAGTTTCGCTCCAAACCCGCCGCACGTGGGATACCCACGCCCAACAAGCCCAGGGAATTCAGACCTATCGGGAGCGACGAGATTGTTCAACAAGCCATGAAAATAGTGATGGAACATATATACGAACCCAGATTCCTCGACATCTCCCACGGGTTCCGTCCCGGAAGAGGATGTCACTCAGGGTTAGAACAAATTTGCCTGAAATGGAAAGGAGCGTCGTGGTTCCCTGAATTTGGCATAAAAAGGTGCTTCGATTCCATGGATCGACACAACCTGGTCTTCATCTTACAAAAGCATATAGAAGATCAGAGGTGGATGGATCTCGTGCATAAACTGTTCACCGCGGGACTTGTTGGCGGCGATCCAGACCCCCTTCAAGGATCAGTCCTCTCCCAGTGCTCAACTGCCCCTTGGGCCCTCGCCCCTCCACCTTGTAATATTTACCTGCATGAATTGGACCAGGAAGTGGCCAAGATGGCTAATGAACTCTCACGAAGCCGCTGCGAGCGAAGAGTCGACGAGAGAACCACGGCGACTACGAGAAGGACGCCCAGAACGAAGGCGTTCAGAGCGCTGACCCCGCCGCAAGCGGAAATCATGACGGTCCGTAGAAAGTGGGGGTCCCCGACTGATTGGAGGGACCCCAACAACGCACGCGCATTTTACGTTCGATATGCGGACAATTGTCTCCCAGGTATTGCCGGGCCCAAGGAACTGATGGTCACGGTCAAGAGTAGGATTGCGCAGTTCGTTAATTCGAAGCTGCACCTGGAACTCGCCGAAGGTAATATATCCCATATAAGCGCCGAAAGCACTAAATTTCTGGGAATGGAGATCAAGGTTGTGCCCTCCTCGAAACTTCGAAGGAGATTCGACAAGGCGATGGAGAAGCGACGGAGGGTTAGAAACCGTATCTCTACCCTAAGAGTACAAAAACGCAAACGCCAAGACTCCTTGATCCACGATGCCTTGGTTAGGGTGCTGGGTCAATTGTCAAGGAAGCAGAACTCTGCGGGACTAACAAAGCTCCCTTCCAAATCCCCGGAAATGGCGGAGTTAACTAAAGCCTTGTTGAGGGAAATGCAAGCCGATAGGAATCTAGTAACCCACATTCGGGACTCGCAAAAAAACTTCCACTTGGCTTTATCGAGCAGGCTAGACTTTGCCCCGGATGAGGCGCGGGAAGCAATGGATAACCTCGAGAGGAAACTCGACAAGTGGTGTGATGAGTGTAAAGTCCGAACCCCTTTCGAAAAGGAGAGGGGAAAGGCTCGACGCGTGGGAGGATACGAGGCGCTATCCCTGCAAATTTTGGCTCCATTGAAAAAGATAAGGAAAAAGCTCAAATCGCGGGGCCTGATTACGGAGAATAATAAACCTCGTTGTGTGGTTAGATTGATTCAACTCAACGACAAAGACATTGTGCTTTGGTTTAACGCCGTAGCCCGAGACCTATTGAGTTATTATCGCCGCTGTGCCAACTTTTACAAGGTACGAGACTACGTGGATTATTTTTTACGCTGGTCCCCGATACACACAATGGCCGGGAAGCATAAGGCATCGGCGACGGAGCTCATCGGGGCATTATCGAGAGATGTGGTCGTGAGGGATGACGCGGGGAAAAAAACAATAAGCTTTCTAAACTCCAACGAAATTCGACGGATGGGAAGAATGTTCTTGAGGGGCATCCGATGTGGCTCCGATATGCGGACTCTGGACCGTATTTACGCCACGTTCGGGCGCTCCTCCCGATTGCGGTGCTCCTCCCGATTGCGGTGCTCCGTGGAGGCGCGCTCTAAGGACAGGGTGTAAATGCACCATGTGCGCAAGAGACACCTGGATGCTTTCTTTCGGGGGTAGTGACCAAGGTTACGGTAATGTAAGCGTCGAGGTTGCCATCAAATCAATATAGAGCAAATACCTTCGTGTATGGATCATATCACGATGAATTGCACAATAGGTAATTGCAGTTTGGGGAATTGGATCGGGAGTAGGCCCCATAAAATTCCAGGTGCATACGTCCAATCGAGAGTAGGCTCTTGGAGAGCCGTGTGATGGGAGACTATCAAGCACGGTTCCACGAGAAGGGCGGGAGCGCCTTTACTCGACAGATATAGGTACTCTATATTTAATTTTCGGTGCCATTGCTGGAGTAATGGGTACATGCTTTTCAGTACTAATTCGTATGGAATTAGCACAACCCGGCAATCAAATTCTCGGTGGAAATCATCAACTTTATAATGGTGCGCCCGGATATACATCGTCCGACAAGAAGAGCTATCCACTCTTCTCTGTGCCATCCAGGCTAGCTAACAAGCTAGGGCACAGGCTCAACTTGCAGAGGCGCCATAGTGATATGGCTTACTCGGGAGCGGCAAGTCTAAATCGGGGAACGGTAGGGCTGCCACCGCTAGGACGCCCTGAGAGAGCAGAAGGTACGGCCAGGATAACTGACTTGACACGCAATGCTCGTATTACAGTAGACCTCTTGTCTCAAGCAGCACATTATGGCAAGAGCACGATGAGTAAGCCTCTACGGAGGTCGGAACTGTGCACAATACATTGTGTGTGCACAGTCCCTGGAAGAATGTGGGGCACTCTACACAGATATCAGCTGAGTAATCAGCTAATTGCGCAAGGGCCTCACCCTTCAGGATCTAAGATCTTTCTCGGCTTTACGAAGAAAGGATCAAAGTGTCTTCCGGACACGAATGACAAGGACTATGTAGGAGTCGGGGAGATAACCCGCCCCAATTGGGGCGGGGTTCGGAGGGCCCGTAATAGCTTCGGATTTCTGCAATCCAGCCTGGCAGTTAAGGAGCCCAGCTCTCGATCGTACTGTTCTATCCCGGAGGTCTCGGATAACGAAACATCGTCTCGTTCCAACGGCTCCGCCGGCTCAGCCCCCAAAGCTGACTGGTCTGACCGTGTCCGTATGTCCGTTTCGGAACAGATTCAAGCTTATTTAGGCCCGGACAATAGATACAATGGGCTGATTCATGTCATACCAGACCCTACATTTTTGGCCTTGTGTTATGAATCCATCCGAGGTACGCCAGGGACCCCCGGGTCTAATGCGAAAACTTTGGATGGTCCGGAATGGTTTGTACAAGTAGGTGAGAAACTTAAGAAGGGCCTGTTTGAGTTCTCGCCCGCGCGAGGACTTACAAAGCCCGGCAGGAAGGAGAAGCGTCCCTTAGGTATCAACGGCGGCCCACGAAGAAAGCGCTACGGGGAACAGATCGTACAAAAGGCCTTACAGCTTGTGCTTGAGGCCATCTATGAACCTATTTTTCTAGATTGCTCGCATGGATTTCGTCCCCACCGCAGCTGTCACACAGCATTAAAGAGGCTCTGCTTAGAAGGAGGTCACTATCCCTGGGTTGTGAAGGGAAACATTCGACAGTTTTTTGATTCGACACCTCATAAAGCGATCCTTCACAAAATTTCACAAAAGGTAAAGTGTCATCGTACGCTAGAATTACTCCAAAGGGCTCTCCGTGCGGGTTACGAGGATCCCACTTCCGGTCAGGTCATAGGTGACGAAGGCACTTCGCAGGGCTCGGTGCTGAGTCCGCTACTCCGCAACATCATACTACATCACCTCGACGAATTCGTGATGAAACTTCGTGATCGATTTAACAAGGGCAGAAGTAGAAGACTTAACCCGGAGTACATATTAACTCGTCGTATGAATGCGAACAGACAGGATAGATCTTTCCTGATTAAGCGCGGATTAATCCCGTCGAAAGATGATGATCCCTTGGACCCTTACTTTCAAAGAATTTTATATGTACGATATGCCGATGACTTTGTCATTCCAGTAAGCGGAACTCGGTTAGAAACTTTCGCGATTCAAGCGTCGTTACAAAACTTTATCGACCGGAGTCTTGGGTTAGAGCTTAGTTTGGATAAAACCATGGTCTCACACCCTGCAAACAAGGGATTCCATTTCTTAGGTGCATACTGCAAACGCACCCGATGTAGTCATCGGACCCTCCATGTGCGCACGAAGACGATTAAGCAGCGTTCAACAGAGCGTCTTCGGGTTTGTGCCCCCATTACGAAACTTTTTCACAAGTTAAGAGAAAAAGGTTTTGTAAAACGGAATGAAATGGGGAAGCATGTACCCACGGCAAGGAGTAATCTAACCCCATGGGCTCATGCAGACATTTTGGAATTCTACAATCAGAAAGTTCGGGTAACCCTGAATTACTACTCGTTCGCGTCGAATCGCAGTAGTCTTAATCAGATTGTACATGTGTTGCATATGTCCTGCGCCTCGACCCTCGCTTCGAAATACAAACTGAAGACAGCTAGTAAGACTTTTCACCGCTTTGGTAAGTGTCTTGCTTGCCCCGCTACGGGTATGAGTCTATTTCGACCAGGTGCGTACGGAGCCATACACCTATACAAGCCCGATCCGATTGCCCGGGCTGAGCAGGTTATTGATATTAGCTGGAGGTCGACCCGAGCCGCTCTCTTCAGAGCATGTGCTCTTTGCGGATCAACGAAAGTCGAGGGGACGCATCATATCCGTTATGTAAAAGACGTTAAGGCCAGGATCCGATACATCACTTCCGCGTCTTATTCTGAGTGGGGGGGCACCTTGAAACGAAAGCAGATCCCCCTATGTTCTCACCATCACAGTGCGTATAACAACGGCCAGTTATCTGAGTCGGAAATGTTAGCACTGTCTCTGTACACGATCCATGGAGAGATGTTCAATTGTAAGATTGAAAGTTCATAGCAATAAGTGGAGACCGGAGTTGCGAGCCGTTTGAGGTGAAAGCCTCACGTACGGTTCTGGGGGCAGCTGTATCGAAAGAAGACCCGACTGACCCCCTACTGTTAATAACAGCTCACGCTTCTTCAATGATCTTCTTTATGGTTATGCCGGCGATGATAGGTGGTTTTGGTAATCGGTTCGTCCCTATTCTTATAGGAAGTCCGGATATGGCATTCCCTAGATTAAATAATATCTCATTTTGGCTTTTGCCACCGTCACTGTTACTTCTTTTAAGCTCAGCCTTAGTAGAGGTGGGTTGCTAAAGCCGCAGCCCACCCCAAAAACTTCACTATATGCTGGAAATCCTCCGGACAATCAGCAGGGAAGTCAAACCCCCTCAGAGACTATACGTGAAGCGAGCTTCCAGCTTAAAGAGATAGTCCAAGAAACTCCGAGAGAGTCTAGTTCGGGCAGATATCAGGCACCAGGCGATAAGCTTGATGCTTATTTGGCTGGTTTAATGGGATGGTTCTCTAATAACTCCTGACAGCGAAGGGGGGGGGGCGGCTGTGGGGATCGGTATCCCAACCTAAAGATTGTGTTCCGTTGTGAAGACGAGTCCCCTTTCGTTCCAAAGCCTCGCGCAAGGATTGGAGGTACCGTCTTATACGATGTTAACCATTTAGGCGAATAAATCGGGTGCACAATATGCCTGCAGTATTCGGAATAGTCACTCGCATCAACGGCAATAGGCGCACCCCAAAAATTGAAGCGCTTCGCCGTATGATTGAACGGGTACTCCGCGACCTAGAGATCGATAAACAACGCCCTATCTTGTCCAATGGTTGGTTTTCGAGGATGTTATGGATGGCCACTTCGCTGTTCAATACGACATCAGTGAGGAAAAAGCTGTTGCATTCACATGCATATACGGTTCTGTCCCACGCAAAGTGCGAAAGGCATATAAGATCTCGCTTTGTTGCAACATGTTATGACAACCATTGCTTGGGCAATGCGCTGCATCATCCCTTCGAAACCCGTGAGCGGGGGGGAGAGCAGGTTTTCTGTGTTTCTGGCACCAGCCTGGGATCGAGAAAGCTGTTAGAGACTTTTTTTACGAGGTTTCCCCAAAAAAATATCTCGACTTCTGTTATTGGTCACGCGTTTGCTTTTCGCATAGGAGCAAACTTCACGAGAGCGCGTCGGGTACCCAAGAAAGAATAGCTTTGAAAGCTACTATGACTACTGATCGAAAAGATTCTAGCTTTCCAAATCTGTACTGGCTAAATGCCGCCGATTAGACTCTTACATGGGGAGCTTCCGTGTGCGGTTCGGGGTGGACGGTCTATCCACCCTTAAGTGGTATAACCAGTCATTCCGGAGGATCTGTTGATTTAGCAATTTTTAGCCTCCATTTATCAGGTGTTTCCTCTATTTTAGGTTCTATCAATTTTATAACAAGTGCGCCGTGCGAGGCTCGTTTTCGGTTAGGAATAATACCCATATTCCTGCGCGTATGTCTGACTTCCATAGGGAAATACGTGCAGCAGGCCAATGCGGCATATTGGGCTAATAATCCATCATGTTTGCGAGCAGTTGGTCAAAGGGGACGCCAAAGGGGACTGCCCTTCTTGGTGGTGTCTCTTAGCTGGGGTGGTCAAAGTCAGGTTAACCAACTTGATACGCACTCACTGCCTGAAAAGGGGCTACATATCCTAAGCAGAATACGTCGGTATGTGTGTGGCGGAGTAACCCAGGGAAGGATCCAGCTGGGCGAAAGCTTTGACTGATGCTGTTAGCGGTCGAGGCTGTCAGACAGTCACAAGTAATTCCAGCATAGGAACTGACTTGAGCAATCAAGCAAGTGCGCAAGGACCTTACACCACTAGGTGCTTTGAGGGAGAGCGAAAACACGGAGATAGAGCAACCACGGGAAGTAACCGACATCGTCCAACAGACGATGCGCGGGTTCAGAGGTCTCGTAGTAGTGAGGGGGAGGGAAGCCAACCCAGCCAGGCCACGAAGGCGACTAGTCAGAACACGATCCATAGTTCTTCAAATGTCTCGGGCAAATCCTCTCGTCAGCCTACCCAGTAGAATTGTTGTCAGAGAGACGCCGGTACAGATGCTAAGAAAGTGGTGAACAATTGTAGAGCTAACCAGGGGCCGTATAATGGACTTATAAGAATTATACCGAATCCAATGTTTCTGGTTCATTGCTATGAGAGTATCAAAGGTGGGATTGGCAATAGAACTCCAGGATGAGCAAATGGTCAAACCTTAGATGGGCTAGACTGGAATTCGTTTGTACAACTTGCGGAACGTATGAGCAAGGGTCAGATCCAAATTTAATCTGCCCAAAGAGTACTTACACCTAAGCCCGCTAAAAGCCCCTCCCAAAGCCGGACTTTTTCCGTCAGACAAGGCCCCGCCGGACTTTTCGGGCACCACAAAACCAAAATACTGTCCGACGAGGGCCGCTCGGTACTGTCAGACAAGTGGGAAAAACGCGCAGAAGGAAAAAACGAGACTAACGCACCAGCCCTTAGGGAGAGGCACGTAGTGCTCGACCAACGGGAGATGTTATCGCCTCCCCAATGGAAAGGATAGTGCAGGAAGCACTCCAATGAGTCTTGGGAGCGATATGGTAGGAACGATTTCTGGACAGCTCCCACGAATTCAGACCGGGCAAACCATGTCACTGCGACCTCCGTCTTATCCATTTGATAGGCAGTTACCATTCGTGGGTTATGGGGATATATCTAACGGCTTAAGTAGGATAGCGTACTCCACCGTCATAAAAAGGCTGACGGCCTTGCCGAAATGTCAACGGACCCTAGAACTGGTTATGGAAACCCAACCTGAAAGCAGCCTATATCGAGCTATAGAAAGGTCATCCATCCATTCGGGTACTCGCAGTGTTTTGAGTCCACTCCTATGTAACATAGTTTTACACGAACCGGATCAATTCATGCTCAGTATATAAAACAGATTCGAGAAAGGGATTAATAGCCGTGAACAACCTACAGGTTCTTCCGTAGGAAAAGGAAATATTCTAATAATCCAGCGGTTCGAAAAGCTATGCTGATGTAAATGGAGAGAAATCCTAAATATGATGTGATTGATCCTAATTTCCGACAATTAAGTTACATAGAATACGCTGACGATTTCGCAGTTCTTACTTATATACGGCACCGGAAATGAGGCCGAGAAAATGAGAGCGGAGATCAATCAAGAGCTTCCTTGAACAAGCGTGCGGTCTAGAGCTAAACGTGGATAAGACTCTCATCACACATTTGAGTAGCGAATGGCCTTTTCCTTATAGGGGCTGAATGCGAACCCCATAAGGGAAAGGCTATTCTACACAATCGAGGGTTCCAATATCACACGGAGAGGTCAGACCCGAACGATGCTCCCATAAAAGACTTGCTGTTCAAATTGAAGGGGATTCTAGAAAAAAACCATATGACTATAATGTACCCAACTGCGATGATAGGACTAGTGGGACCATCGCACTCTGATATCCTGGCTTTATACAATGATAAGATTGGAGGACTGCTTAACTATGACTCTCCTGTGGGTGATAGAGGAAATCTGCAAAAAGTTATATGGTTCCTAGCTACCTCATGCGCTCTAACCCTAGCTTTGGAATGGAAGCTCCGAACTATAAAAAAGGCGTTCAATAAATTTGGAGCTCATTTTATGTGCCCGAATACCAAGAGCAGCCTGGACATTCCAAATAACTATAAGGTTCCGCACCATTACAAAATGGAGAGTCCGATGGCTACTCCGGATTCGGTTATCCAGGGTTCTTGGGCTGGGAAACTTTACAAGTCTGGATTAGAGCAGGTTTGCGTCATCTGTGGTGATAAGTAAGAAGGTGGAGATGCTTCACCTAAGGGCTCTCCGCGACATTCGAGCCAAAATTGGAATAAATGAGGCAACTTACCAGGAATGGTTAGGGGTGTACGAACGAAGACAGATTCCATTATGTGGAGCTCACCACCAAGCTTATCATGCGGGGGAGCTCAATAGGGAGTAAATTCAGATAATATCATCCTATTAGTAAACCCGGTTAAGCCCCGAGCTCCCTCCATAAATGGAGTAACCCATCTATTATAGAGATAGACTTGATACAATAAACTCAGCAATTTTAGTTTTCTGAGGGAGAGCCATATGACGAGAAATTGTCACGTATGGTTCGGAGGGCAGCATCGACTGACCCTATCTATCTTCAATATGAGGGGCCCCGGATTGACTATGCATAGATTACCTCTATTCGTGTGGTCCGTTTTAGTCACAGCTTTCCCACCTTTATTATCCCTTCCAGTATTGGCAGGTGCAATTACCATGTTATTAACTGATAGAAACTTTAATACAACCTTTTTCGATCCTGCCGGTGGCGGGGATCCCATTTTATACCAGCATCTTTTCTGGTTCTTTGGTCATCCTGAGGTTCATATTCTAATTTTGCCAGGATTTGGTATCATTAGTCATATCGTCTCTACCTTTTCGAGAAAACCCGTATTCGGTTATTTAGGCATGGTGTACGCCATGATCAGTATTGGAGTTCTCGGATTTATTGTCTGGGCTCATCACATGTTTACTGTAGGGTTAGACGTTGATACACGTGCTTACTTTACCGCGGCTACCATGATTATAGCCGTGCCTACCGGAATAAAGATTTTTAGTTGGATTGCAACCATGTGGGGAGGGTCAATACAATACAAAACACCCATGTTATTCGCTGTAGGGTCCATATTTCCGTCCACGGTAGGGGGGCTTACTGGAATAGTATTGGCCAATTCTGGGCTAGATATTGCTCTACATGATAAACTATTATGCACTATTATCGCTTTCCTCGAACCTTGCACTAAGCGGAATGTCAATTATACGGAAGCTATGAAACAATTTTTTGTAGGTCTTATTGACGGTGACGGCTCAATTCAAGTTAATCATTGGAGAGAGACAATATTACAGTTTAGGATTATTATTAAATTGAAATATACAGGAGGCAACCATCTTATGTTAAAACAATTATCGAAGGTTCTGAATATAGGTCAGATATATATCCAAAAAAAATATCTTCTTTTACAAATAGATCATAAAACTGAGATAGAGGTAGTTTTAGGTATATTAACAGATTATCCTTTAGTAACTACTAATGCTTATACTCGTTATTTATTTCTACGATTCTGCTTTCCAAATAGAATTTCCTTAAAAGAGTATCAGTTTATGAAGCATTTCTTAGAACCTGTATTTAGAAAGTTGACTCCATTAGAGTTAACTAACCTATATTATTTCGATAATTGGTTCGTAGGTTTTACAACTGCTGAAGGTTGTTCCTGTATTAGATCGAATGGTTCACATTCATTCGGTATATCTCAAGCTTCCGATCATTATATTCTGGAGGGTGTCTCTACCAAATTCAGTCTACCTAATCAAGTTAGATTAATCGCTGTTAAAAATGGTAAACCTATCTATTTAACAGGGACCCATAATCGTAATTCTTTAGCAAGAGTTATAGACTTTTTTAGTCGTAATGACATTATTAGTTTAGGTGGAGAGAGGTTGTTCCAATTTCATAAATTCATATCGGCTTTTTATAAAAACAAAAAGGGGCTTTAGCCTGTGCAAAGGTGTCATGGCTAAATTTGGCTGTATGCGGGGAATTCCCAAAGACTTGAGTACTAGAGGCCTTTCACTTCATTCTCAAGGGAATAAAGATCGAGAGAATAAGCAAGCAAAGAAAATATATTTTTTTGCGCTTCGGCGCCGAAGTCGCCCAGAAAACGTGAACCCGTAAATAGTAAAGCCCTTTACTCCGGGCTTATTGGCCGGCCTCCAGCGGGCCTCCCGGGGAGATACTTGCGGGCGATTGTTAAGTTTATGCGCTACGCGCGTAGCGCTGGCCAAAGAAATATCGGAGATCTATAAGCCATTTCTGGTCTTCGGCCCTTTTTCCTACGGGCGTAAACGGCTTGACGATTTACAGGGCCGTAACGTTTCGCGCGTAGGGCAGGGGACTGTCCGCCGGGGGAGGGGAAATACCCAGACGAAAAAAGGGCAGATACTGTGAAGTTTCTCGCTTTACGTTTTCCGGGCCTTAGCTGCGGCCTTTCCAGGGCTTCAGTAATAATCCCAAGTATGAGGTAGATCTCAAATCTACTGAAATGGACAATCCGCCGGAAACCAAACTCAGAGAAAAGGGCCGTAGGGCGTGAGACTGTCCGACAGGTCGGGGCACTGCCAGACGAAAGGAAGGGGAAGGAGGTTCCGGAAATTTACGATTTCCGGGCTTTATTTCTCCGAGACCAACGAGAGAGCGGGCGGGCCCTTGCAAGCCAAAGAAGCCTCTTTCGGTCGGACCGCCCTACGGCTTTCGCGCTTTATGAGGAGTAGGATTCTCAGAGACTATGGGCCAAACGCATCTGTTGATCAACGGTGGGACCGACGGAGCGATGATATAGTCCAGGTGGATATGAAAATATCTAGGTAAAGTTGACTTATTATGTGGTTGCACATCTCCATTACGTTCTTTCTATGGGAGCCGTTTTTGCTTTATTTGCGGGATTCTATTACTGGATAGGTAAAATAACTGGTCTTCAATACCCAGAGACTTTAGGTCAAATTCATTTTTGGATTACTTTCTTTGGTGTGAATCTGACTTTCTTTCCTATGCATTTCCTAGGTCGATATTAGGCCCACTTCCAAGGTAAATTTTGGAGTGAAACATCACTATACGCTGGAAATTCCTTAGAGCCCTGGGTACTCACTTTGAGCAGTAACCATCTCAGGGATTGGACAATCAGCAGGAAACCAAAGTCTGATCTCAACGCCGACGAATAGGATCCTCAGAGACTATACGTGATGCTCCCAGACAATTAGGGTGAAGATATAGTCCGGCCTCGTTAGAAATATCAAGGATATTCCTTATTTATCACTGGACTAGTTCGCCCTTTAAGGCAAAAAGGAAGAATTAGTGGTAGACTCTTGAAATGGTAACTCGCTGCTAATTAATAGGATATACTACTATTCGGGATAACCTTAATTTGAGCGTAAATTATATTCGAGAGTCCCTATAATTATCCGATGTTAAACCGAAAAAGATTTGAAACTGGCGATCACTCCGCCGGGTCTAATGGTAATTCGGAAGAGCCAAAAGGCTCTGAAAATAGTTCTATCGTTAATTCTGATGGACTAATTACAGTCAAATTAGATCACAAATTCTCGATTAATTCCCAATTAATTATTGATAATTTACGAGGGGAACCAACCACTTACTTCCAATATATGATAAGCTCGGTTAAATGTAGAGCGAATCGTTTCTTATTATCTAACGGAAACTGGAATCTTTCTTTGGCATAATTTAGTTAATGGGAAACAATATGTAGGTAGTGGTTATAAATTAAGCGATAGACTTGCTGAATACTATCACCCTTCTGAATTATCTGATAACAGATATATTTATGATTCCATTTGGAAATATGGTCATGACAATTTTAGTTATTATTGAGTCATGTGGTTTGACAGGTACTATTACCGGAAAGGATTCTTTAGCTCGGTAACAGTACTATTCCGATCTTTATGAACCAGTTCGTAATACCAAAAAGAGAACTGCTTCAACATTGGGATTTAAACACACCGAAACGTCTGAGAGACTAATTCCAGATGAAGTTTACAAGAGAAAAATATTTAGTCACAATCCATTAACATTTGATAAATAAGGGAAAAACCGCTTGCAGGTATGCCACGTCGCATTCCTGATTATCCAGATGCTTACGCTGGATGGAATGCCTTTAGTAGTTTTGGCTCATACGTTTCTGTAGTAGGGATTTTTTGTTTTTTTGTAGTGGTTTTTTCTACTCTAACTGGTGAAAACAAGTGTGCTCCAAGTCCTTGGGCTGTTGAACAGAATTCAACGACACTTGAATGGATGGTCCCAAGCCCTCCTGCATTTCATACTTTCGAAGAACTTCCAGCTATCAAAGAAAGCATTTAGACGTCTCAGCAATTTGTGCAGCTTAAGCACCGATCCGCTCCGCCCTATACAGACCTAGTCCTTATAGGGCGGGGCCCACCCCGAAAGTTGGGAGCTTGGCCGAGGCGGATGCGGATTTAATCCCGGGTATTACCGGCCCCCATGCTTGTACCAAGCGCCTTTATCTGGCATTTCCTCGAGTTCCATTTGTATATTTGATGACAATGTCATATTTTATGTATCTATTATATTTTTATCCTCGAAAACTCGGGGCCCGCCCTAACGCCCGCCCTAACCTAAAGGATTTCACTATTGCAAGTTCGGTGGGAGCGGGCTGGTGCGTAGCGATAGCGAGTCTCGACCTTAGGCGGCGAGGGCGCTCTCGACCTTACGGAGAGGCTAAACCAACCCAAAGGGCCGTGGGCGCGCCGATAAATAATTAATAAATGAAATTCAACATCAAGTACAGAACCCAAGATGAAAGCCGCGCTTGAGTAGGCGCCAAGCTTCTAATCAATCCCGGCAACTGCGCTACCGCCTTCGGCGCGGCCTTCGGCGCGGCCTACACGGCCTAGGCTCTACCTCTCTCACAAGCCGCTTCATTCACATGGCTACCCGGTACCCTGAAAGAGGGAGGGGGGAGGGGTGAAGCAAATAGACGCTGCTTCGCCCCTCTTCGATCGAGGCCTACCGCTACGATTTGGCCTCTCCGGCCTATCCATTCGCGGGGCTCTCTTCTCTTTCTACGATTGATGAGTTGCTAAGAAGCTCTGCGTAAATTTCTGGCAAAAGGTAGCCAGTTGACTACTAATTTGCTCAGTGATGTTTTTTTGTTGTACAATAGCAGAAAGTATACCTGGGTCGATAGATTTCAATAGCTCTTGCTCATATTGCGTTATGAGAACGACGGGTATTTGGTCTAAGTAACCTTTGACAGCTGCATAAATAACCACGATTTGTTTTTCAATAGGAATTGGGCTATATTGTGGTTGTTTAAGTATCTCAGTTAACCTAGCCCCACGATTTAATAAATACTGAGTGGCAGCATCGAGATCCGAACCAAATTGAGCAAAAGCGGCTACTTCACGATATTGTGCCAATTCTAGTTTTAAGCTACCGCATACTTGTTTCATGGCTTTTAACTGAGCCGCAGACCCGACGCGACTCACAGATAATCCCACGTTAATAGCAGGTCGACTTCCACGATAGAAGAGTTCTGTTTCCAAAAAGATTTGTCCATCCGTAATGGAAATCACATTGGTAGGAATATAAGCGGATACGTCTCCAGCTTGTGTTTCAATCACAGGTAGTGCGGTCAAGCTACCCGCACCAGTCTGGTCTGACATTTTAGCGGCTCTTTCCAATGAACGAGAATGTAAATAGAACACATCTCCTGGGAATGCCTCACGACCTGGTGGTCGACGTAATAATAATGACATTTGGCGATACGCCACTGATTGCTTACTCAGATCATCATAGATTATTAATGCGTGCATTCCATTATCTCTAAAATATTCTCCCATAGCACAACCTGAATATGGTGCTAGAAATTGCAGGGGAGCTGGATCCGAAGCGGTGGCTGCTACAATAATAGAATATTCTAAAGCACCCGCCTCTGAAAGAATCTTAACTAATTGTGCCACGGTTGAGCGTTTCTGTCCAATCGCTACATAGACACAATACAATTTTTCACTATCAGAGGTGCCCTGTGCGTTGATTTGTTTCTGGTTCAGTATGGTATCAATAGCTATAGCGGTCTTTCCAGTTTGTCTGTCTCCTATTATAAGTTCTCGTTGACCACGACCTATAGGAACCAGGCTATCCACTGCTTTCAATCCCGTTTGCATTGGTTCGTGCACAGATTTACGTGCAATAATCCCTGGGGCTTTCACCTCTACACGTCTTCGTTCTACAGCGCTTAAAGCACCTTTTCCATCAATGGGTACTCCCAACGCATCAACCACACGACCTAACATGGCCTTTCCTACCGGAACATCCACAATAGATCCAGTGCGCTTTACAATATCTCCTTCTTTGATGGCAGTATCACTACCAAATATAACAATTCCTACATTTTCATTTTCTAGATTTAAAGCCATTCCTTTTACACCGCTGGCAAATTCAACCATTTCCCCCGCTTGAATCTTGTTCAATCCATAAACACGTGCAATTCCATCTCCAACTGAAACCACTCGACCGATCTCGTCGACTTGCAATTTGGTGTAATAGTTGGTAATTCTTTGTTCTAATAAAGTGGAGAGTTCAGCTCCAGCCAATTTGTTCATAAATGAATGGAAACATCGACTAATCCATAATTCCGCAATCTGAACCTTAAGATTGTGACCAATTTATCATTTTAGATGATAAATCGGGACGGTGGGCCTCAGCGCCTTAGGCCCAATCAAACGCAAAGGGTCCAGGGCGCCGCAGGCCCGTATGGCGAAAGACGCGAAGCGCGGAAATATCCCGCTGTCGGAAATCTACGAGCCATCGCTACGCGCCTTCGGCGCTTCTTTCGCAAAGCCAAAGAAGTCTCCTTCGAACTCAAAAGCTCAGCGAAGCTGAGCTGTTCCAACTTGCTTGTAAAAACCTAGTTCGGCTGGAAAAAGACGAAGCGGATGCCTACCGAGCCAAGCATGCGATTCCGTAGTCATTCGGGAGGGCTTTAAGCAAGATGAAATATTTTGGTGCTGGCTTACTTCTGATTTGATCCGTTACTACGCGACATTTGTTCCCAAGGACTTGCAAAATCAAAATAGCGAAATTCTTGGGTCATCTCAATAGGTTCAGAAACCACACGTTTCTCCGAATCATCATACCGTACTTCCACATATCCACTTAAAGGAAAGTCTTTTCTTAATGGATGACCCTCAAAACCATAATCTGTTAATATACGTCGTAAATCGGGATGATTAGAGAAATACACACCAAACATATCCCAAGTTTCTCGTTCCCACCAGCCGGCAGATGGGAATATACTGACTACCGAACAAATTGGAGTGATTTCATCTACACCTGTTAATATACGTATGCGCGTATTATAGTCAATACTAAGTAAATTATAAACTACTTCGAATCTTTGTTTTCGAGAGGGGTGATCAACTCCACAAATATCGATCAAAACTTTAAAACGCGTATTGGTATGATACTTCAGAAAATATGATAATTGAAATAGACTGTTCGGGTTGGTATATAATATATTTTCATGTTTCGATGTTTGACATTTATGTATCCATTTCGGTAAAGTGGCTATCAGAGATTTGAAAAACAATTGGTTATGCATAAATCGTCTCTTTTTTTTCGTAAAACCGGTAGATCTTTTTTTTCCATCTATATATATATATATGTATTTGAAAAATGGATATATATATATTTTTAAGGGCCTTCAACCTGATAGGTTGAAAGCGGCCCCTTTTTCATATCACTGGCTTTCACCGAACGAAGGCAGCGCATACGAGAGAGTCTCCTCTTTTTACGGACCCGGGCCTTCGGTGCTTCCCTCGTAAAGCCAAAGAAGTATGTTGTATCCTGCGGGATTAAAAAATTTTATTTTTTATCTCATCGTAATTACTTTTTTCTCGGGGACACCAGAAGACATGGAATAAAGAGTTCAATTGCGAAGCCTTTCCCCGTGCACCCGCACGATATCATCAACAAGTGCTGGGATGATTAGCCATCACCCGGCTCTCCGACTCAAGTTTACCCGTGGTTATAAACAATCATATGCCTCTAAGCGTTTCCCCTGTTTCGGCGAGCAATGAATTGACCCGGTTGCCAGTTTTTGGTTAGCGGTTTCGTGTCGGGTAGCTTTATTTGCCCATATCGCGTGTAGGGAATGGCTGGCGAGAAGTGCCGTTCACTCGCCGTCCCCACCCGATTGGAAACCCTGGGGACCTTGTTGAGGCCCTTCCTAGCCTTAATTGGTTTTGAGAGGTCCCTGCCACCCTTGGCAAAAACCTTAGCTGCTGTGCCTAATTTGAATTTGGCCGCATATGTTTTAGCCAATGACGTACGTAGTATGTAGCTCAAGCGTGTGATACATCGGCGTTTGGAGTTTGCAAGATGGTAATAGTTTGCAAGGCCGCGTAGAATGGAGGCTATGCGGGCAACCGAGTAGGTTTGGGGATACTGAAAGTAAGCAAAATTTGGTTTTGGGTGACCCGATTTATCGCAAAATCCCTTCTCCGCCAGACGGTTTATAACTTCACGCATATCTACGGGTAAACTAAGCCCACCGGATCTACGTATTCCGTACCTCCGTCTCCGTCTAAGGTAGGTCGAATCGCGACTAATAAGGTATCCAAGGAAAGCAATCTTCTTCGCTCCGCCCCTTATGCAAAAAAATTGTTTCTTCTTTTCACCCGTAGCCGCGTGTGCGGAAATTGCAAAGTTATTTCCGGCCTTCGGCGACCCTGTCTCCTTCGGAACCATAGGCACGTAGTGCGCGGGTAGGGTGTTCGAGTGAGATTGAATGGATTCACGGGTCTTATCCAGGCTAAGCTTGAGCCGCACTTCAGGAAATCGTGTAACCAAGCCGCGTATCCTTTCTGCCAGAGCTCTTGGACCAATGACTCCAATGAGAAGATCATCTGCGAAGCGCACATAGTTTATTTGCCGGGTTTCCTGCGGGTGGCCTAGACCAGGGGGGCCTTCGGCGGCCCCCCCCGGGGAGGTCACCCTGGCTCTGTGTGCCGGAGTGCGGTCGATCAGAGCCGCCGCAGATTGACGCCACAATTCCTTAGACTCCAGATTGACTGCCCAACGCCGCCCTCTGTCAACGATACGTTTCAGTCGCATAACAAAAAGGTCTAGCTCGTGCAGCACTATGTTGCATAGAAGGGGGCCAACCCCCCCCTTCTTTGCCTTGGTGGCGCCCTCGGCTCTCCCGGCCTTTAGGCTCGTTTCTAGCTCCTTCTGAACCAGGTTCAAGAATCTGTTGTCTCGAATTCTTCGCCGCATGAGGCCTATAAGCACTTGCTTATCTATTTTATTGAAGCATTGCGTTTCACCTTCTACGAACCAGACAGTACCCACGAAGTCACGGCGTATCTGCTTCAAGCAGGTATGTTGGGAGCGGCCCGGTCGAAATCCATGGGAACACGAAAGGAAATACGGTTCGTAAACCGTCTCTAGGATGCTGCGAATCACTTCCTGTACCAGTATATCTTTGTCTTTTTGGGTAAGTCCCCGCCGTAAAGCTAAAGAAGCGTCTGAAGGATCTACGACCCGGAGGGCACGACACACTTTGTGGGTACGAAGGACACGGGGCGAAGAAGTGTGCGAAAATGGACGAGGCATTTCCGGTCTTTGGCTCTTCCTTCGTAAAGGCAAAGAAGTTTCCTTCGGATCCTCCGGACCCGGGGCTTTGCCCCCCGTCCCTAGAGTCTCGTGTCCTTTGGCCCAACTCCGGCGGCGGCCCGTGGAGCTCCCCCTGTTTATCACATAATCTCTCAGTGTTTCCAGTGCTTTGATCGAGGTGCCTTTCGGCCTTTCACCATCGTTCTCCGAGCCTGGTGACAGCTTCTTATAGGCCGCTATCCACAGATTTATGTCTTTCATTAGCCGAAACAGGCCTTCCGCCTTGAATTGCTCTTTTTGACAGTGTTTCCAAAGGGCGCGAAGACGCTCGGTCCAGGCCGAACCGGGGCCGGGAGATCTGAAGCTTAGAAGGGGCCTTGGCCTTTCAGAGCTAAAGGCCCTCTGCGCCATTCGGAAATCCAAACGTACAACTGGTTCACCGGTTCCGCCAAATGCTCGGAATTGGATGCTCTCGGGCATCTTCGCGCAGTTTTTAGGTGCTCTAGATACTGTTGTTCGACATTTATGTATCCCTTTCGGTGAAGTAGCTATTAGAGATTTGAAAAACAATTGGTTATCCATAAATCGTATCTTTCTTCTTTCGTAAAACTGGTAGATATTTATATATTTGTTTTTCATTCATATATATATATTTTTCAAAAATTGATATATATCAATTTTTAACCGCCTTCGAGCGGCGCCGGCTCCTCCTTTCACTGGACGAGGCGCCGAAGGCGCGGCGCGAGAGAAAGGCGCGCGCCGAGGGCGGCGCCCGCTACGCGCCTCCCGTGGTAATGAATAACACAGCGCCTATGGTAATGAATAACACAGCGCCTAACAATAATTAATTGTAGAAAGCCTAAAGTAAACTACATCATTGCTATTTTTCAATGTAATAGGCCCGGAGGGGTTCCGCTACTCAAGCGCCTTCGGGGCCTTCGGGCCGCTCTTCGGCCCCTAGGATGCCGATACGATAAAAGGCGCCTTTTATCATTGGATTAGACACGGGCCTTTGGCCGCGCGCTTTTCTTCCTCCTACGAGGCCTTGCATAGGCCCGGAGGCGCGTAGCGCAGCAATAATACAATAACCGAAAGAAAGCTTGCTAGCCCTATGGGCCTCGCAAGCATTAAAATTTTTGATTAATCTGGCTTCACATTTGCCAAGAATGGGCATTATAGCGAAATAGGAGAAAAACCCCACTGAAGCAATTTGTCCGATAGTAACATATGGTGCTTCCACAGGTTGACATCCAATCCAACCTAAAAGCAAGCGATCTGCTACAGGCAACCGAAACAATTTTTGGTGAATTGGTCGAAAACTTGAACTACGTACATATGAAGTGTTAATGAAAGGTAGAGCCAATAGTGACACAAAAACAAGTCCTATGGCGGCTACACCCCCTAATTTGTTAGGTATACTTCGAAGAATCGCATAGACTGGTAGGAAATACCATCGAGAGTAAGGGAATGGGGCCATTTCCGTTCCCAACCCTTCTCACAGAACCGTACGTGAGCGTTACCGCTCATACGGCTCCCACCCCCAATCCTTTCCGTTGTAGAATTTAATCATCGAGAGTGACAGGCCTGCCCTCTTCTTGGTCTCGGGTTCGGAACCACAGATACATCTATATCCTGCAGACTTATATCCCCCGTATGCATCGCCTTGTGGTGCTCCCTGCATAGGGAAATTTGTTTCCGGTTAAGCGCCGCGTGAAGAGCTTCCAGCCCACTGATTCGGTCGCTGCTAGAGTTGACTATCGACAGGGTGCCCGCTCCACTGCGTTTCAGCGCACGGATATGGTGTATTTCGATCTTACTCTCCAGGCAACCTATTATCGAGCATCTATCGGTCGGGTGCCTAGTGGTGCGTAAGAACATCAGACAAAGGATTCTCTCCGGGTCTTTGATGCTGTTCACCAAGAATTGTTTCCCCATAACCCTCAGTTCGGTAGGTGTAGGGAAATAGACCCTTGGCCCCTTCGCCGTTTCCACTCGCAGCTCGTGGGTATATTTGTCTATGACTTTCCCCACGCCCTCGGCTTTCATTTTGTGTGATAGGGTGTGTAGGCAGGACCATCTGAGCTGATAGTCCACTACCTTTTTGACCTTGTGGAAGTTATCACAACATCGGTAATAACTTAGGAACCCGTGTGCCACACTTCCGTACCATTGCGTGATAGTGACATCGTCTTGGGTGGCAAGGACAGGTACGGAGGTTGGTCTTCCCTCAGCGTTAATTATTCCTACGGTCCTTAACCTGTCTAGTATCCGCGAAAGCGGTGCGTATATCTGTATTCGGAACGCTCGGCGTTGGTTCGTGGGGACATACTTTGCGTTCTTTTCGGGGCCTGGACCTGTTTCTTTCCGCTCAACCTGGGACTCCGGGTATGAGAGCTCGTGCACCGATACGACGAGTTCGTCGAATTCTCTCACCACTCCCTGTTCATTCCGCTCAAGAATATTCGTGAAGATGTCCCCTTCACTCAATTCACGTGCCCACCGGAACATGGTGTCCCGACGAATCCCCGATGGCCTTCGTACCTCACTCACAATTTTCCGACAAATTTGTTCTAGCATTTCCCGCACCTCTTGGTCGGGTTTAAGAAGTGTAAGGTTTCTCCCAGCCTCCTTCGAGGCCCTCTTGAGGGCGCACACCAGTAACTTCTCTCCGAGCTTCTTAAGTCTTTTTTCCCACCCATTCGAAAGCTCCGACGCGGCCTTTCGGACGCGGCCCCGATATTTCTCCCCGGCCCGAATCGCTTTGTCCGACCTCACGTACAATTGACTCGGTTTCGGACCCACGAGATTCATACCTAAGAAGGTTGCCTTCTCTTCCACTACGTGTCCGAGACGGGTTTTCTCTGGGTTTATCTCCAGGTGGAGAACGTCTTTGAGGAACCGGGAGACTCGTTCCATGACTTCGCGGGCCAAAGCTTTCGACCCCGAAACTGCCATCAGAATGTCGTCGGCGTAGCGGCACGCGTAGACTCGCACAAATTTAGGGTCCTTGGGATCCGCCCCAACGGGTAGACCCTCTCTTCCGACACTTTTAAGCCGTCCCCCCCTTTCTCGAAGCAAGGTGGCTACCGGTCTCAGCTTCATCCCCGAGTTTTTCGGGCTGTGCTGCGGTCGCTCACATACGGGATTGCCTCGACGATGCCTCGGGTAGCACTTTTCGAGTTCCTTTCGGATCCTTAGGATCTCCCTGTCAAGTCTGTCAAGGTATAAATTGGTCAGGATGGGGGATATAACACTCCCCTGGGGAACCCCCCCTGCTGGGCCTCCCAATTCGACATCCATAATCTTCGCGTTCCACATTTGGTTCAAGGTACTTTCGAGTCTACTATCTCGAATGGTTTCGCCCAGTATTGACACTAGTATTTTCTTGTTGATAGTGTCGAAGCATTTCCGAATATCGAATTCGAGCCACCACGATGGGTTCTTCCACCGCATTTTGATGTCCCTCAGGGCTGAGTGAGTACCCTTGTTCCTTCGGAAGCCATGGGATATATTTTGGAACCTTGGTTCGTAAATAATTTCCAGTACCATCCGGAAAGCCTCCTGTATTATCTTGTCCCTCGGGTTCGCTATCGTTGGGGGGCACTTTCCAGCTCCATTCCGCTTCCGTCCTTCGGGCCTCCAAATTGGCTCAAACTCGTATGTACCCTCCCTCAGTTTCCGACCCGTTTCATGAAACCATTTTAGGTTTATGCCGCCGGGCGAAGCCACTCGACGAAGGAAGAGCGTGTCGCTCCCTGGACTTACGGTCATATTCCCGGGGTTGGATCTGATGTTGTTATAGGCCGTGAGTAGCACTTCCGGTTTAGATATAATCTCCCTTACCAGATGGCGATATTTGCCATCGATGAATTGTTTCTCTACAAGTTGGGCCAGATGTGAAAACTCCAAGGGGTTAAGAGGAACGTCAAGATTCGAATTCTTAATCGCTCCACCCATCTGTCCATGGATCGGGTTCGCCTCATCTTGGGCCCGTACCTTAAAAAGGCCTAAGGCTTTATTCGAGGCTTCGCTTATCAGTTCCGGGGTTCCCCCCGGCCAATCTTGTTCCGGTCCCAGCCGATCCGAAGCACTCGGTGTGGTCCTCCCTAAGCATTTACCAGTCTGCGAACTTGGCGACGCCGTCTTGTTTGGTCCTTCCTCAGAGGGGCCCTTTCCTCCCCCGGAATTGGGAGTACTCGCGTGAGTCCGGCAAAACGACGTGACCGCCGGCCCGCCCGGGCGGAGGCGGCAGCCCCTCATAGTAAGAAGGCGGCTTGGGCTTGTATCAGGAACCACAAAGAGCATTTTCCCATCCAAAGAGCTTGCCCTGGGGAGGAGGTCACTCACCCCCCAGTTTCGGTAGGGATTAGCCTTAACGCCCTCAAGGCACCGATTTCCATCGGTAGCGGATATTGCTGGGTCCGAACCGCGCTCCGGCACTATATGAGCCGGGGTTGACATGGGATTCGCGGGATAGAGTCAAGAGTCCACCCTATACGGCCCCAGGGTTCCCCTGTTTACCGATCCGGGCTACTTCAGTGCTCTCCGAACCGTACAAGATAGTCGCCCATCACACGGCTCTCTAACCTGACTTTCTTCGGAGCTTCTTCAAACCCGGAAGGTCTATTCAACGCATATTCCTTCTCTTTCGAGCGCCTATTACACGGTCCTTGGAAGATCGCCTGATAGACTGCGTCAAAGTGAAACTTGCCAAACGGTAACCATTCAGTAAGTACATAGGCTCCTTCCCTGCTGCTTGTTATCAAGCGCTTTCCTATTGCTAGGTCCCTTTCAGGTAGGCGGGTAATACGGGCCCTCTGACTTCCTAGGGATAAAAGCGACCCCTAGGACCTCACCGTTGTTTCCTACACGGCTCGTCCGAAAACCTTCGCTTTCGAACGCCCTGTGCTTAAGATGTCGTTTAGACTCCTGTCCCTAGTAGTATAGGTAATCCGCTCCATCTTGAACTCTATCCTTCCACACGAGAGAGTAAATAGAGAACAAACCATTTATGACCTGGTTGATATATACCATCAATAGGCACGGAGCGAGCAACGTACGTTCATGCGCTTCGCCATTTGCAGAGCTCAGGTGCCAATGGTTAATTGCTGGTTGACAAGGACCGAAAGAGTCTCCGATTCGCCGGTACAGAACCTCATCTTAAATACAAGAGAACCGGCTTGCTCCATACTTTCGGGTTACCCCCCCCCCCCCCGGCGGGGTAGAAGGTAAATGAAACCCCCTCAACAGAGCTTCTTGCACATGCTAAGGTCTCCATATTCGTTGCCGAACAAGGATGAGTGCAACGCCTTTGCACAGAAATGGACTTGTGCTTTTTATCGTGCGGGATCTAGACCGGTCGCCTTATATAGTTGTCGGGATGCCCCAATACATTAGGTGCGTAGAAAACAAAAATAGAAAAAAAGATTGCAAAAGCTACCCAACCTACTAAATCTTTCACGTACATATAGGGATAAAAAGCTATTTTATCTACAGGGGAATTGATACCCAATGGATTATTGGAACCATATTGATGCAATGCAGCCAGATGAAGAATACTAGCACCTGCTATTATAAAAGGGAGTAAGTAATGGAGGCTATAAAAACGATTTAAGGTCGCATTGTCTACGGAGAAGCCACCCCAAAGCCAAGTTACTATAGTGTCCCCTACGACAGGTATTGCGCTAGCTAAGCTTGTAATTACGGTGGCCCCCCAAAAGCTCATTTGACCCCAAGGTAGTACGTATCCTATAAAAGCTGTTATAATCATTAATAAATACCGATAGGGTTCTCCCCCCCCGGTCAGAACCACACGTGCAAGTTTTCCCGCATGTGGCTCGTCCATGATAAGTTATTCAGGTTTTACCGGCCTTCGCGACCCGCATAAGCGATATCTCCCGGGGCGGGCATTCCGCCGTAATTGAAAATCCCGATTCGGGGTATATTAGTTAAGGCCAAATGAAGGCCGCTTAACGGCTTACCAGCTATTACATGAATCCCCCATTCAGGGCCCCGCCCGGACTGTCTGACAGGGTTGGACTTCTTGACGTAGTAAGCTTTATTTGAAGGCTCCAAAATTGCCATCCAGCGTGGTGGAGGGATTGGATTTCTCAGCGTAACCCGCCGCCCGTAAGCATCTAGGCTGGAGCATCATGTCTGCTACATTGGGGCTCCAGGCTTTAGGCTCCTCCAGGTCCCTGGCCGGGTAGGCCGTCCCAGATGCCAAGTCAGGGGCCGTTCCCTTGGATTCCGGAGTTACTAAGCATGTCTGGGACATACGCCTAGGAACCCAGATTTCAGTGGCACGTCTCCCGTAGATCGGCCTTTTCAGACAGGACGTAACCTGCTATACGCCATCCAGGTTGGGATTGTAGCTGTTGTGGGGAGGGAAAAATTCCAAGAAATATTTTTGAATTTCCCTACCTCATAAGGTACCTTCGTTTCCCGCCTTTTGAGTTTCTGGGGTCCATCGCGAATTCCTCCGCTCAAACGCAGCCAACCTCGAGGTTTGCTGTTGGTTTGTCCCAGACGAAACTCGACCGAAATTACCAGTAAGCCAGCCTCTACTCTTACTTCGCTTTATCCGATTTCGCCGTGCTCTCTAGGCGCGGCGAGCGCTCATCCCCCACTACGTGGAAGGGGGGGTCAGTTATTATCAGAGAGCCCTTCCGCGTGTTTCCGGCATAGCATTTTATCATCTACAGCCCTTTCTTCCGAGCATTTCACTCGTCGGGGCTCCGTCGTATGTTCGACATTAATTGCCCGGTGTCTCTCTCGGAGTACATTTATGGCTGATCTGTCACCCATACATTCTTGGCCAACCAAAGCTTTGTGCTCTTGGGATTGGTTCCCCCTCCTCTCCAATCAGGGTCCTTACAGAGTCTTTTTGGGTGATCCCTAGGTTTTACGTTTGTTTGCTCGCCGTTTAGGACCGTGTACGACTTTTCCTGTTAGTTACAGTTACCTCCGGAGGGTTGTTCGCGCGAGAATATTTTATGGACCCTCTTGCCTTCCGGACCCCCGTGGTTGAGAGGGGGGGGCTGTGGCTTGACCCTGTTGCGTACGAAAAGAAAATATTTTTTTTGCCATGCGGCGAAAGAACGGATAAGCCCCATGCTTTAGTTCCCTGCGGTCTGGTCCCGCCTCGGGTTAGGAGTCTTATCCGGGCGATCGCTTTCAACCTTCGCATCTTTGAACGAGACTTCCTAGGCGCACTAAAATGACCACTCCAAGGCACCAAACTAATTCTCTAGGACTCGCATAACTTCCATAATATAAACCACGAAAAAAATGGAGATAAACGACAATGAAAAACATACTGGCTCCATTAGCATGCATATAACGAAGCAACCAGCCTCCTTTCACATCTCTCATGATGTGTTCTACGCTTAAGAAAGCTAAATCCACATGAGGTGTATAATGCATAGCTGAGAAAACACCTGTAAGTATTTGGATAATCAAACAAAGACCAGCCAACGAACCAAAACCCCACCAATAACTTATATTGCTAGGAGTTGGATAATCTATTAAATGAGTGTTGAGTGTAGAAAATATAGGTTGTTTAAGAATCGATAGTCGTCTTGCCATAAATTTCGTGCTTTTTCCTTTTCGCGGATCATGGAAACTTCGTCTTCTTCATGATTGACGTCATACATCATGGGCAGGATTGACCCATCGGGGCCTTAGGTTGAAAAAAATAAATATAGATTTTTTTTTCCTTCTATAACGCCAACTTAAGCCAGCATCGACGGAGTCCATAGAGCGAATAAAAAGAATTCTTTGGCGATGATGTGTATTTCACCCCCTCTTGTTGGACAGTCCCCAGACCTTCGAATCGTGGTCAGAATCAATACAAAAATCTACGCGGTCTAATTCATCTTTTCTCCCTTACGAGTGTCCATCAGATAATGCAAAAAGTTGTTATTACCCGGTTCTATTATTTGATCAATGCAATCAGCGCTACCCTTGTAAGGACTCCCTCAATTCGGTAAAGCGGTGTATCAGGGACAAGTACCTAAGAACCCCAGGCCCGGAATTGTTGCTCAGGGAGGGGTATCGCTTCGTAGCTGTCGATTCAGCGTCGTGCTATACGATGATACTCCCACCCAGGCCCCTATCCGAAGGATTCCGGGGAAGCCTTTACACAAGGATCACTTTGGGACTATAGGGAATTTCCCCAAGGACAACGAAGATTTTGGAGATTTCTATAATTAGCCAGAGGTTCCCGAAGGGTATTCCGAGGCAGAGTTGGTAGTAAGTGCCCTTTGTTCTGTCGGACAGTTTTTCGGTTTTGTGGTGGCCGTCCCTCGCATAAAACCAAATATCCCGCCCTGCAACCAACAACCAGATATTATTCTGGATCTTCGGAATATAGCGGACACCGTTTACGAACTCCATAGGGAGGAGATGCTTACGGGACCTACAGGCCGTACGTACTGCGTGACCAAAAAAATATGTTCGTACCCCCCCCCGATCTATGCTTCCCATCTTCAGTCCAGTTCGGGCTCCCAGCGAAACCGTCCCTAAGGTTCCGGGAGAAGTGCCATGATCCCCGCCCGGAGTTCTTACGTCACTTCCACGATGGAAGTCTCTGGACGTTCCCAAGGGAAAACTAGAGGCCTATATAACAGACCTTAAGAACGTGGTAACCCGACCCGGGATCCAGGCTCTTAGTATCTTCGAAGGTTATAGGTCAAGGTTATCTCCTACCCTGATCTATAGATATATCTATAGATATATATCTATATATATCTATAGATATATATCCACCGCAGCTCATCGTCCCTCTCGAATAAGGAAAATAGTAGCTCATTTTCTTTTGGAAGATGGGCGAAGAAGGAATAAACATGAATTTAATAGTTTCTCCCATAAATAATAGAATCTTTTTGATTTACGCATTTTCTCCGTTATACACAAATATATATGTATATATATATTTAAATCCATATCCCATATAGATTCCTATTATATATTCCTTTACGGACCCTCCAATTCCATATTAGGGGGTATTCCTCTCCGTATTATACTACAGATCCCCGTCTGGTCATATTAGCTAAATATGCGTCATTTAGCGAAGGTGTCATTAGCAATGAGGCGGAGTATTAATTAGATATATTTATCTACAAATCCTCGGGATTTAGTCATATTAGCGAAATTTAGTCATTTAGCAATGCTTCCTTTATGTTAGCGGGTAGATTTCGGGTACTATATCTATCGTAAGCAATTTTATGGCGGGCTGGGATAGCTTGGCTCTTTTCGAATCTGATCGGAAATAACTTCTGTAATTATTTGTTCGCGGTCGTCTACCGGGTCATTACTTAATTTCTTGCCCGAAACGACGCAGCGTTTTATTAGTAAGGATTTGGGGCCGGGTCGCAATAGAGGTCATCATTTTTTTCACATAGAGCGAAGTGCTAAATCTATGGGCTGCTATATTCGGCATCCAGGCGAGAAAGATTCGGATTCTTGCTCCAAACCTCGCTGGAACGAAGCCCGGTGATTCTTGGCCTAGTTACCGTCACCTCCTTCTCACTTTTAATGCCGCATTCCCAATTTCGATAAATTTACGTTTTATATGTATATATCGGATTCCCCCTCCGACGAAGCCGACAGGAGCTTGAGGGGAAAATGCTGCGGGTCATTGTATAGCTCTAAAGGATTCGGGGGACCTGAGTACCGGCGGCCGGGGGAAGGGGGGGGGAGGGAGGGGGGGAGAGGGATGAGGGAAACGGATATCTACAATGTCGCGCCTGGGCCGAAGGTCGCTCCGGCGTCAATAGCTTTTTCAGCAGGCAGTAAAGGCTATTGACTTGAATGTTTACTCGGTACGGGTGTCTGCAAGTGCGATACGATGAAGCTTCGCCAGTTTGTTGCCCTAGCCCCGTTACGCGCCGCGCGTGCAATATACAACTCTGTCCGTGTGTCCTCAAGCAAATTATGATAACTTGCCCCCGCCGTGTGCTTGGGCGGGTTCACTCCAAGCTCCAATGCCACGCCATATTAGCCAAATTCTGTTTTCCTTCAGCGCCACCAATTTGCCGAAATTGCTGAAACCTCTTTTCCAGATTTTTGATCCATCGGGATTTATGTGGAATTGGCGGTATCAACCAAGTGGTTCCAGAAAAAAAACAAGAGCTCCTTCCATCATATCCGCTATTAGTTCATAAATCTTTTCTTTGGTATAAGTAGAATTAGGATCTTCGGAGGTCACATTACGCGATAGAAAACTCAAATCAATTCTGGGATTTTTGCCTCGTAGTTTGCTTTCCCGAACGATTCGTTCACGCTGTTTATAATATACTAATGCGATTGAAGGCTGGTTACGGGCGCAACCGAACGAAATAAACACTCTCTATTTTGATATTCAAGTTCCTCATCTCGGCCCGGACTGCACTGTTCTTGCCTATGTTTTTCGGAAAGCACGTCGGGCCAGCGTGTCTTCCAGGAGCGTAATAACGATCCCGCTTGAGACGCTGACGAGATCCGTTGAGCTTACACGGCCTGTTTCGGCGTCCCTCAAAGATTAATGCTATCCCACAATGAAATATGTGCTTAAACCCCATTTTTGGGTGCTTGAGATTAGGGATAACCCATAATATAGGAGTAGAACTGTGATCATCTTTCAAACAAATGATCCCTATTTATTTCGAGTCCCACCAATCCAGTGCCTGTTGTAGTCAGGGTGTTTTATATTTGGCCACAATCACCTGGATTCTTTCGACAAAAACCAATCCGAAAATTTGCGAACTTGGAGCAAATAAAAGTAAAAAATTACAAGTGACCAAAAAAAATTTACCTGAGAAAATATAGGAGGCTGTCATGATATCAATGGTTTCTGGATGCTCCAAAATTTACAACAAAAATTGAATAGCAAAAAAGTCTATTTTTTTGCCTCTTAAGCGTGCTTTTTGTTGAAAGGTCCGGGAAAGTGCAAAGCGCTGCCCGGGCAGCCCTTTTTCAAATAGGGACGGACTCTATCTTCGTCGGCCGAAGTTAGTTTTATTGGTAAATTTCCAACTTAGGCATCACTTTCTATCACTAGATTTTTGTTTCACTCGTTTATGGTGAAATATTTTTATACATAAAGTTGCGTAGCCTCACATGAAATCTCTGAGGATCCTACTAACAAAGGGTGTCCCGGTTTCGGGCTTACCCCCCTGGCCGGGAGAGAGCTGAAGTCAAAAAATCCAGAGATTTTTTTTCGCCTTGCGTTTTCCGCGCTTTGCGCCTTCGGCCCCAAATATATAGTGTGGCGCGAAATGACTAAACGAATTAAGGGAGCCATTCGAAAGCTACTGGAACACCAGATACAAAGACTACCCATGCTAATGATAAAGGCAAGAATACTTTCCAGCCAAGTCTCATTAATTGATCATAACGATATCGTGGAAATGCTGCGCGGACCCATATATATACAAACAGAAAGAAAAGAACCTTTATACTGAACCAGATAGAGCCCGGAATTACCCGGAAGATAGGGATATCCAGGATGGGCAGCCAACCTCCTAGAAAAAGCAATGTACAGAGACTACTCATTAAGATCATATTAGCATACTCCCCTAGGAAAAAAAGAGCAAACCCCATAGAAGAATATTCGACATTGTAGCCCGCCACGAGTTCTGCCTCGGCCTCTGGTAGGTCAAAAGGTGCTCGATTCGTTTCTGCTAAACAGGAAATGAAGAACGTAATAAAGACGGGAAACAAGGGAAAAACAAACCATATCCGTGTTTGCGCTAGAACAATCTCGCTAAAATTGCGGGAACCTGCGCATAGTATGACGGATATCAGAAGCAATCCTATGGAAACTTCGTAGGAAACCATTTGAGCGGCAGATCGTAATGCTCCCAAAAAAGCATACTTGGAGTTACTTGCCCAGCCTGCCGTAATAATTCCATACACTCCGAGTGAAGATATCGCAAATAGATACAAAACCCCAACATTTAGATCTGAGAAAACCATACCATAATCGAAAGGGATCACAGCCCAAGCGCACAAAGCCAGTGTAAACGTCAGAACGGGTGCCATTAGGAAAATAAAAATATTCGCGCTACTAGGCAAAATTGGCTCTTTCATCATGAGCTTCAAACCATCTGCTAAAGGTTGCAACAGTCCCAAAATGCCGACTACGTTCGGTCCCTTTCTCCTTTGCATAGACGCCATGACTTTTCGTTCTGCTAGTACTAAAAACGCGACGCCCAATAACAGGGGTATTATAATTCCAAGTATCTTAGCGACAAGACCAATTAGATAAATTTTCATATTTGTTGGCTTTTTTTTCATTTATTGCGACCGGAATAAATTACGTAGTAATGGCATAACCGAAAGATTGGTCATTTCGGATTATCCGTGAAATTACATAATAAACTTACCGGGAGTAAGACGAAGGTCCTGAGATATTCAACGGAAAACTGGCCGCACTCCCTGGGGATTTACGATTGGAGCGCTTCACGGGTGCGTAGCACTCGGCCAGAGGGAGAGTGCTTCACCGTTAGGGCGCGCGACGAAAGAAAAACTCCGTGCCGCCTTTTTTTCTCAGCCATTTCGGCGAAGTGGGCGGAAATCTACGAGCCATTTCCGACCTTTCGGTCCTTCGGAAACTCGACCCTTCTTACTACAAGCGCTGTTCTTCTGGTCAAGTGCTGCGCACCTGCTCCCTAAGCCGAATGATGGCTTGCTTCGGTTATAATAGAAAATTCGTAAGACCGAAGGTACTGTAGAGGCAGGCGCTTGAGTAGCGCTTGTTATATATTAAAAACTTATGAGATGTCGAGCGCATAACCCCACTTCTTTCGTTTAGGGGGCCCGAAAGCTACGCGCCTTCATCATATATACGCGCCGGATTTCATCCCTCGCTTATATTTATATCCCGCGCTCCCATAAGGAGGGGGGCGAAGCTATATGCTTCGCCCTAATTCCCGCCCCACCAATATATAGAAACGAGGGGAAAAAGCCATACAACATCGGCGAAATGCCAATAAAAAGCAGCTGCTTCAAAGCCAAAGTGATGCTTCGGGGTAAAATGACCCAGATATTGACGAATCCCACATATTATTAAGAAGATAGTACCTATAATGACATGAAATTGAGATAGGTAGGCTCTTTCAAGCTTCCCCCCCCTAAGAACCGCACGTGCGAGTTTCCCCGCATGCGGCTCAAGCAACGGAGAGTTAGTTCAGGCCCCGGTTAACCTGGGCCTGCGACTTGACGACTGTTGGTGCCCTTTGCGCCCATGATGCACTATGCTATCACTAAAGTGTTCTGTAACTCTGCGAGTTGCTTATGCCGCAACTGCGCGATTACCCAATATTTACACGCGCATTGCTTGCAGTTATTCATCCGAATTTCGCGTGCTGAGTGGCTCTCCCAGTGTTTCGTCACCCGGGATTCAGGTCAGCACGAGAGGCGAAATGTAGATTGTTCTAGACCCGTAGAACCAGTCCTACGCCCCCCCCGGGGGAGATTGTGGCGCCCGATAAGGTGGGGGGCCGGCGGGGGCCCCCGCCGGGAGCCTAGATGGCTGAGGAAGGAGAGGCCGGGGTTGAAAAAAATAGATTTGGCCAAGATTGGCTTTTTGAATCGTCTTCTGCCCATTGGACGGTATCCGATCTCACGATCAAACCTCCCGACGCCGGGGAGCCCATTGGGTTTACCCTGTTGACATTTTGACTCTAATGCAAGGTTTCAGATCCCGTGCTATACTCCGGTGATCATTTGCCGATCGGGGCACGCACTGATTCACCGTGTCCCAAATCACATTCGGCCCTACTCAATCGAAGCTCGTCGTAGGTGCGGTTTTACGAAACGTCCTTGCACAGTTCACTTGCGTTGATCAGTAGCCTTGGCACTCCCAGTGGGTTGTATGTTGTATCATAAACTTTTTACTCTGTCCCTCACGCTTCGAGCCCTCTCCGTTTCCGGGAGCGCAGGGTGAGGTGGGAGCGTCCCGTCGGCGGGGATGGCAATATAGTCCGGTGGGCTATACGCATTGTCTTATGTCCTTCAAGTCGCACAACCATGAAACCCTGTGGCTAAAAAAAACGTAGAACCATAAATTCCATCGGAAATAGTGAAGGGGGCCTCTATATATTCAATTCCTTGAAACCCGGTAAAGACTAGAGCCAGTAAAACGGTAGCTATTAAAGCGTAAATTGCTTGTTGTTTTAAACCTGCGAGTATTGCATGATGAGCCCAAGTTACGGCAGCTCCAGATGAAAGTAGAATAAGGGTATTTGGAAAAGGAATTCCCCAAGGATCTAAAACAGAAATACCTTTTGGGGGCCAGATAGCTCCGATCTCAACCGTAGGTGCGAGGGGGGAGTGAAAGGAAGCCCAGAAAAAAGCTGAAAAAAACATAACTTCGGAAACGATGAAGAGAATCATACCATAGCGAAGTCCTAATTGGACCGCAAATGTATGATGTCCTTCGTAGGTGGATTCACGTACAACATCGCGCCACCATACAAAGTAGGGGTCAGTCGGGTCTTTCAACACAGCTGCCCTCCGAACCGTACGAGAGGCTTTCACCTCAAACGGCTCTCACCTCCGATCTTCACTTATAACTATGAACTTTAAATCTTATGATTCAAATCTCTGTGCGAGGGACCATCTGAGGGCGTTGTAGCATAAATTTACTGGCTTACCTGAGATGGATTCATAACTAAATGCCGGGATTACTCCCAGGATAAGCTTGATTCTGTTCCGAATAATGGAGATAGGAACACGGACGGACCATTCGACCTTATGGGTGGCTGATTGGCCGCGCCGCTGAGACGAGACAATGTCTCGACATCCAACGCCTCTACGGTAGAACAGTGCGATCGATAGCTGGGCTCCTTAACCGCCAGGCTGGACTGCCAAATCCGAAGCTATTACGAGCCCTCCGAACCCCATCACCCGATGGGTTATTTCCCCGACTCAACATAGTACTTATTTTTGTGTCTTTGGAGAGACAGTGATCCAGAAGGGTTTAGGCCCCTGCGCAATTTGCTGATCGCTCAGCTAGTTCCTTGTCGGAGTGCCCCACGGTCTTTCGGGTACTGTGCACACACCATGTATTGTGGACTGTTTCAGCCTCCTCCGAGGAGGCCTACTTACCGTGCTCCTGCCGTAATATTCTGCTTGAGACAAGAGGAGCTATGTGACGCGAGCATTGCGTATCAAGTTAGTTATCCTAGCCCTACCTCCCGCTCTTTCAGAGCGTCTTAGCGGTGGCAGCCCCACAGTTCTCTGATTGAAACTTGCTGCTTCCAAGTAAGCCATGTTACTATGGCTCATCCGCAAGTTGAGCCTGTGTCCTAGCTTATAAACTAGCCTGAACGGCACAGAAAGGAGTGGATAGCTCCTCTTGTCGTACGATGTATCTTCGGGCGCACCATGGTATATAAGATCATTCCCAAGCCTAAACAAAGAAGTGTTCCGCCTCCCGTGAAAGAGTGCATGTACATAACACCACCAATAGTGCTTGCCAAGGCTCCGAGTGAACCCAAAAGAGGCCATGGGCTGGGATCTACTAAATGAAAAGGATGTTTTTGGGAGACACTCATAATTGGTATTTTGTTTGCTTTTTAGTCTAATTTATTGGATACCCGAGAAACATAATCATTCGAAGAAAAAGCTTCTACGACAATAGGCCTAAAAGCATGATTAGTAACACCCCGTAGGTTTTGAGGGATGAAACAGTCAAGCAAGTCGACGGAGATCGGACGCACGGAAAAGCAAAATAGAAGACGGAAGCTTTTTTCCAATCCAATAGTGACACAATATTTTAAGTCATCTATTTTTTGGAATATAAATCATCGAAAGCTTCAATTGCGTCCCGTGCTAGAGGTCCCGCGCCTCCTCGCGGGGTAGTTAGATTTTCTTTCTATTGAGTTCACCGGTCGGCGTCATTCCAGGCTTTGCTATTGAGATATTGCAAAATCTTTTACGGTATAAAGAAAGTTTTTTTTTATGCTCGCCAACCTTGGCGATAGCCAAACGACGAGGAAGGTACCCAAAGCGTAAGAAACAATAAGGAGTTGAATTAACCACAAATTTGGTTAGGAAGCACTCATTTTAATAATGAAATCTTTATGAGTGGAAATGAAACGGATCACACATAATCGGTATTTCGTTTGCTTTCTAGTCCAATTTATTGGATACCCAAGAAACATAATCATCCAGGGAAACAGCCTCTACCACAATAGGCATAAAGGCATGATTAGTTCCACAAAGTTCACTGCACTGACCATAGTAAACACCCTCTCGTTTAATAAAAATGGAAGTCTGATTCGAACGACCAGGTACAGCATCACATTTTACACCTAAGGAAGGTACAGCCCAACTATGAAGTACATCGGCGGAGGTAATAATCATACGTAGATGCGTTTTTGCTGGTACAACCACCCGATTGTCCACTTCCAATAAACGTAATTGACCCAATTCTAAATCATCCTCTGGAACCATATAACTGTCAAAAGTTAATGACTGTTCATCAGAACTGTTATAGTCTGAATACTCATAGGTCCAATACCATTGATGTCCAATAGCTTTGATAGTAATAGCTGGATCTACTACCTCGTCCATCGAATAAAGAAGGGCAAACGAAGGTATTGCAATAAACATCAGAATAATACTTGGAAAAATAGATAGAGTAAAAATTTCACCCCATTATAAGATTACTCAAGTGCTCTCCGAACCGTACGAGCACGTCACCGTGCTACGGCTCACTAACTCGACTTACTTCGGATAACTTTCCGGGTTCGGATAGCGGGGCTGGCCCAGGTTGCCAGTTGCCCGGTGGGCGCCTAGAAGGAGGGCGCGGCGCTACTCGCGTAGCGCTTTTCTGGCCGCAAGGCCTCGAGAGAGGCTTCCCTAGCTTGTAGAAACTCTTCAGCTTTACAATTTCCGCGCACTTCTTCGGGCGGGCCCCGTAAAAGCGGGAAAGTCTTCGGACCCATAGGCACGGATTGCGCGGGGAGCGAGTTCGGGCGAGGAGCCGGCGGACCCCCCCGCACATGATTTTTACATTGTCTGGAGACCGCCCACACAGGGATTCTTTCCACTCCTTGAGCAAAACGCCGCACGAGTAGCGCGTCATTGGGTCAGTCGGAACTACACAACTGTACACGTACTTCCGAAATTTCACGCGCTCTTGTTAATATATCTCCGGTCTATCGCTCGGGCCAATCCACGCTTTTTCGTGTGTCGGAGGAGTCTACCTCGGACCCTATTCGGTTGGCTGATTCCCCGAAAGCCCGGGATGTCTCTAGGCGTACCTTTCCCACCCACAGACGGTCGCCAAGCTTCCACTTGTGAGTCAGTGACTCCCACCACTGGATATCGGGTTTCGAGCACGCTACCTAAATCGTTACCTGCTATCTGGAATACCTTTCTGAGGGAGTGCAGTTTAAATTTCGCTGCAAACATCTTGGCCGGGGAAGGACGCAGGACGTAAACCAAATAGGCGATGACCCGGCGTTTGTTTCCGGCAAACTGATACCGATTGGCGTATCCGCGCAAAATTGAATTCATTCGTCGCTTTGCTTCGCTTCGAGGTAACCCCATCAGGCCGAAGTTTGGTGAGGGATCCCCATTCGCAGCAAGGTAAGCCTGCTGTTGCAATCGCAGCTTCAACTGCTTCATGTCTGCGTCTATGGTGAGGATAACTTCTTTTTTCCTGCCCCATCGCCAACCCTCCCGGGTCTGGTATCTTCGTTTCGTGCGTCGGCGTCCGATACGGTGCCCCAAGAAGGGAATTCCCACGGATATATGTTTTATATGGGTCTTTCCCATGTTCAGTAGCAATTTGAGTTTGTCTCCCAGGAAGGTTTCGCATTCCTGACGAATTACTTTAGCATCGGACAGGGCGCCACGGATAGCTATGAGGAAGTAATCTCCGTATCGTCTGTACTCCATTCTTTGATACAATGGGTCGAATGGGTCACTGCGGGGGCGCGCTTTACGCATCTTTCCCTGGTTCCGAAGCAGCACCCAGCAACGATTATCCTTCCTTTCTAGGTTGTATCGCTGGATGCGCTCTTCTATCCATATGTCGAACCCGTGTAGATATATATTGGACAGTATCGGACTCAGTATTCCGCCTTCCGGGGTTAGCAAGTTCGACTCCTCAATGTTTCCATAGGGCATGTGCATTTTCGCTTCCAATCCGCCACTAATGAGTTTTAGCAGTTTTTTGTCTCGGATCTTGCGTCTCACGATGTGGCAGAGTACGCCATGGTTCATGGTGTCGAATAATTTGTTAATGTTGCCTAGTACAATCCAATTAGTTCCTTCGAAGTCGCTGCGTATGGTTCGCAGGGCCGTGTGCGCGCCACGCCCCGATCGCCAGCCGTGGGACCGCCGAGAGAATATCGACTCATAGATAGGCTCTAGAAGCATTCTCAGCACCCCTTGCACGATACGGTCTTGGAGGCAGGGAATTCCAAATGATATTATTTTCCCGCGCTTATCCGGCTTGGAAATGATTTTTGCGCCTCCCCATTTGTATGGGCTTTCGCTGTCCAGGACTGCATCTCTCAGCGCTTGAAGCTTCTGAAAAGACGTGCCATCGATGGTCAGGCCGTCAGTCCCAGGGCTCATTGACCCTGGATTTGGTCTCCATTTGTGGTAGGCTATGCTCCATATGTCCATACTCTTTAGGTAATTGCTCAGATCATGGTATATCCAGTCACGCCTTCGAAAAGACGAGATCCAAAGGTCCACGAGGACATCAGCCCCATTCCGCACATAGTCGGACACATCCACCTTGGGATCCCAGGGGGCTGAGTCCGTAGACGATATCGAGTAAAATCTGCAAAGGTATGGCAGATGCTTAGATCCCTTCCCCGTTGCTTTGTGCTCGCAAAGCGCTTTCCTCTCACGAGGCTGCGTTAACAGTAGGCAGGTCATATGGATCCTCTGACTTCCCAAGACGTGTGACCACGCTGGGATCTCACCGGTATCACCGATAGGCCGTGTCGCCACGAGATGTCTTTTAGTTCCCTGTCCCCAGTGATGTAGGTAATCTGCTCTCATGCGGGGTGTAGGCACCGCACTATCTCCGGCCTGTACACTTTGGACCATTGTCAGGCTGAGAGCTTGAATGCGCGCGCTCGTGCGTGTCACCGGTTTGGACCCGGATAGCATCAGGTTCAATTCAACCGAAAGGAACTTAGATTCGCCAAAGCAGCTCCTCATCTCGAATAGCGATGGCAGGTTAGCAAGATGATCTTGGGCTTTCCACAGTCCAGCTGCGAACGACAAGGACCCCTCAATCCCGCTTTTACGACATGCTTCGGTCTCCCACCACTTACGTGGCAAGGATGAGTCGTATACCTGGCGCGCGGAGGATAGGCTCGCGCGGTTTAGAGCCCATGTGTTGAGCCCCATTGACATAACTATGGGTGACCTAACGGTCGCCCTCCAAATAATTTCTATAGTAGTTCCATGAACAATCCTTTCCGGAATTGGATTTCTCTTATAGTGAAAATGCCATAAAGCGCGAACCAACATCCATAATACGAAGATCAAAATAACGATTAAGAAAAAAAAAATATCATGATGTAAGTCAATTAGTTTGGATAGGTAGGCCCTTACGGGCTTTCCCCCCTAAGAACTGTACGTGAAAGTTTACCCTCATACAGCTCCATTTCATTCTCAAAATTGCTCCACAGGCCTACGCACCGGAAATGCCTTGACGATTTCTGTGCACGAAGACTAGAAGGAGAGGCACGTAGTGCGAAGACGACTCTATTTTCTCAGCCATTTCGGCGACGAGTGTTCTTCAAACACTCGACCAAAGAGAGAGGGCATTCTGGATTCATTTGCAAATTTTGTGTCACGGGTGGAAGCCGCCCACTTTCATGCGGTGCAGATGCACTCGTTCCCATTGCGACCCGAAAGACTACACACCGGTCATTACGGTATATTGTATCGAGCGGTGCCTCTCACTCGGGGTCGCCGGGAATATTGATGCGTAGGCGGTTCCAGTCTCCCTTGCTACCTAATTTTAATCATCTACACCCCGACTGTTTTGTTCGTTTCTTCGTGCTCGCTTCCTCGTCAGTCTGCTTGCGCCGAGCTGCACCCAGACTTGCTTCGATCTCATTGTGCTGAATGCAGCCCCAAGTCAGCCACCTTTTTTGCTTCGTGGGGCTTCCTCTACCCACATCTCGTTATGTGCCCTTACGGGTGCACCTCCATAGGGAGTGGATAAATCCGGGCTTACCATGTTACATTAATAGCACCCAACCTTTGCTGATTTTTCCGACTGTACTTTACCCCGGTGAACTTGCGGTTCCGATATGCCCAAAGGAAAGGAGCTAATCCGTTCACGTCGAGCCTTACGATTGACGAGGTTTATATACATTCGCTTACACTGCCTCTATCAGCTAACCCTACCCCCAAGGCTTCAAACCCAGTCTTTCGAGCCAAGGCATGCTTGAGTAGGGTCCGGCAGAAACCGTTGCCAGATGGAGAATCCTCCCCCCATATTGCTCTCAATGTCATCACGTCGCACTTCCTTGCATCATAGGAGTGGCGGGGTCTTGAAACCCTAATTGCCAAGGTTCCGCAGCATCACAAAAAGCGATTGGAAATATCCATATCAAATTCATTGGGTATATTCTGGTTCTTTTATGAACTACTCCAGCCCTGGTTTCAATATAAGGGCCCCTAGTGCTCGACCAACGCGAGAGGGCCTGCCAACCGGGAAAGATGTTAAGTCAAAAACAAAAAAAAAATTATCTCGGGTCCTCTCCAATGGAGACTTCCTCTGTAAAGCCAAAGAAGTCTCCGTTGGAGAGGACCCATAAGCACTACATGCGCGGGGCCCAAGCAAAAAAGCCGAATACGCGAGTGCAAGGGCAAAAGAAATTGTTTTCCGGTGGCCCTGCGGGCACGCAAAACACGTCGGTGGGTTTTTCTCTTGCTCGATGGATTCGCACTGCCTCGATGCGCTTGGCCAGATACGTATAAACGATAAACCATCTAGGGGGGGGTGAGCACGAAGCGCGAACAGACGCTGTGGGACTTCAGCGCTTCCCCCTGATAACCCGGGGACAAAAAAAATTTGCCGGACAAAGAAATGTGGCGCGTAGTGGCGAGCGAAAATTGGCCATGGCTTAGTGTTGGTTAAAGGGGGCTAGTTGCCTCTTATAAACTCGTACAATCGATGCGTAGAAAATGGTCAACTCTATTATAGAATAAATAGGTAAACAAGCGACAATTTGACACCAGATATCCGGGGGTGTGAAAAAAGCTGCTACGAAAAGCGGGAGAACCAGAAAAAAACGACGATTTTTTATAAGGGTTTTCACCCCTCTCGATTCCAGCAAACAAATCACAAGTACAGGTACTTGAGAGCATATTGATGAAATGAATAAGATACGAACGGTTAACATAATATAGTCAAAAATTTTAGGTTGTGACTTTATTATAAGTAAATTAGTTGATGTTGTACTTAATTCGTATAAGAAGTGCCAAACGTTGGGAATTACCCAAACAAGAGTCACGAGGAAAAACGGAGAGAAGCGGAAACCACTTAAGTAAAACAATTTATTGTATTTTTGTCTCTGTCCTTCATAGCAACTGGGCATCAAAAAACACCAAATTTGATAACTTAGAAAAGGAAATAGAAGGTAAAAGCATGATATTAAAGACGTAGTAACATATGTGCTCAGGGCCTCCGTTAATTGTGTACAAATGAAAGATGAGTCTGGATAAGGCAAGGTAGGAAAGGGTTTAGCTAATAAAAAAATGAACTCTTCTGGGAACCAATAACACGTAAACCATGTAAAACTAAAGCAAATCAATATCCAAAAAACACGAATTCGAACTTCTTCCAAAATAGTTTTTAATACAAAATTCATTATATTTCGTCGTGTGTTGAATCTGATCCAAACCAGGAAGACGCGAAGCAAAAAAAATCTTTTTTTGTTCGTTTCACTCCATTGACCCTTTCCTCTTTTCCGGCCTTCATTCGCAATGCGGATAAAGCGGGAGAGAAGAAAGAAGCAAGCTTCTTTCTTCTCTGAAGTTCACTCTTTTCTGTGAAGTGGTTAGTAATGTGCCGCATTCTTAGCTCAGTTGGATAGAGCAACAACCTTCTAAGTTGAGGGTCACAGGTTCAAATCCTGTAGGATGCGTAAAGTGCAGAATGAATAATATCTACCAACGGTACATCCTTCCACCCGTTTAGTTAGTTCAGAGGAACAACGCTACACGCGTAGATTGACCTATTTTTCGCCGGAGTCCCGTGCCACCGCCGGAAAATATAAGCTTACTTATCGTGGGGAGAGTGGCCGAGTGGTTAAAAGCGACAGACTGTAAATCTGCTGAAGGTTTTCTACGTAGGTTCGAATCCTGCCCCTCCCAAGTATACTTCGTATTTGAAAAATAAGGGGGAAGCACTTGTTTTGTGCTTAACCCTTCATGCAATTGAATAGAGTGGATAAATAAATATATATATATATATATATTTGTTCTTTCCCAGACACATATTGAATGCATTGGTACTCGAGCCCTCTCCGAACCGTACGAGATGGTCGCCCATCATACGGCTCTCCGATTCAACCCTCCCTTGGATTTGCTTCCGTCGCAAGGTCTTGGCTTGCTTTTCCAGTGACCTATGTGGGCGTGGCGTGAGTAAGATGAAGTAACTTGCTTTCTCACTATAGCGATCATGCGCGATTCTAGTGAGAGGGAATAAAACCAAGCATTCTCTTATATGAGCCCCCCTCGCCCTTTGGTTGAATCCGATCTGCTAAGATATAGCAGACGCTTAAGCCCCTTCCCGTGTGCCGCCGATTAGCGAAAGAAAAAATATGTTTTTTCTTTTTTCACCCTTCGGGTAGGCGAGTACTACGGGCTCTCTGACGTCCACCCCCCGTCCAGATGACTGAAGTGGACCTCACCGGTGTTGCCTACAGTTCTTGGCCGGTTGTTCGTGCAAGGCCGTTTCGCATCGAGATGTCGTTTAGTCTCTTGTCCCCAGTAGTTTGGGTAATCTGCTCCCTCCTTGAGGCTCTGCAATGCCTGCAGACCGGAAGTGACCATTCTGGTCTTACCGTAATTTATCAACGGCAGACTGAGAGCTTGACAGCGTGTATTCGTGCGTGTCACCACATTCACACGGTTCACCGCGGCGGGTCCAGTTTAACCGAAAGAGACTTCGATTTGCCACAGCTGATTCTCATCTCGTACGATAGCGAGCTGACTTAGTAGTCTAAGGGTTCAACCTTCCCTTTCATCCCCCTCAACTACGCTTTTAGAGCATGCTGCGGTTCCCACCCGTTTACACGGGGTTTAGGTAAGTTCTATGCCCGGCACGCGGAATAAGGTCTCGCGTGGTTTGCTGCTATATGGTGAGCACAGAATAGCAATTCTTCTCCATATGGCCAAACAATGACTGTGAGCGACGCGAACGGTCGCCCTAAATTCCACTGCAATAGTACCGCGAATTCGATAGGTAATAACCAAAATGGCTAACCCAATAGCGGATTCCGCAGCAGCCACCGTTAAAACGAATAAAGCAAATAATTGACCCATCATATCATCCAAATAAACGGAAAATACCAAAAAGTTCAAATTGACAGCAAGTAACATTAACTCGATTGACATTAACATAATAAGAATATTTTTTCTATTTAAGAAAATTCCCCAAATACCTAGAAGAAAAAGAATCATAGAAAATGTTAAATATTTTACTAGATCCATAATAATAGTCTCTGTTTTGAAAGCCAACTCGATTGAAGTGCTCCAGGAAAATATATTTCTTTCCTATTTTCCGGGGGAAGCGCCGGGCCCGGAGTAATCACCGGACGTGCAACCCGATAAATTAATAATTCCCAAAGCCCTTTTTTACCCTCTCCCGTCTGACAGTCCCGGGGCCTTTCCCTATAGTCGAGTTCTCGAAGGGCCGCCGCCGTTGGCCCAAAGGGCGGATGAGGTCGGAAATGGCTCATTTACGCGCACGAAGACTAGGGGGAGAGGGGAGAGTACGTAGTCGTTCCTACTCTACCTAGAATTTCGTGGCCTTCGGGCCGTTAGTCTCATGTCTCGGACCCGCCCCCCTACGGTACTTTCTCTGCGCCTACCCTTTGGTGCAGGGCGCCATTTGAACTCTAAGATGCTTCTTAATTTTTTTGAAAAACGGAAAACACAAAAACATATTTGATAATTATTAAACAAAATACTCTGAGAAGAATCAAAATCCAATTTCGTGTTACTTCATGGTGAACATAATCTGCCAAAATCTCTTCGATTCCCACATGAATATGCCAGAATAACAAGATATTTAGCAGAATCAGAGTGGATACATTTGCTATAAGAATGGTAGGGATTGAAAAAGCAGCAGTAATTCTTTGAAGAAGCCAATGCTCCAAGGTTTCTCTATGAGTTTTCATTGCTTTCACCTCTTTTTTCGAGCCGCGAAATTCGTTTCTTTCGGGGCGCTCGGCCAAAGGCTCCACCCAGCGCGGCTTTGCTAATGGAATAAATGTCTTCGCTAAACGCAAGCGCCCGGCCCGTGTTAACCTAAATGATTTATACTTCGAAAAAACAAAAGATTTTTTTGTAATGCATCCCCTGAGAAATCATCAAGCTCATAAACATAGGCGAAATGCCGTTTGATGAATAGCTGAAAACAAGGAAGAGAGTTGTGGGAAGGAAACACTGAAAGAAAAAGACAGGGATTGCTAGCGTAAGCCAATTTTTTTATTAATCGCTTCCGTTTAGCATCCAAGCCCGGGATATAGCCCAAATTGTCTGAGCAATTGTATGTGCTTGCTCCACGGCCCCCAGGTCTTGATGGCGAAAGTCCTCCCCGGGCATATCATAAATATCTACGGTGGGATAAGCAAAGCGCATAAAAGCTTTCTGTTTCGCGACAAAATCCATTTCTTTTCGTTCCCACCCTCTCTGAAAGTCCTGATGAGTTAAATCAATCGAGAGATAAACAAGAATAGATATTTTAGGTGCAATCGAAGAAAATGCTCTAACCATAGTTTGAAACTGTTTCGACGTGATACTCAAACCATGGCAAAAGCATTAATGGTCATTGATAATTCTATACGGTTCCGCATGAGAAATCAATGAAAACAGATAACCTACGTGTCCGATAGAACTATAAGCTTATTGTTTAATAGGCCCAAGTCCTGAAAGAGAGACGATTCTCCAGATACCGACAGCACCAATCTTTCCATTTTGTCGAATATGAAGCTGCTCCCATAGCCGTCGGGTTTTCGTCTGATAATAAATAACGAACCCCGTACTTTTTAGCTGAATGCGAGGTGGTAGCGAGTTGGAAGGTATCCGAAGCGGGTGCGGCGAGACCTTGCGGTGGAGGCGGCGCTGGGTCAGTGCGTTCGAAGGCTGTGGGACGCCTGAAGGAACTTCGGGAGCAGGTACATGTGGCAGGTTTGCCAGCCATCGTCGAAAGTTTTCTCACTATCTTTCGAGACCTTGGTACGTGACTGTACAGCAGCCTCAGATTGCAATTTGTTGGCCCTGTATTTCACTGTAAAGCCAAACCACTCGCCCCTGCTGCTATGCGGCGGAGGAACTCATCGTGCCATATAGCATCCTTCAGTTTCTGTTCTGCGTGTGTTACACTATTATTAAGATAATGGCGTCGTTGGCTCCAAATGCTTATTTGAAGCTTCTGCCACTCTAAGCCATTAGTGGTATGAGCTGCCCCGTTAGCAGCCTTCGATTTTTCCAACTCGACTTTGAAGTAGTTCCCCACGGCCGTGGCTGTCGTCCCCATCACGGTTTTTATGGCTTCTATAGGTTGAGACTTGATGCGGTCAGACACCGCCGAATCGCTCGGGCTGCCCGCCCTTTTGATGCTACTATTAAATGCCCCGTGGGAACCCCATACATAAGGGTTATTCGCGTGGGGATCTGGGATTGGCGGCTGGTCCTACGAAAGTTACCAAACAGCACATCTGAGTTGTTAGGACAATGGTTAGGTCTTGGCGGTAGCTCAACAGCTATTTGCTCTTGCAGAGCAAATGCCCGGAGGTAGCCTTCGAGCACCGGGAGGAGAATACTACCCGTGTGGGTGGAAGGCCTTCGCCCTGCAGGGCATCGGTCAATAAATTCGAACCTGGTGAAAGAAAGAAGTCGTTTTGAAAGCTGGACCAAACGGCTGTCCCAAGTGAAATCCGAGGAAATACATCGAAATCACAGGTCTTGGAAAATCTTAGAGCCAGAGTGTGGGAGCCGTAGTAAAAAGACTTTTCCTGTAACTGTAGAAAGAAAAGATAAAAATTATGTGTAGCGAAATACACACGGAATATACCAAAAATCCACTCGATCTCTTAAGACTCAGATGAAGAAACCAAGAATGAGAGGAAAGCGAATGGAAGTCGGGTACGCTAAATTTAGAACTCTACAACTCCCGAACCCACTTAGTTCACTCGTGAGAACATTCTGCCCTACACACTCATTGCTCTGCTACGGGCCTACTTTTTCCCGCGGTACCAGTCGTTTCCTTGGTGGGATACAGGGCGGCCATTCAGTATTGGTTTTCACCAATACTGAATATGAGACGAAATGGGGAGTAATATGAACCAAACATAACCGAATGACTTGTGTCAAATACGTAAATTGATCTAGTTGAGGCCGAAGATGTAGAGCGTTAGTTCTACATAACATTTTTCTTTCCTTCTCCTTCTTCCTCACATTTCACGAAACTTTTCTTTTTCGTGGTCCGTTCTTTATCTTCGCTAGAGTTCTCTTTTGTCCGCGTAAAACATAGATTTTGTTAAGAGCGGTGGTTTGACCTGAAGCTATAAAAGTTGTTTGATAAGTAGAAGGACTCAAAGTTGAAAGTGCGTTCTTTTTGATCACCTGTGATACACTAATCTCTCCCAAAGAAGATACATAATCTTTATTCATTCGTTGCAATTTATTAGCATTTGCGAGTTGGACCATCCCCTTACACCACTCGGATGCCCCGGATACACTCGAGTACAGATAGTTTGCACTAGCTTGAAAACATTCTTTGAAAACTACATCCTGTTCTACACGGTCATTGCTCTGCTTCGCGCCTACTTTCTCCTGCGATACCAGTCGTTTTCTTAGTTTGATAATTCGACTTATCTTGGGTAATCCATCATTATATGGTGATACATAAAAAGTCATATAAAACACGCATAACCAAACGAATTGTGTCAAATACGTAAATTGATCTAGTTGAGGCATTTTTTTTCACTTTTTTTTTACCGATTCCAATACTTATTGAATCGCGCTTCGCCCAGCCAAATAAAATATATACTTTATTTGCGCTCCGGGTCGTTCTGGGGGATAATTATTTTATCATCCGAGGCCATGCGCGTAGTCTGGGTCCGAAGGACACGGGGGAATCATGCCTGTATCGGGCCAGAACAAAAAAGCAGAGCTTTTATTCGCTTCGCAAAGGACCCGCCCGAAACCTAGGGGAAATCCTCCGTCATGGGCCGGAAGTTTGGGAGCCGGCCGAAAACGCAAAGAAAATAATTTTTCAGTGATTAGCTAAAGGTCGGCAGGCAGCCTCCCCTTTTCATTACTGAGGTCCTGGGTATACATGTGGCCCCCTCCGCATTACCTGAGGCTTGGGGCGATGAGACATCGCTTGTAGTCGCACTACCGGATTATTTGCGTGACATCCCTTCTTCGCATCTAGTTTTTGACCGCGTTAACACACTAACAAAAACTAATTATTTGCCCCGGCCTTGGTCTTTGAGTCGAAATACGTTATTTTTGGTGGATTGTTTAGTAGTTTCACGTTTTTTCTCAGTATAGGCGAGAGGAGGCTTTGGACCTAAATGCTTGAAGCTCTGTTTCGTCCTTTTGGGCGTAGTAACTTTCTCGGAAAAAAGATTTTTTTTCTTGACGTTGGTGTTCCTTTCCACGTCTCGCCGGTGTTTTAGCTTCGCGCCTAAATGCTTTGTTCGTTCCTGATGCGATCTTGGCGGCGAAAAATAATCTATTTTGCCATCACCAATCTCTTTTACCACGATATTACTTATTTCTGGTTTCATGTTCAAAATGGAGAATATTCTCCATTGACTATAAAATACTTTTCTACTTCTGAGAAGACTCTTGGGGAGAAAAGCTATATAACCTGCGATTGCTACAGCATAACCTCCTTTCACTGAATTCAAAATAAATCCTTTGACCAAATTTTGGTCACTTCGCCAAATCTTGGTGAGTTCAATCCAAACTAGTTTTCCCTTACATCTTATTTCTAATGGTTTCGGCAAAAGCATCTTTGGTTCACCAAACACTTCTACATCTTCAATTCCAAAATTAAACCTTGCTTGCTTGGTGATTGGCATTTTTTTCAGTTCATGTTGGAAACAAATTATTGGAGTTTTCAGTCCTGTATCCACCAAGACCTTGTTTTGTTGTAATCGTATCACTGAACATCGTATAGCACTCCCACGTAATGGATTAAAACTAGAATTATATTTGGGAAATAAGTGACTAAAGCTCATTTTTCTTCTTTTTTCCTTTTTCAGTACTTATGTCACCCAATTCGTTTGCTTATAGGGGCCTTCGGACTAAGCAGTACCCTCATAATAAGTTTCATGAGGCCTTTGGGGCATAGTAATTGCTAGGGGGAGAACAAGATTATTTCTTTGTGCTGCGCCCAGCCTTCCCGTCTTTCGACGTGAAACCATCCTGGATGGTTGAATAGGACTGAAATCGACGAGACTCGTTCAGTCCGGGAACGAAAACGACCCAAGCTCTCTCATTCTCATTTTCAAGAGCCTGATAAAACCGTGCAGGCGTAAGCCGCAGGCCCCTCCCCATAGGGCATAGAAGGAACGAAATAAAAAATATATATATATAAATTTTTCTTTGTTTTCGCCCCTTCCCCGGCGTCGGCCCGGCTGGAGACACTGCGGTATCGGCTAAAGCCCGAACCCTATGGGCCCAAAGGCGCGATACTATAGGTAGGTAGATAGGTAGGTAGGTAGGGAGAAGTCCTACGCACTTTGCGGGTCCGAAGGGCCGCCAAAGGGCATACATGGCTTGTGAATTTCCTCCTTCGCCTTTACGGGTTAAGCCCCGTGAAGCCAAATAAGTCCCCCTCGGACCCTAAAAAAGTTTTTTCTACTCTCGAAGCTCTATCTACCATTTTATGATGACATAGCACTTTATGATGATATTTAAACACGACGTTTTTTAGGGGGTCGGCATCCATTATGTGGCGTTGGGGTTACATCGCGAATTCTGGTAATAATAAGACCTCCTAGTTTTAAACCACGTAGCGAAGATTCCTTTCCATAACCCAATCCTTTTATTCTCACTTCAACAAACTTAAATCCAAGTTGAATGGCAGCTCGCGCGGCATTTTCTGCAGTTGCTTGAGCAGCATAATTGGTTGAGCGACGAGATCCCTTAAACCCCACTGAACCCGAGGAGGCCCAGGTTTTCGTATTTCCGTCATAATCCGTTAAAGTAATAATTGTATTACCGAAAGTTGATTGAATATAAGTAATACAGTGTTTTTTTTGCATATTAGTAATACCGTGCTTTTCTTGCATGAGTGTTTATTGAATCTTTTTGGTGTTGCTCGATATCATCGATTCCGTTTTTTTCCCATCCATAAAAGAAGGAAAAAAACTTTTCTCAACTTCTGATCGAAATGTCTCTAAATTTGCGAGAAGTCTTAGCATTAGTATGAGTCCGTTGGCCGCGTAAGGGCAATCCTGCATTATGGCGAAACCCGCGGTAACAACCAATACTAATTAATCGTTTGATGTCCCTCTGAATGACTCTCTCCAATTCCGAATCGACTAAATAATTTTGACTTATTATTTCTAGAATTTGGTCAAATTGATACTTAGTTAACTTATTAACCTTAATGTTATCGCTGAGGCCTAATCGATCACAAACTTGAATTGCCTTTTTAGGCCCAATTCCGACGATTCGAGTTAAGGCAATTTTCACCTGTTTATTGGAATTTAGATTGGTTCCTAAAATATATGACATGATTTATTTTTTTTTCCCTTGTTTCCTATGTATAATTTCGTTCCGATATTGTATACCCCTCCCTTTATAAACTTCGGGAGGTTTACAACTTTTGACAATGGCAGCAAATTGAGTTACTTTTTGATGATCCATTCCGGTACAACAAATAAGATTAGGTTTTAAGCAAAAAACGCGAACTGAAGGTATAACTTGAAGTCGAATCTCATGACTAAATCCTAATTTCAAATATAAAATAGAGCCTTGTGCGTTAGTACTGGCTTTATATCCAACCCCAATTATTTCCAAAAAACAAAAGAATTTGGCTTCCATAAACTTTACTTTATTTTTTTAAAAAACTTGGCATAAAATCTCACCGCCACCAAAATTGGTTTTCTGTGCTTCACGATCACATATCAAATTTCCCCTCGAAGTGGATAAGATGGTTATACCAAGTCCTTCCCTTTTTTTTGATAAACGATTTTTTGATGAATAAATCCGAAAACCTGGTTTAGATATCGTTTCCATCTTTCTCATTACACCCATTCCAGAAAAATGATACTTCAACACTATTCTCAAGCTTCCGTCTGCTTCCCGAGAGAATCCGTGGATATAACCCTCATCGCACAGAATTCTGCAGAAATCCCAACAGAGACGCGAAACGAAAACACGAGGCGTGATTTTACAAGCAGAGCAGACAAAGCGTTTTTTTCTCTCGCTTATTTTTTTGAAGGAGGAAAAATAAAGAACACGCTTTTGAGCTTTTTGCGCATTTTTTATACTGGACAAAAGATTACTTAATGTATGCATAAAAAAAAGATTTTTTTCTCGATTTTTTCGGACAGCACTTCCGGCCGGGGCGTTTGATTTATTCTTTATTAAGGGAGATATTTCTAAATTGGTGGTTTCACCCCTCCCTATAGTCTCGTGCCCAAAAAAGATTTTTTCGTCGGACAGTCGCAGGCCCTTCGGGCACTCTCGCCTTCTTTCCAAGCCATTTTTAGAAGACTTCGGACACTCTCGCCTTCTTTCCAAGCCATTTTTAGAAGACTTCGGACACTCTTCCCACCTATTAGGTCTTGTCCCCGCCGCCACTGGGCCGTGCGTAGCACCTCCTTTTCTAGTCTCGTGCCTCTGGCGGCCGCAGGGTTCGGAAAAATATTTGTTGTTTTTCGTTCTATTCCTGATTCAGCTATTAGATTCTCCGTGGAGAACGTTTAGCGTGTAGTAAATGTTCGAATCATAACCGAGGGAAAAAACATATTTCATCCTCCGAGCACCTCGTATACTTGGTTGGGAGGCAGTGAAAGAAGACCTATAGATACTCGAAGAGCTAACCTTTTATTGGCTACCAACACGATTTGTTTATGCCTATTAAAGAACCTTTAGAAGCTAATTCGCGAAAAACTATACGAGAAATGCGGAATAACTTATATACGGAACGAGGGCGCCCCGTGAAAATACACCGGTTTCTTACTCGTGTTTTGGAACTATTTCTTGGCAACTTAGACAACTTAAGAAAATGTTCATAACGGTTACAGTAGACGTGGAATTTCCTCCGACGCCCCTGATTCAAAACCGTACGTGATAGTCTCCCATCATACGGCTCCCTGCACCCAGATTGAGAAATTATTACAACTTAGAGACACGTTGTGTCTCTCATCCTCGATTTCGAAGCATATATGTTGACTGCTCTCTCATTTTTTCGGATGCATGGACACTTTAGCATATCCCGATCGTAACAACCGGGCAAAAAAAATTTTTTTAGCTTTTTGCCCTATCCCAACCCTACACACCATGAAGTTAGCCCGCCTGAGTTTAAGCTCAGAGGTGCGCAGGATTACACAGTTCCAAGATTCCATTTATCCTTTTGGATTGGGCCGTAAGGCTCCCGCTCTACGCCGGAGGCGCATTGAAAGAACGGGAAAGGTCAGAAAAAGCCTTTCCCTGGGCCTCTGTCTGATATTCCGGACGCGGCGCGGGGTCTCCTAAAGAGTGGGAAGCAATACCACCCCGCTTTCCCGCTTTCCTATTACGACGCTTCAGATGCTACGGTTCAGTAATTAGCCTTCGTGGGTAGAATAACCACCCTGTAGTATTCACCCGGACAATACCCAACAAAGGGTATTTGCCGCACCCTTGCTAGAGATTATTCGTTCCCCACTTCCTAGGGGGCGAAACTCGCTTATCCCCGGGGGAGAGCGAAGACTGCGGAAAAGGCTTTAAATTTTCCGGGTTCTTCATCCCTTCTCTACCCAGCTTCACACCTTTGGATGCCACTCCAAACGCATGTGGGTACGCTGTTACCCTGTTCTCAAGGGAGAAGGACTTTCACCTTCATGGAAACTCAGTTCACTCGCTCCGCCATCCGAGTGCGGATGAATGCGGAATAGAGCGCACAGGCGTGACTCAACGTCTTGACCTGTGAACAGGTCGCACTATCTTATTAGGAAGATTTCTATCTTGACAAATGGCTTTATAATACATTCGCTTCAATTCATATTTAGCCACAAGCAATCTACGTTTGTGATCTCGCATAATTTGATTTGACATATGACTAAACCTCTTTTTGCAAAAAGCCGCTCCACAAAATGACAGTCTCATCTTGTGTGTTAGCCGAAGTGACGATAGTTACATCAAACCCTCGAATATGCTCGAAAATCTCGAAATGATCCTGTATTTCGGGAAATAATCGTAACAACGACGTTGCCATTGAGAATTGAATGGAGTTTTTCCGTATTTCGACCGGATAATCGTAAAAAGATATTATTGTAACAAGTTTTTCCAAAAAATTATACATGATATGCCCTCGTAGAGTGCTTCGTGCTAGGTAAGTGACATATCCTGTGTCTCTCTTGGACTCCTGATTTAATACGAATTTATTGAATCGAAAGGACTTTCCTGTCGAACCTCTACCTCGTGTCTGTATGAATTTTTGACCACAAACAATTTCCATGGCTAATTTAACATTCTTTATGAAACTTGAGGGTGCCTTTGGAACTACTATTATTTTACACAATCTGGGAACTTCCATTATATTTTCGTAATTCATTTTTAGCAATAAATCCGGACGTATTACCTGATCGTAATGAAACTCGAGTCTATTCGGGGAGAACATAATTCGATTTGGCCTTTTTTTATTGAAATGGAAGCATCAGGGGCATCGAAAACCAATGCACCAGCCCAATTGTTTATCGGGAAGGGCGAGCAGTAATCAGCTCACCCCGATGGATATGGAGAAAGTAATACTTGATCGCATGGTGCGAGGTTAAGACCACGCACCCTAGAGATTCGACCTACTTCATCGCGGGCACTTTCGACAGCACCCATAATGAACCTTCCCGACCCCCTTCCCGAGGACTGCGCGTAGACGACGGCTCTCGGTGGGACTGAGTCCGACTCCTTTGTAAGTCCTTTGGTCTTCTCTGAAAGTCCGGCGGTAACATTTCAAAGATATTTTTGGCGTTGTTATGCCAGTTATTAAGTCAGTAACAATATTGTGCAACGTGCGACTAGCGAAATAAGCAGCTATGCCGGTTTCCCAACCATGGAAAAGTGCCAAAGCCCACCCATTTGCGCGGCCAATCCGGGCTGAAGTCAAGTTGTAGCCGGCATAATCGGTAAGCCCGGCACGAAAGATAGCGAGCACCACGCGGCGCCTCTACAAGCGCTTCAATCTACAAGCCCGAATACGCTCCTCGCGCACCCCGTGCCGATGGGTCCGAAGGTGAGAAATGCTTGCCAATAGTCGACTACTTATAGTAAAAGGTAATATTCCTTTTCGATAGTAACACCGAATTGGCAGGATGGGGTTACTATTGACGGTTCATTAGGAGAAAACAAATTGTCTCTTAAGAGTTTTTCATTCCAAATGTATCATCTTTTTCTCCATTTTTTTATCTTCTGATAGAAAAATATAGAGATATTTTTTTGCGATGGGTGACAGATGATTAGCTCAGATTAGCTCAGAAGGATCTGCCTGCAAAATGTATTTCTTTTTTGCGGGCGGGTTTTGGATGCCTAGAGGGAGCGGGAGATCTTCGAATAAGGTCTCCCACTGTGAGAGATTAGGAATAGGTGAGCTTCCGCAACGATTAGAGCGGTATAATGCGTATAGAACTACGCCGAGCTGTGCATCTAACGATAGGAGTATCAAGATCTTAGTATACTTTGAGTGCGAGAGGTACCGATCGAAGAAATAGAAGAGCAAACATTCTCAGTTTCAGGGGGTATTTCGTTGAACGCGGGCTCTTATAATCTCCTTGACCCAATTTGTGGGGTTAGCGAAATCACTGGTGAGATGCAAAAAAAGACAGTGATCTTCATAGGAAGGAAGGGATCTATTTCGAGGGAGCTGGGCTCCGCGGGAGTAGGTGTCATCCTATTTTTCCAATGATTCACGGCGGCTCCTAGCCCTTGTGTTGGGGGACCTTTCCAAATCCTCGGGTTAGGCCGGCAAGATGGTTGTCCCCAAATACTTGGTCTGCGAGGGTTCAATGGCTACCTTTCGTTCTTTGAGTTGTGCGAAGAACCGCTCCATCAAGTCATTCCGTTTCGTGTTCATACATGGCCGGAATAGCTTTGGTCTCGGCAGCTCCCGCTTTCGTCTCATTACTAGCTGCAATAAATTTTGCTCGCTCAGTGCCCCCCCACGATTTGGCGGATTCCTCCCCAATTAGCAAGGGTTTCCCGGTCGGCGGCACCGCTTTACCCGAGATATGAGCGACCTCCGTGAACATACCAAGGTCTACTCCCACTACCGGGGTCGATGTCGAACCTCGCAATATCGAATCGTATTAATCTGTGGAAAAGAGGCCCTTTGGTTCGTCGGACACGACAAAACTAAGATACTGTCCAACGAGGGCCCGCGGCTGTCTGACAGAATCCAAGCCAACACGAGGGTGGTAACACTAAAACGAAGTAATGGAATAAGTAAAGGCGCGACGCACCATTGAGCATATACCTAGGGATGATCGGAACATAAAAGAAATCTTGATTGTAGGTGCGTAGGACTCGACCAGCGAGAAAGGTGCATAGCACTCGACCAGAAAGAGAGCATGCGGAATGCCACTCTTGTCTTGAGAGCGGACTTCTCCAATAGAGCTAACTCACGTAACGAAGGTTACAAGCTAATTTTGACCTTTTACCATATTTTTTTCTCCTTCTCACGACCACCTAAAAAACTTTATCGACAAACCCAGTTTATGCGCGGCTAATGTAGCAGCTTGTTGAGCATTTGACAGACTGACGCAATCCATTTCAAATAAGATTTGTCCCTTCAACACACGAGCAATCCAACCTTTAGTATTTCCCTTCCCCTTCCCCATTCGCACTTCTGCCGGTTTACTGGTAATAGGAATATCTGCGAAAACTCTTACCCATATTTTAGAATTTCTCCGAAATTTTCTGCTTATAGCACGACGCGCTGCTTCAATCGCTTGGTACGAAATACGGCCAGCTTCACAACTTTTAATGCCGTATTTTCCAAAACAAAGTTCTGTACCGTCTGCTTTGCAACCTTTACATCTGCCTTTTCGATATTTACGAAATTTTGTACGTTTTGGATATAGCACAACTTGTCCCTTTTTTTTGTGTTAGAAAATACGAAACCCACACTTTGACACCTAAGATTCCATAAGGAGTAGATGCTTGTGTTTTCGCATAATCGATTTGATCGGAAAAAACATGTAAAGATGTTTCGCCGTATTTTTTGCATTCAGTTCTAGCTATTTCCGCACCATCTAATCGACCCGAACAACCAATACGGATCCCCTTCACATATGGGCATTTTTTAATTTGTTTAAATATAGATCTACATATTTGTCGAAATGATTTTTTTTGTTCCAGTTTCCAAGATATTTCTTGAGCTATTAGGGAGGCACTCCGATAAACAGAAGCTATTTTGACTGGCTGAATTAAGGTATTAGTTTTTGTTTGATTAGAAAATAAAGATTGCATTTTTTTCAAATAATAATAACGACTGGAAAAAGATGTAGCTTTCCTAAATCGGGCATACCTTAAGAATATGATAGCATCGAAATACAATGCGGAGCTGGGTTGACGAATTGACTCCCCGCTTTGTCCTCCCCGCCCGGTCGGCGGAATTGCTTCCTCAATCATGGATGTTCTAGCTAGGCGTTGTGCCGCGGGACTTCTGTCAACCATAGGATCAAATTGAATTTGGTTCTTTAGATTGAAGAAATATTGCATTACGAAATAATCCAGGGAAGCACGCCCAGTAAAACCAAAGAAGTCTCCTTCGGACCCAAAAATATCTTTTTTCTTTTCAGCACGCGGAGCTACCAGGATGGAGGGCGCGAAGCGAGAGAACGCATAGCGTTCTTCTGACGCTCCTCTTCCGTCACCATTTTCGTCTTTCGGCCAGATACTTTGAAAAGTAGAGTGTATGTCGGTCATCCAATCGCTGACTCGAAGTAATTGGTCAATCTTCTCTATTGATGGCGATCGACCATGGTATTCATAGCGGTGTTTTCCGGGGCAAATCCCGATTTCATTTCTCTGTTTCATTGTATCGTCGTTAATACGCCCGATCGATTTTACAGGTGGTAGTGCCCCAAGGCCTTGATGTTTTGATTGGCTAAGTCGATCCAGAAAAGATAGATGAATAAATGTTTTTTTAGGAAAATGGTGAATAATACACCTACCAAGACGAAAGCCAAACGTGTTTCCCGCAGGTGGACGTATTGAACCAAAATAATCTCTAAAATTTAAATCTTGATACAACAATTTTCCGTAGTAGTAATCACTAAACCAACTGGAATCTGAACTACGATTCAGATTGAGTCTGACTGAAATCGGATTTACTTTTTGTGCCATAGTTTACTATCGTACCTTTTTGATTGGTTTGATCCTGGTTTTCGAGGGCAAAGTTCTCTTACCCAAGGAGGAAGTTTTCCGTGTAGAAGCAAACTCTCCAAATTTATGACCAACCATTTCTTCAGTAATCCTTAAACCAACAAAACCTTTTCCGTTATAGATTTGTGCATAGCAACCAACAAATTGGGGTAAAATACAAGATCTACGTGACCAAATTCTCCACCTAATCTTTTTTTGCTTGAACAAGCAAGTATCCACAAAAGGACCTTTCCATATAGAGCGTGTCATAAACTAATTTCTGCGTTTCCTTACTACTGTCTTAAATCCACCTTTGGTAGGCTTGCCCCAAGGTGATACCGAAGGTCTACCTCCTTTAGTGCGTCCTTCACCGCCTCCATGAGGATGATCCACCGGATTCATAGCCACACCCCGAACGATGGGGCGTCTGCCTAACCACCGGCTTTGTCCCGCCTTGTTAAGCTTATGTTTACCATGATTAAGATTAGAAACTATACCGATAGTAGCTCGGCATCGGGAATCTATTAGTTTGTCAACACCCGAAGGTAACCGCACAATACATTGTGGTGTATTCCCAACCTTTTTAATGATTTGAGCAAAGGTTCCCGCGGCTCTAGTAAACTTCGCACCTTGCCCTGGGTTCCCTTCAATATTATGTACCCACGTGCCTAGAGGTATTTTGGCCAATGGTATGCAATTTCCGACCATTTGATAATATGAATCAAGTATGTATTTATTCTCACTAGAAGCGTAGTCTCCGTGTAGCCAAGCTTGGCTATCTCGCGCGGTCTCCACCCTAAGCCCCGAAGGCTCATTAGCTTTCTGGGAAGATTGATGGTAGTTTAACGGGGTCGAAAGTTTAGACCAATGAAAATTCATCACCGTCTTGCCTGCTTCCAATTTCTCACTGGCTAATATATAAGTGAAAGGCTCGGAGGTGCGTAGCACTCGACCCGAACCCGAAGGCCCGACAGCACGGAGTGCGAGGGGGGCATGTTCGGGCTTGTAGAAAGAAGGGTCTAGCACTACGTGCCTGTCCTTTAGGTTTCGTGTCCTTCTCCCCAATATCGTGTGCGGGACTCTACCAGCCATTTCCGGCCTTCGGTCCTTCCTCCCAGTATCGTGAATCGTCAAGCCATTTCCGGCCTTCCGCCCTTGGGACCAAGGGAGTACTGGGCTTTTCATTCTCGGCGCCCCGCTATGCGTTCTCCATCTTTGGCCTTCGCTTCGAGAAAACGTATTTCCTTCCCCGAAGGCTGACAGGCGCTCTCTTCCCGTTAGGTGGAAAGGGCCCCGGAAAACGAAGAAAGCGGGCTTTGCCCCGGCTACTGCTACGCTGGGTAAACCAACACCCAAAGGTCTTAAGGCTACTTTTTTGGCCCCAAGGTCTCGTGGCCTTAAGACCCAAGAACTTTCCAGTATCTGCCCGCCTCCGGGCGTGGCTCTCCCGTATTGGATTCCCTGAGCTTGTCTAGGCAGCGACGAGAACGAGAATAAGAGGCCGAAAAAGAAGATATTTTTTTCTTTTCGACTATTCGCTCTAGCCGGATGCTTTCCAGGGCGTAGAACCCCTTCGATCCATCGTACTAAAGCGATCCAAGACGAACGATTCGGGTCATATTCGATTCTTTCTACAATGCCCATAGACGAAGTGCTTCGTTCGAAATCAATTTTTCGCTGCAATCGCTTCGACCCACCCCCTCGGTGGAAAACCGTAATACGCCCTGATGAATTCCTTCCAGCAGAACTCCGTTTTAAATGGAAAGTTAATTGTTTTAGTGGTAGGAGATGGGCCACCAACCCCCATGATCTCTTGTCTGGTTGGAAGGCCTTCCTCCGAACCGTACGTGCGAGTCTCCCCGCATACGGCTCTCCAAGCGATCCTTTTGACTTAGCCGGTTGGTTGAGAGTATCCGTTAACGGGAGTCCTTCCACACGGGACTGTTGTCCGTACTTGCTCGGGTAAGCTCCCAGTCAGGATGAACGGGATAAGATTCTTCTTTATCGAAGTAATCTCCGATCTCTTCGGCTCTGGGCCCCTTCGCGGTATTTCCGTTACTACGAGTCCCCCGTTGCCCTCCCTTCCTCGATTCTGACACGAAGGATGGTAAATATTTGTATTTTCCTAGCTAGCCAGGTTCCCGGAAGTGACCCTAGGCAATCCCAAGTTTCGTTTCTAGTGTGTCGGGCCGGTTCATTAGGCTTTTCGGTCATTTCCCGTATCTGTACGGTAGCTGTCTCCCAGTGTGTTCCACTCCGTTTTCTAACCCGAAAAGCAGGGGGCGGTGGCTGGGGAGAAGGTCGCGCTTCCCGCTGGCGACATGATAGCTGGGCCGAGGCCACAGCCAGACTGAGTGGAATACCTCCAGTGGACTCACAAAACGAGCCATAGAACCTCTAGCTCGGAGAACGGCTTAGCGTTATCGGTTTCACGCCGTGTTCCCCTTCTTACCCACATGCTACAATACCCTTTGGGCTTTCCCCGCGAGGATAGTGGGACGCTTTACACAGAACACTCCGTGCCGGCTTGTCGCCGGAGACGCATTATTACTAACTTGGCGCACCTTTTCCCTTCCAGCAACTATCTCTCATAGTGTATTTGCCTTTTTTTATTTCATTCGAAGCATCAATGACACCGAAAACCCGAATGTACCTACGGTACACCTCTCTTCGGCTGTCAGTGTCATCAATCATCTACGATGATTGATGGCTCCGCTACTAGCCATAAAATATATCACGTAGGGCCAAAGGTGCGGAAATGGGGCCTCAGCCTGTGGTCGGCCGGCGGGGTGGCCCTACAGGCACTCCCTTCCAATCAACTACATAGGTGCTACGATTTCAGAAGTGCTACGCGCCCCCTTTCCTGACATTTCGTCCCGTGCCCTGTCAGTTTCTTTCTTTCTGACAGCCTCCCTTTTTTTGTCAGTCCTTTCATTTCCTTGAAAGCATCGGTCAGACAGTGCCCCGCCCTCCGGGCATGTTTCGCCGCGTGTTACGCAATACAACATCATAGATTTGGTAGCCCTTTGGTCCCTATTCGATTATACGTAGTGCTACGCCCTTGGACAAAGCGGTGTGATTTTGTATTTCCAGAAATGGAGACTCCCCCCCCCCCCCCAAAGCAATTTGACTAGGGTTTGCAAACTTTATCCAAACGGGTTTGATAATAAAAAATAATTTCCAATTGAACTCCAAGTAGATCATGTAGTTTTAACCAATTCAACTTTTCACGCAATTTATGCGTTTCCGTTTCTATGACCAGCAATTGCTTATGTATTCTCGTTTCAAATTGTTCTCTAGACTTTTTATCAATATGAGGTGATCGTAATACTGTATATAAAATTTGTTTTCCAGGCAATCCAATCTTGCGTGTGTTAAGCAGAAGCCCCGACCTTTGATTCTCAAAAGATTTAATAACGATGCATATTTTGGCAGTCATTCCACGTGGTTTTTTAGTTTTTCATCACGCCATTACGTAATAATGGCATAATCCTGATGGTTTTTATCGGCCTCGGGCGATTTCATCGTTCCACCCTTACCCATCATCCTTTATGCTGGGGTAAAGCCGGGAAGAGAATGCAAAAAAATCTTTTTTTCGCTTTTCGCTTTCCCATGCGCCCCCCCATGGAAAGCTGACGCTTTACGCGGGAGGGGCGAAGCCTGAAAAATGTATATTATGCTCCGCTGCCCCTCGTTCGCAAAGCAAACGAAGTGCGGAGCTAAAGTCTCAAAGTTGTCAATTGCGCGCATCTAGCAAGTCGCTATCTATATACCTCTCCGCAAGCTACGTCGATGAATCACCAGAGATTATTCATCAGCGTTATGAGCTTCTTCGCCGAAATAAATATTTTTTGGTTTGGGCGCAGCTCGGAAACACGCAGAAATGAAAAAAATATTGGGTAATATCCTTTTTCTTTGCTCCGCGCAGCCCGAAACCGTTGGCCCTTCCCTATACAAGCCAAAAGAGTGTTCTTGGGTTCGAAGGCCCCGAAGGAAACTTTTTTGGCTTTACAGGATCCGAAGGAGACTTCTGTAGCTTTACGAAATAAGCGCCGAAGGCCGGAAATGGCTTTGCCGCGCACGATACCAGAACACGCTCCCCGCGCACTACGTGCCTGGGTCCGAAGGTGCGTAAATACTTTCAGACGGGGGACGCCTTTGCGAAAAAAGGACCTGAAGGGTTCGGGTCGAGCGCCCCCGGAGGGGCCGACCCCTTTGGACCAAAGGGCGCGAGACTGTAGGAAGAAGGACGTATCCGCGTCTGGTGTCCTTCGAACAAGTGTCAAAAAAAGGATTTTACTAACTTTTGCGAACCTTCGCAATGGCGCGGAGGCAAAAAAATATATATAATTTTTGTCCCCCCTCCATGCTCCACAGGCCGTTTTTCAGGTTCATCTATTTATTGATAGATAACCCCGCCATGTTTTTCGGAGCTCTCTTATGTTTTTCCGCAATCATATAAGGCTGCCGGAGGTAAGCATTATGGAGGCTTGTAGGGCAGGTTCGAGGATTTTAAAATACATATATATTTATTTATTTATCTATCCCCGCGGCCTTCATTCGCATCATATTCGTGATAATCCCAATAAAGCAAAATATATAGATATATCTATATATTTCTATATTCGGAACAGGAGGCCCGGGCGGGGGGCACTGTCAGACGAAGAAAGGGCGGAAAATGATAGGGATAAGTTTCTGGAAAACAATATAGATTTTTTTGGACCTACCTGTGTCTCTTGTAGCCAAGCCATCCTCAGCCCCTCCACAACGCACTTTCCAACCAAACAGTTTCCAAAGACATTTCAACATTTTTTTTCCATTCTTATTTGACGAATTGTTTTGTCACCACTCAGACATATATAGTGCTAAGGTATGACGCAACAATGCGCGGGCACCACCCCGCACATTGTCACTCACTCCATTTACGGAGTGACCTCTCGGAAAGTGAAAAAAGTATTATGAAAACAAATCAATATTATGTTAACTCCGATACCTTTTTGCAGAAGTTGAGATCAAACTTATCCGAAAATGGCGAAAATTATGTCACGTGGTTAGTTCTTACTACCCCTAAATATATTTGTTTCCGATTCCAATTCAAAGACTTTCTCTGGAACGGTGTCGTAGAAGAGAAGTTGGGGAACACGAAGTTGATAGGGCTATAAAGCGTATTAAAACAGTATTCGAGCTACTGGAAGCCCGGGGGGCTTTCGTCAAAAAGCAGTAAAGATGGATTCTCGATAGCCAATGATGGCAGGAAAACCGATCGGTACGTTCTTTGCATCGGCTGCGCATCGCTATCCTCTTGCTCCTGGTACCATATAACACTTCCTAGTTAAACTTTCAGCAACGAGTCTGATGGAACCATAAGAACGACCTACTTTAACTTCGGGATAGGTAATATCAAAAATGCAAATTGATCACATTTTTGATATTAATCACAGTTTTGATATTACTCACAGTTTTGATATTACTCACAGTTTTGATATTAATCACATAAATTATACGGGGCCGTCCACCTCTCAAGGGGACGGCCCCTCCCCACCACTGAGCTATCACACCCTGTGCTTACATCCCTACTGGGGGGATATATAGAATCCTGTCATCACTGGGGCTATATATATATATGGAGTGATGACAGCATAAATAGAAGCCTACCGATATGTACCCCTCCCCCCCCCCCTCCCTCCGGGGGAGGTTCTATTATTGTGTCATCACACACTCCATATCTATACCTAGTGATGACATAAATCAATGGAGGGGTCCCCTGGGCCTCCCGCATCTATAATGCCTGATTGTGCGCCGATCAAAGGCACACATAAAAAAATGTCATCACTCCATATATATATAGAGCCTGTGATGACATATATGGAATGATGCCCCCCCTTTATAAATATAGGTCGTCAGTTTATTCCACCGTATAGTGTTTGTCAGCCTAGCCCGAATCCATATTTGATATATACATATTAACACATGGAGCGGGAAGGAGCTAGAAAATATGTATTTTGGGCTAGGCTTTCCTGGAGGTTGGGGGTGTCTAAATTCATTATATAGATCCGCTAAATGTCTTCGCTCAGATATATATAATGCTGAGTGAAGACGCAACAATGTGCGGCTCCCCCCCGGACATAGCCACTCACTCCATTTACGGAGTAACTGAAAAAAAAAAACAAATGAAAACATTTATGGCAACCAAAGAATCTCACGTGGTTAATTTTTACTAGCTCTAAATATATTTGTTTCGGATTCCAATTCAGAACGTTTATATGGAATAGTGTGATAGAACCTCAAGGTGTGGGCGAACACGAAGTTGGTAGGGCTATAAAGAAGCGTATTAAAACAGTATTCGAGCTACTTGAGGCCAAGGGAACTAGCCTAGTTGGATACGAATACTGTTTTAATGAGTTCGCGTATCTCCTTTCTTTAGAAGGTTCTGAGAAGGAATTCTCTCAGGACCTCAATAATAGCAAGTTTAACAGGCCCAACCTAATTGTTCTCAGCATTAACCTTATTTTGCGGGATCAACCTCAATTTAGTAACTTGCTTAACTCGACTCACAAAACCGATCATTACTTTTTGACGGCTTTCCTCAACCAACCATACCAAGACCCGCCAAGCATACCAAATAAATTATCGGAACATACCAAAGACGAACGCATAAAACCCCGATTCCGGGCAAACCAAAAAGCCCTATTTGAAATGGCTTCTCATACCAAAGAATGGATCACGATACGATCTCAGTTCGCCGATTTATTTATTGTTCCCCTTAAGAAAATTCTTTCACACTCGACCAACAGGTTGGTCGAGGATTTCATAATTTAAAAAACTAAAGGGTTTCCATCTTGGACTTCCCGGTCGAGCGAAATCGTGGAGACGAAAGACCTAAAGAAGAAGTGGACGTCTTCCAAAATTTTGTGTGAAAAAAGCGAGTTCTTTGGAGTGTACGAGAAACACTTCAACACGGAGCCAAACAATCAGATGTCCTTTGATATAAAACCATTCAAATTGAAAATAAATGGAGGTTTTGGGGGGTTACATTCTGTACACCCGAAGCCGATAGTTGTAGAATCCAATTCTGAGACCATCGTGATGGAAATCGATTGCTCGAGTTATTATCCTACTATACTGGCTAAAATTTGAGCTAACAAGGAATTCGATAATATGGCTTTTTACGGTATACGCCCCTCGGACCTGGCAAGGTTGATCGATGGATTCAAAAAGGAACGGATCGAGCTTAAGAAGGACCAAAATCCGATACATAGCATTTATAAATTAATTTTAAACAAGATTTATGGGCAGACTAATGCAAATTATTCCAAAATATATTGTCCGCGCTTGAGTTGGTCCGTTGTTCTGAACGCACAAATCTTATTGGCCGAACTGATATCCACACTAAAACCTCTATTGAAAGATTTACTTTGGGTCAACACTGATGGTTTTATATCTACTGTTGAAAATAAAGATATTGGTGGGCTAAAGGAGCGACTTACCCACTTCGAGAAAGTGTATGGGATGACGATCGGTACTCAGGATAAATTGGAAGTTTGTTACATTTCAGGAGTAAATAGCGTTTTGCGTAAGAATCCGAAAGGCGAGGTAACGCTGAAGGGCATTAATGAAACGTTTAATGCTGGTTCGAAGTATGCGCGTGATACGATCACGAAATTGGTAGAGTCTTATAACTGTAAAGTATTGTATGATTTAACAAGTGAAGAAGTTTGGCAGTTTCTGGAGGAAGAGGCGGAAAAAGCAACTCCGAGGGATTTCATAATGCATTCGCGGGCGAACGCAACTTTAATACGCTACTATTACGCTATCAAGCCCGACTATTGGAATGGTTTCACTCCCGGGGAGAGCCGATCCTTTGCAAAATCTAAAGCGATATCCGAGATTAAATCTACTTTCAACTCGGACGAAAACATTTGCAAGTTCGAATACATCAAGGATCTTTTTACGCAATTAAAATATTTTGGCATAATCAACCAGGGGCCATCCCCAATAACTGGGCGCGGGTTGGCGTACCCCCCCAACAAAGGCGTGCTTGTGTCACTCTAGCATGGTTTTTCGCGGAGATAGGTATCTTCGTTCTCCCCGGGTCCGGGAAGTCGCTTTCCAAAGGGGTTAAGGTACAGAAATTGGCAGACGATTCTAAGCTTCATCTTGAGAAATCTATGGAAATTCATTCGCATGTGTGGCTTGATACCGCTACAACGCTAAGCGCTATTTGTTCCCGAGAAAGCGGATGGGTTTGTATAGATATCGATGACGAGGGAATTATGACTTATAGCCACAAAGGTCTTTATGATTTTCTGAAAAAAGAGAAAAATCAAACTTTGTGCGTCAGAGGCCAGAAAGGTTATAAATACATATTCAAAACCACGCAAACATCGCCTCTATGGAATATTAAGCCAACAGTAAAGGCGGATGGATTTGAGATTATACCACGCGCGTGTATCGCCGGTGCTTATAGTTCCGAGGGCAAAGGCGAACCGAATAAGAGCTATACGTATGAAATGGATAGGAAGAAAGGTCAATTTCTGTTAGAAATCCCGTGCACGATTCTTCTTAACAATGGTCTTTTTACCAAAAAGACTCCGACAAAGGGCAGAAAGAACAGTCGGCTAGGGACGCCAGACGAATCCGGCGGAGTGGAGGCGTTGAAAGAGGTGAAAGAGGTGAAAGTATTGAAGGAACATCTGCCTGCAGTCATCGACACTCTAGAGACCTCGTATCCTTTCCGTTTTACCTTGAAAGATGGTTCAGATATGTATACGAGTCCTTGTCTATATAAGGATGCTTCAGATCCAACCAAGGTCCTACTTTCACTGAATGAGGAGACGGGCGAGTTCAAATTCATTTGCGCGCATGAGAGTTGCAGGGAGAAGTATCTTCCCTTTTTTCTGGAAGCATTGGGCCTTCTAAAACAACTATCTTTCAGATTGGAGGAAGAGAATTTGTTTATACAGGTCAATGATTTTGAATCCGTGTATAAGGCGAGTAAGAATAGTGACAAGCCCATCCTGCTCAAGTCGCCCACAGGAGCGGGTAAAACGAAAAGCGCAACGGTGAATGCTCTGAATCAGGTATTAGAAGACCCCGAAATAATACCTGTTCTAACTTTTCCATCCAAAAGACTGGCAAAGGAGGTTATGCATGGGCTCCTGGATATGATCAAGGATAAAGAGAAGGTGGATGCGAAAGCAGCCAATGTACATGTTCAACTTATATCCTACGAAACGAACATGACGTTGGAAAAACTATATGTTCTGTTCCAGCTGGACCCAAGACCCAAGATTATTATAACCCTCCATTCGTATTTTCGTCACCGGGGGCATAGTGACCAACTATCACTATTGGCGGGATTTCTACTATATAATTCCCACCGTATTTGGTTGTTCGTGGACGAAGTACATAGGTTTATTGGGGATTCGCTCGTCAAATTCCCATATGTCCGGATTAAGGCTCGTCGTAAAACTAGACAGAAACAAGGTGGCGACGATCAATTCATCGTCCGAAGTTGCCGCGAATTAATGAGAAGAAACGTTTCCATGGATACTATGGAGCCGGGTACTATTCATGCGGAACTGAACTTCAACTATGACGCATGGACCTTGAGCGATAAACTCTCATTAAACAAGGGCAAATACACTTTCAAAATGAATATGGAGAAGCCGCCCACACGTCTCAACATGATCTCCCATATAAGACAAGTCATTCCAGACTCAAACTCTGAAACAGCAACGAGGGATTTTTTGAATTCCAAATACCAGGACTACAAGGACCTGTTCGATGATATAGATCAAAATGTCTTTAAAGACCAAAGTAAGAGTATAAGGTGTGAATGGAGGTACAATTCGGCTTTAACCGAACTTTTAAAATCGATCGATTCGATGGAAGATCGCATTAAGGCCTTTATACATAAACCCACGGAGCTATTCAAAGACCGGCTAAATCAGCTAACTGGCGCGCCTGACTTACAAATTAATCAATGGATCACGCACTTTATCAATACCAGCTTTAACCCCTGTCTAATCGAGTATTTTCCCCACGATATCCCCAATGGGGCTACCTTGACCATAGAGGAATTTGCCAAATGGGCGGAGAACCGACGAGATAAACCTATCTCAAAGCTCGGAGGAGGATGAAGCAATAGCCTTCGTGGAGGGGAATAGTGACGACACCACGAAGATAACTTTCCCAAAACAACCCCCATTCAGTTCCGATTTGATTTGCCAAAGCTTGATACCGACGATGCTAGCATCCCGGATGGGGACTTCGCTTTTTGCCTCGGCTTCTTATGAGAAGCACCATTTGGCATACCTTAAGCATGCTATGGGAAAGGACTTTGTGCCCTACAAGGTACCTAGAGCGAACAATCGTAAGTTGAGTCACATACAAATCTTTATTTCCCGGAGTGACTGGTTCAATTTCCCGCGAAACAAAGATTTGTGGCCTCCATTGTTGGAGATGTTCCACAAGGAGTGTGTTGACTGGAAAGTTCTAAACTTTTCGGCAAACAACGCATCTGCCCGACGAGCTTATGAGTCATTGAGCCAGAATTCCCCTTATATAGGATATATTGAGGGAGGGTCTGAACTGACAACTGGTACATTTATCAGAGAATTCGTTAAAGGAAGTGATGGTCAGGTAATAAAGAACCATTTAGCGAATGCTCAGGGCCTTATTGGGACAGGTGTCAATTTACCAGAACGAAAGTGGATATTTCTGCAAACCTTCCCATACAGGCCCTCCTCCGCCTTCTGGTTCGCCGAAACTCCAGAGGAGGCACAACATCACATGTTGCAGGATCTTCTCACCACCTGTATTCAAAACCTGGGTCGATTTATGAGATTTACTCCCTCTGAGGAAAACGAAGGGGTTGAAGCTAGGCGGGTGGTTTTCATAATGAACCCCAAAGAGACACCGGGCTTACTTCCCATGTTACTCGCATTGGTCAAGGAAAACTTTGAAAAGGTGGGAGTGGTTCGTTTGGACGAATTGGAAGAAAAATTATCCAATGTGCATAGGAAGAAAGGAAGACGAGCTCAAATTGCAATGAAGGCAAAATTGAAAGCTGATAAAGAGAAGGCGAAATTAGATGCTGATAAAGAGAAGGAGAAAGTGGCGGAACTACCTGGCGGCGATATGGATAATCATGCAAATAATGACCGGGAGAAAGAAATGTATGAGATTATGAATGTCGATAAATTTCGACGGGAAGTTGTGCAGATTGCTGTGAAACTTATCAAGGGGAATGAGATCGACCCGCGAGAGGAATACAACAAATTAGCATCTACCTTTTATTCCGAGGAATCGAGAGTCGGTGAAGCTGTAAGATACCTTAGAGTGGTTGTTGGCGAGACATATATCGCAAATTCAACCTACACCGATAAGCCCACAGTTTCTAAGATAGAAACAAAATTTGGGGAAATGAATAAATAGGGATAAATAACGGCCTCTCCAACAGAGAGGCCCCCAAGGCGGCCCATATGGTTTCCGCCTTTGGCCTTGTGGGGTCGGGCTATCACAACTAATGACTCCTATATCAGCTGTGGTAATCACTTGCGGATTATTGGGCATTGCGATATATTTTACTATTAAGGGATTGGGTCATTCGTTCGATCATCTGTTTCACAAAACTGAACCCGTGGCTCCGGATCCAACAGACTTCGAGAGTGAGGCTCCTTCGGACTGGTCGGGAACCTTCTGGGTAGCCTTGGTATCGGGTCTGCTAGCGACCGCTAGCATCGTGCTGTTATATTACTTGAGAGATGATCCAATCACGGAGACTCCCGTTGTTCTAGAGCGTGACCAGTCTGTACTTGAGAACATCCCGGACGAATTACGTGAAGACTCAGGACAGTTTATGGAGCAATCAAAGAATGAGGGATACAGCCCTACCATCAGTTCCAAAGACTATAGTACACGTCGGTGAAGGGAATACGGAGCGGTTTCCTGGCACGGGAGGCCCTATGAGGAAGATTGAAAAGCATTTAATATGAGCACATCAAAATATTAAAACAAAATTATCGGAAATTCAAACAAGTCAGACGGTGTTTATCCCAGATTTACGAAGCATTCCGGTCTTATCTGCCATCGCAGCGGCGTACAAACATCATTGAAGCGAAACGTCCGCGAGACGCACTAGATTTAGGAGCATACCATGCCGTGATAGAAGCGATAACGAGAAAAACATATATAAACTCAAGAAGGGGCCTCGCATTAACGTTGCTATACCTTACGGGTCTTCATGTGTCGAATCTGCTTTATGTAACCCCGAAGAATATTAATGAACTAATTTCAACAGGAAAAACCGTGCTACCTATCATAAAAGGTGGTCCCTCAAGGCACAGGATTCATATTGGAAAATTAGGACAAGAATTATTATCCTCGAGCAAAAACGACATTTCCGGAGTAACACACGGCAAAAACGAAGGTGACCCTTTGTTTACCGCGAAGCAAAAAAGAAAAGGGTTTTGGAAATCGATCCATAGGGTAAAACTTACTCGGGATTTGAACTACGTACTCATACAATACAGCAAAAACACTGGGAATGATGTCTGGGAATTATGTACGTACCCATAGCTTGCGCGCGGGTCTTGTTACCGATTCGAAAAAAATATTCCGGTATACGATGTGAAAGACATTGTTGGCCATGAAAACATTAACACTACGTTACGTTATAACCATAATATCTTATCCGAGAAGAAGTTGAATCATATATGAATTCTCGATATATATCAGGAAGGCAGTCACATTTATCCTGTGTGATGATGAAATGGAAATGACTTTGTAACAAGATTGAAAAGCAATAGTAAACCAAGCTCCTATTGTTTTGCGCCCACGAAAGAAAGTGGACACGATTTGTGGCCTATGGTACAGCTCAAACAAGAGGGAAGGGAAATCAGTGCACAATGAGAGCAAATTAGATGCGAGATTCAGTAGATTAGAAACGTATGCGACCCGCTCAGGGATTTCGAAAGAAACGAGTAAGCCCGTAAAGGTGACTAAACCTAAAGCGCCTCGTGGGCAGGTTTTCCAGGAAACCCGAAATAGAAATAGCGAAGGTAAGTTTGTAGCAAGTGACCCTGGTGAAACTGTGAAAGAAGGAAAAAAGGAAGGATTTATGAATATAATCAAAGGATTTTTCCGTATATTTAAGATTTGATAGATTGCCCGTTATATATCAGATATAGCCCGTTATATACTAAATGCACGGGAAAAAACATATAAAGAAACTGAGAGCAATATAAAAAAGGCTTCGAGTTGGATGACGTGGTTACAATTCATCTACCGCGCAGTTACAAAAACTGCCTATTTCGTCATGAATTTCGGAATTATTACCGTGATATTATAGTTGGCTATACGAATTTATAATCCAATCGCAAACGCCGCGAACTGGGCGTTATCAGTCCCCAGTAGGTCGTTGTTCTTTTTATCAAAGAAATTTCAAAATGAATTATCATTTCGATCCAATGAATGGATTACAACTTGGAGCTATGAATGGAGTCAATTTATCAAATATGCGGTCAAAACTCATTGGTGGGACCATCTATGGTTGAAGTTATTATTTGTAACTTCAACGATAGCGCTAATTTAAAACTTTTGGAAGAAAATATTTAAAAGATTACTGGGGGTGCTAATTTATATATTTAGTCCCGCAACCCGAAGAGACTTGAACGGGATTAAGGAAGAATGGACAAAACGCGGAGATGCACTGCACGAGAAGGTGAAAGGTTTGACAGATATGGTCCAAGCTGTGGAAAACAGCCTCCAGGTCATTAAACGAAATGATGAATCATCAGAGGAAACTATAGTTTTCTTATCTGAAGTTACAAGTGGTCTGGAGAATATAAAGGAGGGATTTCCCGAAATGACATTTTCTACAAGGAGATTCGGAAGAAACCTAGATTTAATAGTTGAAAACTCTGCTACAATGAAGAGCGATATTTATTACTATTTGCGAAAGATATCGGGAGAGGCAGAGGAACGGTGGAATATTGAACAAAGCCCTCCTTTTGATCAAAATATTGAAAAACTGAGCGATGTGAGAAATCAAATTGGGGTTAAGTCCCTAATCTATGGGGACCCATTCATTGTCCGATCATAACCAGTCGCGATATCAGCGAATATTTACTAGATATGAGCTACTGATGAGGAATAAACCTCAATCTGACTCTCTCTGACAAAGGAAAAGGCAAATCTGACTCTCTCTGACAAAGGGAAAGGCGAATCAGACGACGGAGCGAGCACCTCCCACGGGAGGGATGAAAAGGAGTAAGAAATAGGAGCTAAATTCATATGTTGTCTAGTCTCTCAACTATAAATTCTTTGTTCAGTAACAAAATCTATAAACGAATTCGTATCTATGTATATTGAATCTTCTGCATATTTGGGAGTTTTGCTATAATATTTTTTCACACTATATTCCCATGGCTGGTTCGGCCCATACATTGGAGCGTTATAATCATACTAGCCGCATCGTTTCTCAATTTTGTGGCAGATATAACAACAATAGTTCATAGACTGTACGAAGACGGGAAAATCTAACACGAATCGGATTACAGCGTGTTTTGTAAAGTCTACGAACAATGCCCGGGTAACAAGTTCTCGATGTTTCAGGTATATGTTTCGATCAGGCGGTATTGAAGTTTGTGGATGTAGCAAACTATATCGTAACCGAAATTTTCGACCCTCTTATTGAAAGAGGTAAATAGGAGTGAGATGCGTAATCATATATAATATAAATGATTACGGAAGGCCGCCCACTATTACTAATATATAGCAGGGTGGGGTTGCCGTTCGTCATCACTTATGTGTTATATATTAAGGAGTGATGACAAACCTTGTTTGTCATCACTTAGGCTATATATATAGGGGGTGATGGTAGAGAAATAAACGGATAAAGCAATAAATCATACTGTCATCACTTAGGCTTTATATATATATAATGATGACATCGATAGCCCTCTCTAACCTCAGAGGTGTCCGGGGTGGGTTACCCAGTTCCGATTTTCCATTTATCCCTCCGGATTGGGTCGTAAAGCTCCTGCTAGACGTCGGAGGCGCGTTGAAGGAATGAGAAAGGACACCACATTATTACTTTACCTCAGGCCTATATTCGATGGGGTCAGAAGCAATACCGCCGCCGCCCCGCTTGTCTATGACGACGCTTCAGATGCTGCGGTTCATTAATTAGCCTTCGAAGGGGGTTAAATACCCGCACGGGTGGAGGATAACCAAGGAGGTTGTTATGGTCACGCCGTTGCTCAATTCCTTGGGTCTTCCTCCCTTTCACAGCCACCCCTCGCACCCTCGGGTCTTCCTCCCTCTCATAGCCACCCCTCGCACCCTTGGATGCCACTCCAGACGCGTGGGGGTACGCTGTTACCCCGTTCTCCGGACTTTTACCTCCATAAAAAACTCAGTTCGATCACTCTGTCATCCTGGTGTGGATGTACGCCGAGTAGAGCGCACAAGTACAACTCATCGTCTTATCCCGTGAACAGGTTGCGTGTCATGTTTGAACATAAAATCAAGTTCTTGTAAATGAACAAAACCGGGTGCTCTTATTTTACAGCGATAAGGACGATTGGTTCTTCCATCTCATCGACTAGCTACACACCAGAATAATCTCCTTTAGGCTCTTCTACTCCGGAGCCTCTTAACATTACACCGCTGAATCCCCAATCCGCCGCAGCTCGCTGTGCAGTGACAATACTAATATCCACTAATCGTTGTTTCCAGACACGGTTGTTGGTTAACACGTCTTCTAATTCGTCAATACGATAAGCGAATTGTTGCATAAATAGGGAAAGCTCTTCACTTAAACCCAAGGGCAACGTGCAACTTTACCCGGTCGTATGTAACTGGCATGCATCTCGGCTCCCGAGACTCTTTCATAGAATTCTAAAAGTTTTTATCGCTGTTCGAAAGCCCAAAGGAATGGAGTTAGTGCTTCCACATCCGTAGCATAGGTAGTTGAAGCAAGTAAATGGTAAGGGATGGACCACTAACCCCCAATTATTCTGCTGCGAGCATTTCGACAGGTATCAATGGCCCCCCTTCGAACGTGAGGCCCTCTAGGCCAAGCTTTTGACGCAGACGCTTCCTCTTTATATTTTTCTAACAGTCTGAATCCTCTATCGGATGATTAGATAAGTTGGGGCTTGTATCTTATCTTCAATTCTTCACAGAATTGGTCTGAGGGAGCGGCGCAGGTATATGCTGAACAGCATAGGCGCGTGAGGTACTCCCCCGTACTCCAACTACTTACTCGGCTCCCTTCCCAGTCCATACCCCGCTACAACCGGTTATACCCCGCCCCCCCGGCCTCTCCATTTGCTTTGGGAATGATCCAAGAGGTTTTTTGAATTGGACTCCGCTACGCGTCTTGAGTCTGGCAATGCTTTCTTTTCAAAATTTCTCACGCCATCCAGGCGCGTAGCGGAGTCCGCAGTCCTGGAGTCGCCCCCGGCCCTGCTTTGATCCCGGTTTGCCATAGGTTGTTATGTGTAAGTTTGTACCGGATACTTTACGGTATAATCCTTTCCGAGCGGTCAATCGTAAAAGGTTTCCATGATTTTGTAGCTGGTATATAAGTTCCGTGTGAACCGTGAGTAGCAATTTTGTAAGATATACGGAGTTCATGTAGTCTTTTTTAATAGTTTGTAAACTAGAATCAGAGCGATAGAGTTAACTTGGGCCCTGGAGTTTGGTGTTTGAGGTCCTCGGTCGGGAACTAACCGCGTACAGTCCGTAGGCCTGGACTGTGTCGGGTTACCCGTGCATAGGTAAGCCAGCCCGAAGGCTTACTTTGCTACGCGCCTGGGTGTTACCCGATCCCGTCTTGGGTGGTGAATAGACTCCCATGGAATGATGGTCAGGGGTCCTAGCTTATCGTGTCATCAGCTAGGGTCATTCTGGATCCCTTCGTGCTCCTTCCGTAGTGAGTTTCCAAGGGACGGACCTCCCTCGTGTCCCCCCCTTCCGAAGCCAAATTAAGGTGCGAAGCATAACGAGATTTTTATAAAGTTGCATTCTTACAACCATTTATTCTATTTTTTCCCGGTAGATTACTCATATGGAGACGATCGGATTTGAACCGACAGCTTCATGCTTGCAAAACATACGCTCTACCAATTGAGCTACGTCCCCCACGGAGGAAATGGGATTTGAACCCATGATACAATATCGTTGTATTTGTTGGGATAGGTCGGCCCTCTCAAGCTTTCCCCCCTAAGAACCGTACGTGCGAGTTTCCCCGCATACGGCTCAGGCAACCTGTCCGAAATGTGACTCCGCGAGAGTCATGCATCAGTGGCTACTAGAATTTGTTCCATGTATAAAACTCTTGCGGCAAGTTAAGTGTTACGGGTGAACCCGCAGTTCTAAGCCCCTGTCCCTTGTGCACAAAAAAAAAAATGAATTTTCTATCCCTTTTATCAAACAAAGTCTCGAGAAAGATATAGTACAAGTCACCCATGCTCAAGTCTGCCACCCTTCAATTACAGACGGTTTTTGGCTTTTTGGGCTGTCCCCTACCCGCATTGCGTTACTCCGCATTACCGCGGAGCCTCCCGAAGGGAGCGATACGGGTTTACCAAGTTCCGCGCAATGTACCATTTCCCTCAATAGCAAGAACCTGGAAAAACCCCGATGGAATTCTGAACCCACGATGATATCAAAATCGTAGATACCACCCCCTTCCACGGCTGACTCCCTGCTAGGGATGCCTACCATTCCAATTTTGCACCTAATTTCATCCGGGAAATCTTTCGGTTCCGCCTTGAATTGTTTCTCACGAGGTCTCTGTATTAGTTCGTTCGAACTGTTCATCTATTGAGGGCCGGCCCGCCGCCAAAGGGTCCGGAGGATTCCTTTTTCACAGGCACTACGTGCTTCTTTGGCTTCACGGGTCTTCTGGTCGGCTTCTTTACGATTTCCGCACGCGAAGACCCGCCGCCGGGTCTCTCCACCCTAGCATTAGCTCGGTACGGAATCCCAAGCATCATTACATTGTCCCTAGAGCTTCACACCTCGAGATTACTCCCGACGCATGTCCAGGTTGGGTAGGACGGGGGTTACGTCCTGTGGGATTGAACCACATTACATTGCACAGTTTCTTGTCGCACTGATTTAGCAAACCAATGCTTTCAACCACTCAGCCATACCTCCAGAGAAAAACAGAAAAATAATTTTGATTACCCCGGCTTCGGCATATGCGCGGGGGGTGCGGGGTGTAAGAGCTTCGCCAATATGCCGAAGCTTAAAAAAAAGCTTATGTAAGTTTTTTTCGAGAAAAAAAAATATATATATCTTGATGAACTGGTTTTCTTTATAGTCGGATTCCAGTTTCACCGGGAAAAACGGGATTTGAACCCGCGACTTCTGGCTTGACAGACCAGCGCTATAAACCACTAAGCTATTTCCCCAGAAAAAATGAATTATCTACGATGATTTATTACAAGAGAAAGACATTATATTTTTTGGTTGTTGATGATTTCGGGTATAATACATATAATTGCACATCTCGGGGGAATTGTACAGTGTGCGGTAGAGGAGTTTGGAGGGGGGGGCATGCGACCCAAGCTTTTGCGGCTGTTTTCCCAAAATCCGGCGAGAGCATTTTCATATACGTCGCTGAAGTAGATCAACTAATCGGAGCGTGGCGAGGGATTGCTGCTGGAGCATGCAGGATGGCATCAAATAAGCGCGCTCACTCCCTGATATGATCTATCCTCGGAAGAGGATGAGGTCTTCATCTCTCACTACCAAAAACCTGTTCAAACGCTACACGTGGGGTATTCGAAGTGCACGTACAAATTGAAGCTTGAAGATAACAAAGTCGAGCTCAGCTCGACATCACATGTCAAGCGAATTTTAGTTAATCAAAGCCAAGCACTACTTGGCTGCCCAGTGCAAACCCCGTACAATGCCTGTGAGTCCGGTGGCACAAAATTTTCGAACGTATATTGAATCAGCCAAGTCAAGATGATTCCTGAATCCGAATGCCGAATCTACCCGCGACGTATTGAATAGCAAATATTCTTGGTTACAGGCCCTGTGTCGTGTTCCACAGACCTTTCGACGAAGCACATGGTAGGGTCCGAATACGCAAATTACCGCTCTCGGGGAAGGCTGCGGGAACGCAACCCGACGGCGACGAGGAGGCGCCATGCGTTGCACGCGGCGCGGTTCCATGAATTTCTGCGGTTACATGTTCGAACGTGTGGCCGATCTACCTCATAATAACTCGGATAAAAGTGTGTTTCCTTGCTGGCAGCAAAAACACAAATTTTTTATAGAAAGAAAATCAAATCAATTGTTGGATTACCAGGTTATCCTAACCCGCTCCAACTGGTTCAACATAATGGATAAGGCTTTCTAGGATAGCGTTATAAGAACATGCTCCCGGACCCGCCGCGTTCTATATCATGGGGTTCTCATCAGCCCCCGCGTTTGACAATTATCTAACTCGCAAAAACCCATTTGTCAGGTTGGGGCTCACCGGGAGTAGTAATGAGAAGACTCTCGGTGGTGAGGCCCGTCGACCTGTGGCATCTCGTGGCTGGCGTTGTCGGGACAGGCCTTAACATGCTAGAAGGCAATTTCATCATAATTAACATGGCTTCCTTCAAACCGGCCCCAGCTTTATAGAGTTCTGGGAACCCGTGGAGGAGGCCGTTTCAATACAGGGCCTATTCTGGGTTCCCTCGGTGCCCTTCGAAACAGAAAGCGAAACATGAAGCGGAAGAAGCAACTTACTTGTGCTGAGGAAAAGTAGGGAGAGCCAAGGTTTGTTTGCGTCTGACTCCGGGACTCATACCGAGCTTCGTTTCCTACATCTGTAATATGGCACGGGAAAATTTCAAATGCGTTATCGTGAGCTAGATTACATAGAGAGTCTAGCGTCGTGGCCTAAATAAGAAAGGTTCTGAGCCTGTAGGAGTTCCTGCCGCGCAAGCTTCCGGATCCGATTAACGCACCAAACAAGAAAAGGATAATGATGCATCATTACCTGACACCCCAACCCTTTCCGAATTGCGCCCGAACACTATTAGTTACGCTGTAGACCTCCCATTATGTGGAAATGATTTCAATAAACGGGAGTTCACAGACACAGCGTTGGCCCAACGGCAATTATATCGCTAAATTAGAGGGAGAGATTGCCTATTGGCTAGGGGAGGGAAATCCAGACATAAGATTTCGGCAGCTTTCGATAAAGCTGCATTGGAGGACTACAACCAAATATTATCGAAGTATGTGGTAAACTTATGGAAGAAATGAAGGGTCAAGCGCCGGCGCTCCGGTGGATCCAAAGACACAGGGACCTGGGTGGGAGGCTTCTCGGGAAAACCGAGCATCTGGCGCGAACCCTATAACGGATCAGGAGCCCAGCGTCCAAGTGGTTGGTTCTAAACCCCCCAAGATGCCTTACAATGGTGTCTTGCGGGCGTGTGCCCAGCACCACGTCATTGTAAGGCACCCCGCGCCCGCAAATATAGGTATTAGAATATTCTCCTTTTTTTCCATCATATCCTCGTGACCAACATCAATCGAATTAGTACATGTATTCAGACGCTAGATTCAATTCATAATTACATATAATGGAAAACCCTTGGGTAATAACGGACTTGAACCGCTGACTCTCTCGGTGTAAACGAGGCACTCTACCAACTGAGCTAATTACCCCAATGTGTCCAATAATCAACTATTGAGCAGACACAACGAGTGATTTGTTTTTGCGATCGTGTTCGTGGCTTTTCCATAGCGGGAAAGATATATTATTTTAGGTACATAGTACTACGGGGGAGAGCATTCACTGTGCGGGACATAGAGTCCCGCGAAGCGTTTTATATACTTCCAATCCGGGGGATTCATTGAACCGCCGAGTGGGCCGGGGAAAAGCCAAAATGATTTTTGGCTGGAATCCGCACACGATACCCGGCAGGTATCGTGTCCTTCGGACCAAAAAAGTGTCCGGAGAGGGAGAAAGAGAGCGATGAGAGCGTCAGCCCTAGGGGCCTATATTTTTGATTTCCATCCCATTCGCTTTTGCGAATGAAGAGTTACTCCCGATCTAAAGCGCCCTTTTTCCATTCATATACAAATCCGATCGTCGAAATAGGTAGAAATACCATCATAGACCAGAATCCAAACGAACCAATCTTGTTAGGAGAAACTGCCCAAGGAAATGAGAAGGTCACTTCCGAATCGGATATAATAAATAAAATAGAAACGAGATAAAATCGTATATCGAAACGACTTCTGGCATCATCAAAAGGAATAGGGGTCAAGACTTCAGCCCATGTAGGGCTTACCGAAGTGCCCTCCGAACCGTGCGAAATAGTTGCCCATTACACGGCTCACTAACTCTACTTACTTTGGTCCCTCCTTCACTACGGGCGCAGCATAAATATATATATATGTTAATATATATATATTTATTTATTTATATATTTCTCTTCCGTTCCCGAAAACCAATGATCTCCCCTAGGTCCTCCCGAAGGATCCCCTCTAGGTCTTTCTTATGGGATGGGCCTCCGGCGGAGCGGGTGGTATACCCGAATAAACGGAATACGTTTCTTCATCGTATCAAAAGCATGATTCCATTCCGCGCTGTCCGTCGATGCGCAGAGAGCGGTCGAGGAGTCTTTTTCCTTTTTTGTAGTGCTGAACAGCCGGAGCCACGCAAGACAGGGCATAGAATGATCTCGTATTTGTCGGGCCGATCTGCTCTTCTAGCGATTCCAGAGTTTCTACTTATCGCCTTGCAGAGTTTGAGCATCCTTGAGAAGTTTCGCCGGGGGAGCCAGATCAGGTGGACCAGGTGAATTAAAACTGTTTTCGCCGTACCCTATAGCTTGATAGAGAAGCTAGAGGACTTTCAAGCCGCTTTGTCCGACTGTTCGCTCCCCTCCATAGCTGGAGATCCAAAGGCTTAACAGGGAGCAAACCCCATACCGTACCGTGTCGGTCACATTCAATCCGAGATCCGTCAGAGTTGCTTTGATAAGCTGTGTAGAGTTAAATCCGCTTAGACCAAGCAGATACGTAGGCCCCTTCCCGATTACTGGTGTTTCCAGTGCCTTCCCTTTCCCAAAGTGAAGGTTTGGGCGGGTACTGCGGGCCTTCTGACTTCCAACCCGCCTTGGCCGGCGCTCATCCGGCTGGACCTCGCCGGTATCACCTACAGGCTGTAGCACTTCGAGATGTCGTTTAGTCGTCTGTCCCCAATGTGTTGGGTAATCCGCCCCCATATATCCACTCCGACCTGTGGCCTGGCCGATTCTGATCATCTGCAGGCAGAGGGCATGACTGCTGCGTCCCTTCGCGTGCGTTCCCGCGTGCGCAAGGCAGCACGGAGTTAGCCGCAGCAGGCTGGGTATGCTTTCCCGAAAACGACTCCGATTCGGCATAACAGCACCTCATCTCACTAGTGCCGGGAGGCTCGCATCACGGTCTCGGGCAGAAAGCGAGGTGGTCCGTAGGGCCAAAGCGCCTTCGACCCGCCGAACTCTTTGGCCTAAAGTCCGTAGCACCTCGCACGGCAAGTCTCGTGACCTTTGGGCCCGCCGACGGGTCTTCGCGTGCTGAAATCGTCACGCCATTTCTGGCATATCGACCCTGCCAAATAAGTATCCTTCGGATGGACCACCCTTTGGTTGAGTGTATCGCTTTGGTTGGCCCTGTCCCCTACCGTGCCTCCGGTCCTCAGTGATGCTTTTATGGCATGCTTCGGTTCCTCCGCCGTTACCAGCTTCCGGTGAGCCATATACCCCTCGTGTGAAGTTCGGCCACACACCTTTATCACTGTAGGTAACCTAACGGCCGCCCTCAAAACCACATTCGTAAGCTGACAATTTCTCTGGGTAAGCCAAACTGGAAGAAGAAGCGAATAGGAAAGAAACACCAATTAAGATCAAAGAAAGTAGCAAACTGATTACTAGATAGACAAAAATAGGTGCAAATTCCGTGAACCAAGAACCACTTTTTTCGAAGGAGAATAGTTCCAATGGTAGAACAATGGTCTCCAAAACCAAAGGTTAAGGGTTCGAATCCCTTTTCTCCTGATTTAACAACGAATGCGGAAACCCGAGGCGCTGAGCGCTTGCTTATCCCATCCCTAATTCCGGGAGGGACGCGTCGTTGCGTAGGGGGCGCGGTTACGATTATAACCAAAAAATGAGAGACTTTACGACCCCCCCCTCCCCATAAATCATCAAGCTCATAAACATAGGCAAAGTGCCATTTGGTGAGTCACCAAAAACAAGGGAGAGGGATATGGGAAAAAGGAAGTAATGAAAAAGACAATGATTGCTAGTGGTAACGATTTTTAAGGATCCATGGGTTTATATAAAATCCATGTTTCGGGTGTATCGAACATTATTTTCACAAAGCGTATAGGATTAGTTTTGGCTAGAACAACAAAGCCAGGCGCGTAGCGTTGCTCTTGGTAAAGTGAAAAAAAGAAATTGAAGATATTAAACGTAGGCTCAAAATTTTGTTACGAGCTCCCCTGGCTGAAAGCCCTCCATGCTTTTTTTGAAGAAATTCCGATTGTGGGCCCTCCGGAGTCTTTTCGGCGGCGTTAAGATCTTACATGGCCGCCTCCCCCTTCTCTTCCAACTTTTGTACTCGAACTCTCAATTATCCAGCTCATACTTCTTATCATTTTAGGCGAGCTCTTCATCTCTCTGCTCCACGGCTTGGTCTTTTCGAGCGTTTCCACGCTCACTGCCATATATTTTATGACCGACAAACCCCGGCAGCAATGACAGCAATAGACGCCCCATAATTTTAATAGACCCAATTAGTTGCTCATTGTCCCGCCACGAATTTACCGCGGGCCTCAGCGGCGGCGGATCTACCATCACCGGGTGCTTCTCTTGCAACTAAAGCATAATAAGGCCTTGTAAAAAACGGGAAGGTCACTGACTTGGGAGGATTTATTCGATAGTTTATTTACAAAAAAAGGCCCTATAAACTCTTCAATGTTATCCTTGTAGCTGGCCGACTGTTGCTGAACAGCACCCCGGAGCTGACTCAATATAAAATCCCACGTTATTTTTTTATGTGAATTTCTGGTGATTTGAAACGGAAAAAAATAGCGTCTTAATCGATACTAGATTATTATAAACACAGTTACTATTTTTGCTAAAACACTTACGAGTTCATTACTGGAAGGAAATCTGAAAATAGCAGAAATAAGTTGAGAAAAGGTCAAAAATTCCAAAACCCCATAAGGACAAAACGTTCGCTCGAAGGAGATAATTTTGAACGAAATGAACTGGAACACTGTAGAATTTGTTTGTCGGATATATTATACGAAATGATGGGTTTGCAGGTTGTGACTGACTCCAAGTCCGAAGTATATCAAGAGAGTTGTAATTAATGGTGGCTAAGATTGAGACCGTTCTTGGGCTAGCGTAAGTTTCGAACTGTAAAACGGAATACTGAGAATAGGTAACGGGAATAAACCGGCTAATGTGGTATTTGGCCATTCCGGCCAGTGCTCATAGTTATTATTTCAGAATATTTCCTTTTTCTTTGTCTAATTCAATAAGGTATTTGGCCATTTGACCAGTGCTGTCGGATAATATTCAATAAAGCTAAGAAAGCTGCACAGAATAACATAATAATTCCGGAAGTATACACTTTGGATAATTCTAGGAAAAGACCCGAATCCCACAATGAATGACGAACTCCATTACTCACATGATAGCACAACGCTAATAAGGTGAAATTAACTAAGCTTATAATGACCCAATTCAAATAGAAAGTGAGAAGGAAGAAATACTGATAAAAATGATAAAACGTGAGGCTGAGATCACCTATTTTGAAAGAAAAAATACTGAACAAAACCATAGTGGCCAAGAACGCCCCGGATATTCTATGGAAAATAGAAAACGTCGAAGTAAGCTGTGGCTTATAGATGGTAAGGTGAGGTGATAACGGTCGATTTATTTTCATCTTCTTAGTTGACTCCGATTTTGATTCAAGGTGACAGGATTTGAACCTGTAACTTTCTGCGCCCAAGGCAGACGCGCTACCAGATTGCGCTACACCTTGCTCGGCTCCCGCAAAGAATATTATATTAATGCTTAGAATTTGATTGATCAGCATTAGTAGTGGGAAAGGCTAAGAAAAAATAAAGAGATTTTTAGCCTCACGGACGTGTATTAGTTCTTCAGCCTTTATACGTTATACGTTCGCTCAAGTCCGTAAGAGTCCGAATCGATCATTGTCCGCCGCCTTACCGATTTGCTTAAAAATGCGATTTATTATGTAATTGCATTTTCGAGTATCGTTGTAATCGCATTATTAGAGTATCATTCATCGGAATATACGATGAATTTTCCAGTTATGCTATTAACTATGTAATTCCAATAGCTCGTTTACGTTCCCAGCCTCGAATAAGCATTGGGGAATGAGGAATCATTATAGGTGAATAGAGAGGAACCCTCATGGATAAAGGCTGAATCCGATGAATCCTCACAGAGAAATATGGTAATAAGAGGCGGTGAGGGACCCTTCGATGAAGAAGTCAAATCCGAAACCTTCCACCCTTCGGGCCGTGCCTAGCACCTCCCCTTATAGTCGTCTCGTGCCCTTCATCAGGCCTTTCTCCCGTAAAGAAGTATCCTGTCTGAAAGTACTTACGCACCTTCTCCGGCCGGCGGAGGCCCATAGGCGCGGAGTTGCGCGGGGAGCGTGTTCGGGCTTGCAGATTGACGTACTATGTGCCCTCTTTCTCAGCCATTTCAGCCCGCGTTCTTTTCTCGTCCCCCCCCCCCCTCTTACGTCTGACTGACGGTCCCCCGTCGGCTTTGGGGGCCTTGAATTTATTCATAGTAAGTCCAACAGACTTCCTTTCTGAATCCGGGAGACCCTGCTGGAGCATGGCATGGTTCTCCGGTTGTAACCTTCCCTCCGTTGGACGGATTCATAACCGAGGTAATCCCAGCGGGATTTCCCTCGGTTATGGGCCGCCGGCTATGATAGTCGTGTACCACGACGGCAGATCCACATCTATGATCCGGCGTCGGAACCCACTACCAACGCCCCCTCTCTCCCTCAACATCGCGCTTGACGAAATTAAGGGAGTCGTCCTGCTTGGGAGAATTATCCGGTTTGTAATAAAAGGGCTCCTAATAGTTGTTTGTTATCCTTTCGGTAATCCGACTTTTTAGGCTCCGAAGTAGATTTCTTTGGGTTTACCGGCCCTTCTCTATCCGTGTGGATTCTGACCAACATATGCCCTCCCCCTCTTCCCGCTGTCTCTCAGCTCTCCAGAGGCCGGGGGGCCTTCGATGAGCTATGTCAAGGGCCGCCGCGCAAGTCAGCTCGGTAAATTGTATTATACGTTCTGCTTCGAAGGAATCGATAGCCCGGAGCAAATCACTATAAGCTATAAATGTGCGACGAGGAAGGTAGACCCTTGATCCTATTCATGATACGATCACCTTCAATTATATGCTTTGGAACTGCTATGTCCCCTCGATAAACTTCGACGTCAGATATAGGGACAAGCAATTCTACAACCAACTAGGCTTGTTGGCTCAAAGGCATTTGTGTTCGGTTCGCGGAGTGTAGTAGTCACGAAAATCCGAGGAAGCTTATTATCTCGGCTTCGAGTACGGACATACCGCCCCCCCTTATCCCAGGTTCCCTCCGCCGGGTCATATAGCAGGAATGAGCCCATCCCATTGTAATTACAAAGGTTTCCAACCGAATTAGTCATTCGAAAATTCTCAGTATTTGCTAGTATCAGTTCTCATTCTCAACCTAATAATTATTACTATCCTCAATATCTTGTCTAATAATAATAATGTCATCCTAACGTATGAAATGAAAGAGAGGGGATCGAAGTCCCTGGCCCGTGTGAAGAGATAGATGAATGAATGGGTGAAATAAAGAAATATATATATATATATATATATATTTCTATTTGGCCCGTAAGCTACTATTCTATATGAATTGCCCCGTATATATATATAATGTTCCAATCTTTCAAATTGCGGTGGTGGAAGGAGGTGAATATAGAAACAAATGGAGAAAGGGCGAGAAGTAAATCGACCAACCAAAGGGAGGAATAAGCCTGAGAGATGCGTGCAAGTAGGCGGCATAGAAACTTAATCTTGTATTAATCAACCTGACACTGAGGGCCATATGAAAGCGGACGTGAGCCTCATCACACGGGATATCTGCTTGCATAACTTTTGCCATTCCATAATCTATAAAAGGTTGATTTTCCTACTCAGCGCTTAAGTCGGAAAGCGGCCGCAATGGATATCCCTGGCCGCCCTGTAAGACGGATGACGGAGGGCTCACATACAACCGCCGCGGCAACAGGTGCTAGAGAGACTACGAGGGACCGGGGGGCCGTCGTCTATTACGAACCGTACCGGGCCAATCTGCCCGAGTAATAAGCTCAAACAGCGCCTCGAGCCAGCGGGGACGAAAGCGGAGGCCCCCCCCCCCGACGCCTGATATGCGCGCCTGGACGACCGATAACCGGTATAGGTCCTGCGCGAGGGAAAGTACAAGCCCACGGTGTACCAAGGCTGGCGCACTTATCTGGGTTCTGCAATAAGGTCCAAAGGGGTTCTTATTTTCCATCAAAATGCCTAAAATCCTCCCTCGGACCTCGTTCTCCATCAACTTTTCAAAACCCCTTACTTCGTCATATACGTTGCATCATCTTCTGATTCAGCTTTTGGAACCGAAAGATTATGCAGTTTCTCTTCTTCGTATATTTAGAGCAGTTTATCAGGTGGAAAAAAAAAAGCACAAGGCCCGGCGGGCGGGGCCCGATACGACATCATATTACGTAAAACACAGACCCGTGGGGTCCAAAGGAGGCGAAACGGAATCGGCCGAAAAACGCCCGAACCAAACTAGCGATGCCGAATCGCCGAATCAAACCTCTTCGGGCCAAAGGGCACTTCTTTGTCTTAGCTACCCCGGCCAGAAATGCCTTTACCGCGCACGATACCCGAATACGCTCCCCGCGCATTAAGTGGTGCCACCCGCGCCCCGGGCTCGATGGACGCTAAGTTATATGTTTAGCCTTTGCCGAAAGAGGTTCGGCAAAGGGATCGGTGGCCTGGCAATCCCCACCGAGTCGGATAATCGGATTTCAACACGGCCGGTTTCGAGTGGGTTAACACAATAAGGAAATGAAAAAAATTGCGTGAAATACTTCAATTGATCCGGTTGAGGCCAAAGGTGTAGAACGTCCTACATTACATTTCTCTGGGTTTACTCTCTCCCGCCGATTCGGTCTCTCCAGGTTGGATTCGAACCAACGACCCAATAGTTAACAGCCATTTGCTCTAACCGCTGAGCTACTAGAGAATAAGCAGCAAAGGGACGAATCGGGAAAAGAACAAAAATCAATTCTGGAGCCTTTATGCAAGCGTCCATTTGAGGCCGCGCCTCCTTCAACTGGATGAAGGTGGGATGGCCGCCGGGCCCGACGGCCCGGAAACGAGTCGCGAACCAATTCAGGTTCGTATGGAAATCCAGCGGGTTGCACTACGCGTGTTTTGTTGAAGGAACTGAATAAATCCGAGTAAAACTTTTCGCGGTCTATAGGATTTGACACATCATTGACATATTCCAAAATTTCGTAGCGGGGGGGAAATGGAAAATATAGATTTTTCCTTATATTCGCGCTTTTTTTGTCTGACGGGGAGCCCGCGGGATAACCGTCGCCGGCCAGGGGCCTTTCCCGTTGTTATAGATATATCTATATATTTATCTATTCGAAACTTCGAAATAGCAGTCAATTCGGTCGACCCTCCCCTGCGGCAGTTATCCCAATGGCGTTCTCCGACGAATTAGGACTGAGAATTTATGAAAATTTCGAGATTAGGGGATAGCCCACTTCAAGCCCCCAATGTTGCAGAAGCCGAGGCTACCCACGTAACCGGAGGCACGTAGTGCTTCCTTAGCAGCCATTCTCAGAAGTTTATGTTGGTCGAGTGTCAAAAAAGAGATTTTTAACTCTTCCCGAGCACGTAGCAACTCCCTCTAAGGTCCCGGCTAAAGCCAATTTCCATTTCTTTTATTCCCCGCATGGCCTTTCCTTGTATCCCGGTGCTCGACACCGCCGAGGTCGTACACACTGCAATAACCCGGTCAGTTATCCATACCACCCGGTGATGGTCATGGGCAGGCGCTCGACCTGCCGTTTTAAATACGGGGCGCCCTTGTTCTTCTCGCTGCGCAGTTTTTTCCCCAGAGCCCGTAGGTAGGGCTCTCCACGACAACTAATCGGCAGGTTCTGAAAGTAAATAGCGGTAGACCTTGTGAAGGGATTAGTTAGTTTAACCGTCATAACTATTTTCATAATTATTCAGGGATTGACTGGCCACGTGCTTAGCAGATCTATACTTCTTGTAATAATATTTTGCTCCCGCTTCGAGTTCATACACAAGCAAGGTAGCGCCCCCTGCGGCGGCGGAACTTATACCGAAAGTAGATAAGTTCGGGATCTCCCTAATAAATAACCCCTTGCACATGCGCCCGGTTGGGTAAGAACCCGGCAGCTCGCGCTTGGTGTGAACGCCGCCAGTGTAGCCCCTCACCAATAAGTTATTTATTGTTCAATTCTCGTTATTTGTGTATAAATTGGTTAATCTGAAGCCTTTAGCCAACTTACTCACAGTTGGCGCCAGCTGCCCTGGGTCCCGCCGCCGCAGGGCAGGCCTCGGATTTCCAAGGATTTGGTACGCTCGAGGCTCATAGTAACGAAATGGACGACGAAGCGATAGTAAACTGATAGTTAGTCGCATAAACAAAGATGAATTGGTAGATAGAAAATGCAACTTCCCTATATGAATCAATTTAATAATTGCAAATTGTTTTAGCGGACTCTAAGCCATATGATTAATTTTATTTTCTCCGATCCTTAGCAAGGCGAAACCATCAAGCCGCTTCGTGGCCTGATGGTTTTCAAGCCCAAGTCTTGAAGGGGGAAGCCCTACGGGCTTTACTCAGGGATGAAGAGAAAGATAGACCCGAGTTCCAGACAACCTCATTCGAAATTCTAATCGATACCATTATGTTTAACCAAAAAACGAATTGACGGCATTTTCAACGAACTTTTCTGATAGTATTCCGAAAATCTATAGCATTTTGTATGAAAACATCCTGACGTTTGACCCTAGTCGTTTTATGCATCGTAAGTACTATTGCCCCAATAAGTGCTACTAATAGAATTAGACTAGAAACCAGAAACAAGAAAAAATAGGTTGTATAAAGTAAATTGCCCAATGTCTCCAAATTAGTCCAACTATGTATCTTTCCAGCATAAACTGTATATGTTAGATAGGTCGCACCCGATTTCGTTGGTAATATTGGGATGTAATCATTATCTACCATTAGAAAGATTTCCAACAAAAAAATAAGTCCGATAATACCACCTACGGGTAAATAGCGCAATACATTCTCGTGAATTTCTTCTATCCTTATATGTAACATCGTAACAACAAACAAGAATAGAACGGCAATAGCTCCTACATAAACCACTAGGAAAATCATAGCAAAAAAGTCGAGACCTAACAAAACGAGTAAACCGGAAGTATTGCGAAAAACTGGGATTAAAAATAAAACAGAATGAACTGGATTTTTGGCACGTATCACCATAGCGCCTGACACTAAAGCGGAGACCACAAAAACGTAAAAAAGTATCGTGGTGAAATTTTCCCCTTTTATTTTATTAGCTGTGAACAAAAAATCTATATTTTTGCTGCGAACCGCGTCGGCAGCCCGAGATTTACCAACGACGTACATATATATGTCTGAGATCTTTCCATTAGGGCATTTGGCACGCTGATTATGAATCCCAACTTCGAATTACACACATCGCGCGAGCTAGCCTCTTAAAACACGAAATAGCTTCTACGAACCAACCTCTCAGAGGGTCCCGACGTCGCACGCACCTTGTTATTTCTGCAAATCAACAAAAAGAGTTGACGAGCAGCTCTATAATTTGCTCGCGAGCTTAGTAGCGCTTATTCAGACAAAGCCCCCGAGCCTTTAAACTAACGGGTGGAGGCCCTGAAGAGGTTTGACCCCAACCCTTTGGCCCGGCGGGACGACTATAGGGAGAGGTGCTGCGCACTTCGTGGGCGCGCACTCCGTGCCTATAGTATCGTAGCCTTCGGGTCGCCGGTTAATGCCCTATCCCGCGTAATAGGAACTGTTAGGATTCGAACCCGGCTGCGTACCCGGGGGGGCCACCAGACCCACAATTCCGGGTGTATCCGGGCGAGGATACGGTAATGAATGGAGACAAAGAAATCCTTCTTTTGTGATCCGGTAAATTAAAGCCTAAGGTCTCGAAACTAGCACCCGAAACAATTGAAAAACGACTAAGCCAAAAACATAGTGATGTGCTTAAGGATTCTAGCAAAAATATTGAACAGAGAGGGATCGCTATGAATGATAATAATAGCTATGATCTCACGTTGAAAGGACAATCTACGGAAGTCCTCCCAATAAACCAGAGTATTCATTCACTAATACAAGGTTTCTGTTTTACAATGGTTAAGGTTCGCATTTCTTCCATAGAATGAATTAGTAGCAATTTTATACGAATGGTTGAATTCATTGAAGTATCCTACTGGGGTGGGGGTCCGCAAGGGCCACGGCGCTGCGAGTTAATTTGCGCTGAGGCCACTGCAATAAACCTCGTCAGAGTCCAGTTGCTTGTAGCACTTGCTACGAGATGAACTAACCCCGTGCGTGCCCTCGGTTTCGAATCCACGCCAGGTTGTTCCGGCGCCAACATCGCCGAAATGTTGATCGATCATCTTCATACCGCGAGGTACTCTCGCGTAGCCTGGAAGCGCCGAGAAAGCTCTGGAATTAAATGGGTTTTTCATCGTCGCCGAGGTGATTTCGATAACTAAATGCGCAAGCCCATAGCTTGCGCCGATTCGACGCCGCGACGATATCCGCCCGGGGCAATTGGCGAAATCGGTAAGGGTTTTTGTAGATTTTCCATTCCTGCGGTGATCTACACCCGTCCCAGAGGGACCCCCCCCCTAGTTTCTCCTCCTTCTCCGTCTGACAGACATAGTCCGGGGGCAGAAAAGTACGGCTTTGGCCCCTTCGTCGGACCCAAAGATCGCAGATACTGAAACTGACTCGGCGGAGACAGTAGCGGATTTGGTTCATTGATACTGCTCCGAGACCCCGGCAATATCTGAGACTGTGGCAAATTCGGTCCGTTGATAAAGCTCGGAGACCTGATATTTTATCGACGGACCGAATTTGCCACAGGAGCACTCCACGAACCAAACTCGTGTAGTAGGGATGCCGCAAATTATCGAGCTCTCAGACATTCGGGACGGAGTAAATGCGACGCAATCCCATTTCACTGTCCCCGCCTGGCCCGGAAATGACATTCGGTAATTCTGATATAGCCCCCTTTCCAAGTCCTCTACCGTCGGGGAGGAAGTAGAGCCTTGATACGAGCGCCTCAATCGGCCAGCAAAAGAATCGCGGTCGGAAGCCCGAAGATCCGATTAAACCGCGAAAATCAAAAACAGACTCCGTACCTAGCTCGCCACAGCGAGCTAGGTACGGATTCAACGGAGAGTGGTGTTGCGGAGGCCGGTAACTCCAAAGCTGAGGCGATCGTGGGTGGGACCAAAAGAGGAAGGCCGATGTATTGGAAAAAGTCGTAATCTGCGCCCTTCCAAGCATTATACCTTTCTACAAATAATTCGGCTTTACATTCGCAAAGAGTGATCGTTACAGCGAAGTAGTAGAAAACTGGAGCAATTTGTGCAATAGTAAGTAACATATGGTGCTTGCACGGGTTGACATCCAATCCAACCTAAAGGCGAGCGATCTGCTACAGGCAACCGAAACAATTTTTGGTGAATTGGTCGAAAAGATCGAACTACGTACATATACTACGTACATATGAAGTGTTAGTGAAAGATAGAGCCTGACACAAAAACTAGTCCTATGGCGGCTACACTCCCTAATTCGTTAAGTATACTTCGAAAAATAGCATAGACTGGTAGTAAGAAATACCGTTCCAGCACTATATGAACCGGGGTTGACATCGGATTTGCGGGATAGAGTCGAGAGGTCCACCCTATACGGCCCCAAGTTTACCCTGTTTACCGATCCGGGCTACCTCAGTGCTCTCCGAACCGTACAAGATGGTCGCCTATCGCACGGCTCTCTAACATTACTTTATCCCTCCCTCGGAGCTTGTTAAAATCCGGGACGGCACACCCCACGCACGGTCCTTCGAAGATCGCCTGAGAAACTCGTCGAAGTCGAAAACTTGACAAACGGCATTTAGTTAGTAAGTACATAGGCTCCTTCCCTACTCTTTGTTATCAAGCGATTTTTTATTACTAGGTACCTTTTCGCTTAAGGGGGCAGGCCCCCTCTTCCTAGGGATAAAAGCAACCCCTAGGGCCTCACCGTTGTTTCTTACACGGCGGCTCGTCCCTCATCTTTTACATAAAAATACGGATAGAAACTATTTCATCCGCGGAAGAAGTTATACCCAATGGATTATTGGAACCATATCGAGATGCAGCCGGATGAGGGATACTAGCACCCACTATTATAAAGGCAAGTTAGTCGTGGAGGCTAGAAAAACGATTTAAGGTCGCATTGTCTAGCCGCCCCAAAGCCAAGTTACTATAGTGTCTCCCATGATAGGTATTGCGCCAGCCGTCCATGAAGAGGCCCCGAGAAACTACGTATCCCATAAAAGCTGGTACCATAATTGAGAATAGCGTGGCCACTCCAAGACACCGAACTAATTTGCTAGGACTCGCATAACTTTTATAATATAAACCACGAAGGAGGGAATATGAGCCACGATAAAAACATACTGGCTCTATTAGCACGCATATAACGAAGCGACCAGCCTACTTTCACGTCTCTCATGATGTGTTCTACGCTTAAGAAAGCTAAATTCATATGAAGTGTATAATGTAGAGCTGAGGAAACCCCTGTAAGTATTTAGATAACCAAACAAGGACCAGCCAACGAACCAGAACCCCACCAATCACTTATATCGCTGGGAGTTGGATAATCCATCAAGTGATTGTTAAGTGTAGAAGATATAGGTTGTTTAAGAATCCATAGTCGTCGCGCCATAAATTTCGTGCCTTTTTTTCGCGTATCATGGAAACCTTGTCTTCTTCATGATTGACGTCATACATCATGGGCAGGATTGACCCATCGGGGCCTTAGGTTGAAAAAAATAAATATAGATTTTTTCTTCCTTTCACAACGCCACCTTAAGCCCGCATTGACGGAGTCCATAGAGCGAATAAAAAGAATTCTTTGGCGATGTTTCGAAGCATTTTAACCTTGAGCTGCTATGGCCTGCTGGGCTTAGCTCTTGTAAGGGCAGAGGAAAGAGACGGCTAAAAATATATATTTTTTTTGCTTGCCATTTCATCATCTGAAGTTTATGATTTGCACATGCTGGGGTATACTCGTGTAGTTTTGTTTTGCGCACCTTTGCGGCGGGTAGCGCATGAGTACCCAACCCCTAGGAATTAGGGGCGAGAGGGACCATTGGTGTGCATTGCTTTGCGTCAGCAACAGCAAACCCGGTTCTTTTATTCCGGTTGACTATGACGCGTGAAGTGAGGCCCTTTAATGAAGGTTTATAACATCATTTAGGTAAATACATAGCAAAATTGTGAAAACATAAGCCTGTAGAATGGCGACACCTAATTCTAAACCAGTTGATGCGAATACTATGAGAAAGGGAGCAAGCTGCGCCAGATACGGAATACCCCCCATGGATAGCATGGTCCAAGCGAACCCGCTTAAAATCTTGACTAAACTATGACCAGCCATCATATTGGCAAATGAACGTATTCCTAAGCTTAATGCACGAAAACAATAAGAGATTAGCTCGGGAAGTACTAGGAAAGGTGCTAACGGCAGGGGTACACCTTGCGGTAGTGAGATACTGAAAAAATGGAGCCCATGTGTTTGAAATCCAACTATAGTTATTCCAATAGAGGGAGAGAATGAAAGACCTAGGGTAATTATAAAATGACTCGTTACTGTAAAACTATACGGTATCATACCGATAAGATTACGAAATAATAGAAAAGTAAAGGTGACATAGATTAAGGGGAAAAACCGTTGTTTCACCGAAGAAGCACCACTTATTTGTTCGTTCACCAAGTTAAGCACAAAATCATAAATCATTTCCACAGAGGATTGCCAAGCATTTGGTACTAAGTGTCCTCCATTCAGGGTGACAAAGTGAACCGGAAGCAATACTAAACCGATAGTTAGTAGCATGAACAAAGCGGAGTTGGTAAATGGGAAATGCAAATTTCCTATATGAATAGGAATCAATTGAATAATTGCAAATTGTTCTAGCGGGCTGCACGCCATAATTGATTCTATTTTTTTTAGAAAAGTAGGCCGCTGATAGCGACCCACCATAATGAGAGATAAAAAATGGAGTTTGGGCAAGAAAGTTCTATCATTTTTTTGGATAACCGGTGCGGTGGGAAATGCTATTACCCGGCCTAAGCATTACTGGGCGCGAATCAGAAAAGGTTCTGTGATAAGCCGCCCACTCGGTCTACTATCCGGGAAGGGCCGATAGGGGAGAGGCCGATACCCGCCGTTGGTCGCGCGTCTTAGATCCGCGTAAAATTTTTATCTTTGGGGCGATGAAATTCATTGAAAAGGTAATCCGAGTAATCTCTATATGAAATGAGTTAATTAGCTCGTACCATATCAATATTCTAATAACCAATAGTCTAGTAGTTTATCCCTTTCTCGTATCATACCATCTAGTACTGGAAGCTTTACAATCGCTGCGGGCTCCCCTATCGGATTGACAGAATATAGCGAAACAATCAAAGTGGGATAAAATTTGGGGCATAGTCAGATATTTCATTGCCAGGTAGGAATTGGCAACGAAGTTTAGGATGGTGTATCTGCCGAAGTATAGCAAAAGATCACCCTGCCAAATCGAAATGAAAAAATGTTTTCAGTTGCTCGCGAGCTTTTTTATAATCGATAAAGTGGAGAATTTACCACCATCTATAGTGGGAGAAACTACGATTGGCTTCAGCAAGTTTATGAAGATCATCCCTTTTTTTACGGGCAATCCCCATCTTTTGGGAAGCCTCCAGTATCTCAGCGTATAAACATTGATCCAAGCTTATGCTCTTTTTGCCCATACGTCGTTTGGCTGCTGATTCAAGCATCCAACGAATAGCTAAGGTTTCTTGACGATTCGTTGCTGTAATAGACGGTACTAATCGAGTAATGCCTGAGATTCTTACTTTTTTCACTCCACAAATAGGCTTGACATTTTCTATCGCGTTAACCAAAAGTTTTATTACATCGCCATGAGGGGCTAGACGATGGAACGTTTTATAAACAATAGCACGAGATCTCGTTTTTTTCCCATCAATCATGCAAATGTGAACCAATTTTTTTATCAATTGTTTTCGTTTACCATTCAAGCCCCGGATATAGCCCAAATTGTCTGAGCAATTGTATGTGCTTGCACCACGGCCCCTAGGTCTTGATGGCAAAAGTCCTCCCCGGGCATAGCATGAATATCTACGGTGGGATAAACAAAGCGCATAAAAGCTTTCTGTTTCGCGACAAAATCCATTTCTTTTCGTTCCCACCCTCTTTGAAAGTCCTGATGAGTGAAACCGATCAAGGGATGAACTAGAAACACAGTCGAAATTCGGTTTTTCGAATAAATTCATATATAATCTTTGGGTTTTTTCGTACCATATTTAGATCTGCCTTGACGTCGACCCGGTATTCCTTGAAGATCTTTAACTCCTCGAATACAATGGTATTTCACGCCTGGCAAATCTTGCACTCTACCTCCTCGAACCATAACCACAGAATGCTCCTGCAAATTATGACCTTCGCCGGGAATGTAAGCAATTATTTCATTTCGATTGGTTAAACGTACCTTAGCTATCTTGCGCAAAGCTGAATTAGGTTTTTTTGGCGATCTTGTCGAAACACGCAGGCAAACCCCCTGCTTTTGAGGACATTTATTTAAAGCTCGAGTACGCTTTGTGCGTCGTTTCGACTCTCTGCCTTTACGAACAAGCTGATTCATTGTTGGCATATTCCGCTTACTTCGTTTTTTTCCATTAATCTTTCAATCCTTCGGACCCAAAATTCGGCTCAAAATCGTTTGATTAATCCCCAAACGAGAAATATGAATTTCTAGATATTTTCAAGCCCTTTGGCCCCGTACTCTCCTTCCCCTGCTTCGTCGGGGAGACTTCAAAAATTTATCACTTTGCTTCTGCTCCTTGCGCCGCCTTCCGCCCTCCCGCGTATGGCTCAGCCGGGGTCTGTTACGATCCATCCATAATTGGGTAGAACTTATTTTACGTCACCGAACGGTACGTACTAGTTTCCCATCCCCAAAACGTTACGGAAGAGGGGTTTGGGTGGCCTGCGCCTACAATTACTAGTCTTCGGGCGGGGCCCGCCCCCCGGGGGGGAGGGTAAGAGGCCACGGCAGGGCCCCAAAATAAACTTCTCATTTGCTAGCATCAGTTTCATTATACTAGGAAAGTTGACGAAAAAAATAACTATGTTCCTCGTGCTCAACCAAATGGACGCCGGAGGTGCCCGATAAAGTGATACTTCTTTGCCTTTGTCGTTTCGAAGTCTTGTTAAACACCAGCCGGCTCGCCACTTCTCTTTCAAATCGCACTGAGGCCGTCTTTCAAACATACGACGCCGATAAGCGAGTGAAAAAGGATCTCCTCCGTCGCCGCTCGAAGGTCGGAAGCATTTCGCACTGAAGAATAGTAGGTTAGTGTCGGAACAGATCGTCATCCCCGACTCCTCGAAGAAGATTAGCTAAGTCTGGACGTACTTCATGGATGATGCTCGTCCACGAACACGGATCTCATCCAACCCCCGTCATCAGACAAGCTTTCTATCCCGTTTTAGCAGCCGCATATTGTGCGGAATAAATGGCACATTACATTGATGGTGAACTCGGCTCCTATTGGTAGCCGGGCTAGCATATTCTTCGGGCCAGCCAATGTGGTAACCAACCGGAGTGGTTCTGTAGGGTACGATGCTAGTACGAAGGAACGGGGACCACCGAAGAGGGCGGCCATGAACCTCTCGCTTATCTGTACGAGATAGCGTTATTAGGATGTATGGCAGATTGAAGGTGAAGAAGATTCAATCGATGGAGATATTTTTTATTTCTTTTTATTTCGAAAAGAACGAGTAAATTTACCGATTTGCCGGAGGAACGCAGTGGTGGGTACCCAACCAGATAGTCACGTAGTTGAGTAGGTATGAAATCAAAAACTCATTTGTTTGATTATAAGTTTTTCTCCCAAAGCGCAACGATTCGCTCAGCATCATGCCTTCACCGGTAGTCTTAGCGAGACGACTTCTTCCCGGCTTTACCAAGGACCACCTTTCTTCATGTCGGCGTAGCTCTCTTCCAAGAGTTTTGGGTATTCTAAAGTTTGGGCATCCCTTGTATTTTCGTGCTGTCCTAACGAATCAGATAGATTTGAATCTCGTTCCTGTTGTTCAAAACCCAACTCTGTTTGCTTAATACGTTCGTTTGCACGTATCCCCTCCATACGTTTTTTCGATCGTTGCGGGGATAACTCGATCTCGTCTTCTTTATGCTTAAAATATGCACCTATAGTCCACAAAGCGATCCCTTCCCGCAGGGCAGATGCTTAACCTGCGATAGGTTTCCAATTTTCACTTGCAGTGCGCAACGCATCCCTGCCGGCCGGCGCCGCCCCTAATTCGAATATCGGTGAATTCATGGCCCATAGGCACCACTGATACGTTCCCCCCAGGGCGCACTAGTAAACTATTTAGCACTTTCCTTTCGGTGCGGATTCCGTCTTAATGTAGTGTAAGTGGAGCCAAAGCCTCATATGAAAAAGATAGAGTAAAGTTGCGGTTACGCTGATGGTGAGGAAGACACGAAAACGTAATCATAAATGTCTGATAGCGGATAGACCGCTCAAATGTGCCAATAATGCAATTGCAAGTAATGAAAGTGGTTGGGATCGACAATAATAAATTTCGGAATTGAGACATTAAAAAAGACACTTTTGAAACCAATAAGATTCGTGAAAGCTCTTTCCAAAAAGAATGCCGGAAAACCATGCGAGTAAGAAAATAATGAATTCGAAACAGATATCTTCAAACTTGAGTAAATATTAAACAAGTGGATAATTTTGTATCGAACAGAGGCCAGGATAATTAAAAGCATTGAAGTTTATTCTTTTTTTATGTCGAAACCGCCATAAAGCCTTTTCCCCCTCGCTTTCTTTCGGAGCAACCTCAGTGAGGGTAGGGGAGATTATCCCTTACGGGATTTGAACCCGTGTCTTCGACATGAAAAGACGATGTCCTATACCCCTAGACGAAAGGGACGAAATCACTTCAAAAAAAGGTGTGCCTAACGGTGGGTGCCCCAAGTCTACTATTTCGCCCCGGAGTGAAAGCATAAAAACGAAAATATTTTGGGTTTTGGTGGTCCGTATTCACCGGAAGGCTTATTATCCGCTAAGCGGCAAAGCCCGAAGACGGGGCCCGTAGACCGAATGGCTCCGCGGCGGGTCAGCCGCTTCATCGATGGAAATAAAAATCGAAGTCATAAAGGACTTCTTGTAGCGTCTTTTTACTCCCACTCAGCAGTATATCATATCCGTTTGAGGCTGCGAGCCAACCATTGTATTGCGCTCGAAGTGTTTAGAAAGGTTCTCAAGTAGAATGGAATTGCCCGTTGTATATTTCGAGGTCCGAAGGTCGGGACCTGCGGGAGTTTTGCGTATTCGGGATGACGAATTACAGGTTCAAGCTCCCCGTACGCAACGACTTATGGAAGAATAGCGCCCCCTCGTTCAAGAGTGAGGCTGAATTCGCGAAAAGGGGGGGGGGGTAGGGTGTGGCCAAACCTTTGGCGGTTCCAATACTGGAAGAGATGTATATATCCCCTTCGATTATACCGCCGGATGAATAGTCTACGTAACGCTTCAATGTTCGATTCTCTATCAAAATCCGAGTTTCTCTCCGATGTTGTTCACGGAGGGAATGCGCACGACGAATAGGATTTTGAGCAGCACCTGGAGCCGTCGCAAACAAATGACTATTTTCCTATCGAGATAACTCCAAATGATTTGCTTCGGATTCTTTGTCCTCATCAGATGTATGGAGACTAAATTTTAGATCGATGATGCTATACCTTACGGCGTATCGTGCGTATTCCCGCCCACAATTGAAGGCCTCATTCGGTTTCGGTAAAGATCCTAGAAACTCAACCCATACATTTTGCACGAAGCACTTTCTACCCGAGCAATCAATTATCGCACAGGCTCCATAACCTCAATCCCGACTCTATATGCTCTTAGTTTATCGGTGTTGTTTTCGGAAAGAACGGAATAGTACGGAAGAGCAAGACACGTCATAAGTAAATGATGCCGTTGTGAAAAAACGGCAACCAACCGAATGTAATAACCAAAAGTCATACGAGCATTTTTTTTGAATAAAATCTGTGAGCTACTATCGGTTTCGAAAAATCTCACCGAGAAACGCGAAACGAAGAAATATATATCCCTAGGGCCCGGGAGAACTTCAGCCCTATACCCTATCGAGGAGATACCCTCTTCTGGCCCTCCCCCAGAAACCGGTTTCCTTTCTTTCGTCAGTTTCTTTCCCTTACTCCGTCTGACAGTACCCCGCGCTATGGGCCTTTCGTCCCGGCCTCAGCTCTACCCCCGACAGACACGGGAATGGGAGAAGGAAATCCGAGAAACGCAAAATATGAGAGACAAACAAAGGGAAGAGAAGCTTATCGCGCCTTCTGCTCGCCCCGCCGATGATCACGAACATTTCGTGCCTGTTAGACGAAAGACCCGGTACCTCCAAGCGGAAAAAGGGACTTGAACCCTCAACCTTAGCCTTGGCAAGGCTATACTCTACCATTAAGCTATTTCCGCCATAAATTAAGATATATATACATGACTTGGCACAGGGTCCGATGGCTCCTCCGTCCGCCTCACGGCGGACCAGTCAGGCCTTGGATCTTTGTCCCCCCCTCTCCTAGAGCCAGATACTGGGGGAGGCCGAGTAATTTAATACTCATATCTAGTCCCATACCGAATTTCAGGGTAAAGCCACCAGGCTCTGGTGGTACCTGCGGCGAGCAGTCCACCACATGTGTGGGAAAATTACCAAACTGGCGATAGTTCGCACCACTCCCAGGGACCATTTACGATTTGGAACCCCATCTTTCTCCCGACGCCACGGGTCCATAATAGTCGGACAATACAAGAGCACAGTGTGCTTAAGCCATTAGTCGGGGGACGTAGGTATATATATATTTTTTTTTTCCTTGTAGCCTCTTCCGCAGGGGCGGAGCTGGAGAACGTCTGCTTGGAACTAGTTATTCTCTACTTATCTGACATATTCCCTACTTATATGACGTATTCCCTTAGTCCAATCCGATGGATAGGCCCATGCTTGGAAAGATTCGAACTCTCAACCCCCAAATCCGTAGTTTGGTGCTCTATCCAATTGAGCTACAAGCACTAGTTTGCTATTCTTAAGCACTACGTGTCGTATACGCTTGATTGCTGCAAGAGAAATATGAGAAAGATATAAATATCTATATATATATATATATAGGTATATATATATAGATATTTATGCCCCATCCTATTAGCTTAAGCTGCGGTATAGAGCATGGTAAATAGGCGCATGACTAGCGTATTGCGTTATTAGGCGTTCGTGCCAGAAAGCTGCCTGCCCTTTTCAGACCTCCTCCCCAACGTCCCTAGAACCGACCCAAATAAAACCTACCCCGGAGTGGCCCTACGGGCAGAGAAATCTATATATTTTTTTTGCATTACAGTTTCTCGCCAAGTACTGTGTCAGTCAACATCTCGATCGCAGTCCCGCAGTCCGGCCTCGCACAGTCAGTATAACACGCTAGTAATCAACCATCAAGCGATTTTCAATTAGCAATCAATCAAAGACTAGGCTCTCGGTGAAATTTTATTGCTATTTTCGTTGAGAGGGGATGGAAAACGAAATGAAAAAAATTTTTATCCTTTCGACGCAAGCAGATCTGAACAGAATTTGGCAGCAATCCGGAGAGAAAATCGGCCCATCCCTTACGAACAGATTTTAAGATGTCTTATCGAAAGCGGGAGCGCGTGTCACGGATGTAATTACTAAAAGATAGCCGATAAAGCACGCGTATTCTTTCCCTTCAGAGATTTAGGGCTACTAGATGCTTCTCTCAGGCCAACATCTAGAACGTGATCTTTGTATAGCTAATAATTGGCCCCTGTGATTATTGCTGGCTTTGCCGCAGTCATCGCCTTGTAAACCCCCAGTATTTCTTTTTGGTTGGGCCAACAGTTACAATTTGCCCCGGTTTCCTCATATATACGACATAGGCTCTTGCGGTGGCCAAGACAGAACCATGGCATTGCGGTTGTATCTCCACTCTACGGATCCCGGCGGACACCTTGCTTCCAATTTCATCAGATCCTTTCTTTCCAGCGGCTAAATCGGTAACAATCGGTAAGAGATAAATGGGAAGCGAACATCAACTCGATGCGAAAAACGTAGACATAATCCGACAAACACTATGTGCCCCGGCAATATCGTGGTTTTCGGGGCTCGGATCCCAGCCTTTTTTTTTTCAAATACGAAGTATACTTGGGAGAGGCAGGATTCGAACCTACGTAGAAAACCTTCAGCAGATTTACAGTCTGTCGCTTTTAACCACTCGGCCACTCTCCCCACGATAAGTAAGCTTATATTTTCCGGCGGTGGCACGGGACTCCGGCGAAAAATAGGTCAATCTACGCGTGTAGCGTTGTTCCTCTGAACTAACTAAACGGGTGGAAGGATGTACCGTTGGTAGATATTATTCATTCTGCACTTTACGCATCCTACAGGATTTGAACCTGTGACCCTCAACTTAGAAGGTTGTTGCTCTATCCAACTGAGCTAAGAATGCGGCACATTACTAACCACTTCACAGAAAAGAGTGAACTTCAGAGAAGAAAGAAGCTTGCTTCTTTCTTCTCTCCCGCTTTATCCGCATTGCGAATGAAGGCCGGAAAAGAGGAAAGGGTCAATGGAGTGAAACGAACAAAAAAAGATTTTTTTTGCTTCGCGTCTTCCTGGTTTGGATCAGATTCAACACACGACGAAATATAATGAATTTTGTATTAAAAACTATTCTGTGGGAAATTATAATTCGTGTTTTTTCGTGTTTTTTGTACATTGATTCGCTCCAGTTTCACATAGTTTACATCTTATTGGTTCCCGGGAGAAGACGGCGGCCCCGGGGCGTGTCGCGGAGTGCGGCGGCATAACGCATAGCATGGAGGACTATATCATATAGAATACACGAAATTGGAGTTTCGTATACAGATAAATCGTTGTGACTAGCATATACATATACAGAAACTGAAGTTTCGTATATATATATATACATATAACTTCGAATAGGATATGCAACATATGCAGAAACTTCAGTTTCGTTCGTATAATCGCTTTCCACATTCCTTGTCGAGGTGCACGTCGAAAGAATTTATGTGAAAAAGCTGCCGAACTTACTATTTAGTTGCAGCAGTCAGAGGCGTTCATGTGCTAATCCGCATTTATCATACCTATGCCCCCCACCCAATTTTTGTTCGTTACTCATTTCCTCGGAGTGCCCGAGTTAGGCCGCGTATCGTACACCTTTATGCTTTTTTCCCCGTACGCGGAACGACAGCGCGTACTGGACTTTTCCGAGCCTTTCATTTATTCATGGATAGTCCGCGCAGTTTGCAGTTGATACGTTCTAAACTTAATCATAGCCTTTGCGGTTCCTTCGAGGTAATGACAAAGCAATTTGTGGAACACTTCAAGGTGGATGCAGCCAATTATATCGAGTCGATGAAATCGTCCAATGGAGAACCAGATCCACGGCAAATCAAATATTTTCGCAACAGCGTGGGCACAAACGCATATGAGATGCTATTTGGGAGAAAAATAATGTGAAACGGGAGACCGAGCCGGGTAAAGAGATAATGGGAGAGGGAAGCGTAATGGAGCACGGATAACATAAGGCTTCCATTTCGTGTATACAGAAATAATAATAGATAAATCAAGAAATTTGGGTGGGAGCAAATTAGAATCATTATATATGCATATACGACGAATCCATAAATCGAGAGATTAAGGTAAGGGTTAAATCCGGAAATTTAGAGCAAATAATAATATTTAATCATATGAGTTCACAAAGTGATAGATCCTACAGGAGTTCTGGGCCACCATATTAGAGAAATGGGTGGGAACGGGCCACCACATTAGATGAATGGATGAAAATCGTCGGGATTTCACTATTCATCCAATCTTGTGGCCCGTTGAGGAAGACTTCACGGACCTCTTCAGTAACCGGTTGGATTGGCTACTCCCGCGGGGGTGTTACTCCCGTCTCTCTGCTTAGGTTAGATGGGCGGCGGCCAGACCTTGGATCCTTCGATTGTTATGGCTATCTGGAGACCGAAATAGAGACTCGTGATGATATATGCTCGTAATGATATACGTAAAAACTCTACCCAAATCTCCATCTTTCAAAGCGCCAGCAATGGTGCTATACGGCAGACGTGCTCCCCTTCTCCTTTCGGTTTTATCCCCTTTCTCTGCCTCCAAGGTTTTAGATAATGTATCTGAAGAAACCTCGTAAGCTTACAATAAGTATTTACATAAAAGCGGGATTGTACCAAAAATCTTTGAAAAAGCATAGATAGGATAGCATTTATTGAAATTGATTGGTTGATTGTCAAGAAGCCATTCTTTTATAGCTGGATTGCGGTCCCGGGCGAAGAATGAAATGAAATGATATGCGAAAAAGGAGGAGATTGGAGAAAGCAACGTAGTAGTTGATATCCGAGAAGTCTAGCATGGTAACGGCAATCGGGAAATGAGGTACTACGTCCAGACTGATATAATTTTCGTATATCTAAGTAAAAGAGTCAAAGATTTGCGAGGAAACAATAAACAGTGGACATTGTTTTTTCCCGGGGGGTCTCCTTATACCAGATTGAGCAATAAGAAATCAAGCGGAGAGGACCCCGAGTCCTAACTCGAAGGCTTTCCCGCGGGGGTGGGGCAGGTATCGCCCCCCCTCCCCTCCAATCGATCCAGCGATTAGATAAGCACGCCAAAAGTAAGCCGGCTCGTAGCGTGCAATACGTTTTTCGTGACAAGCAAAGCAATGCATTGGGGTTTTTGCGCTACGGTTTCCTCCTGATAGACTTGGATAAAATAAAAAGCTTTTTGATTTTACCGATAATTGCCAGCTCTTAGGAAGATAGAACTCATGATTGAAATACGAACTAGAATCAACGATTTTACACCGAAAACCCTTGTTTGCTTCCAAATGTTACATACTTCAGTTAATTTTTTTGATGAAGACCATCTCACGGCGGAAAGGTAAGGCCTTCCAAACAAAGCAGCTTGGCCCCGAATCACATGTTTTTCATACGAACTTAAATTAATGGATCGACCCCGGGCCAAGTGAAGTTGTCTGGGCTCCGTTGGCCTTGGCTTAACCCCCAACTCTCAGGGCCTCTAAGGAAATGCGTAGGAAGGGCCGAAGGAGCCGACCGAGTCAAGGTGGTGCCACTATCGTTCCGCAGCGAAGAGCCCGACGACAGCCTTGTTTGAGCTGCACGAAAAAAAAAATATGTATATTTTTTTTCGCTCTCCCCATGGGGTGGCCCTCTGGATGTAAGACCAGAGGGCCACGAAATCAAAAAGCCTTTTATGCACTACGGGCCTGCGGAGAGCTAAAGCCTTGAGGGGGGATTTCTCTATATATGCTAGGAAATCAGCCGCGAAAACAAAGATTTTTTTTGTGCTGCGCCCCCCCCCCCTATAAATCATTAAGCTCATAAACATAGGCAAAGTGCCATTTGGTGAGTAACTAAAAACAAGGGGGAGGGATATAGGAAGAAGAAAGTGATAAAAAAGACAGTGATTGCTAGTAGTAACGATTTTTCACGATCCATGGGTTTATATAAAATCCATGTTTCGGGTGTATCGAAATACATTATTTTCACAAAGCGTATATAATAAAAACAACTCATAACGCTAGTAACTACTCCTATCAGGGCTAGTAAGTAGGCCCCACAGCCTAGAGCCGCGAAAAACAAATAGAATTTGCTACAAAATCCAGCTAATGGGGGTATTCCTGCGTATGGGAACATAGTAATAGACGGGGTAATAGCTAAAATAGGATTAGTTTTGGCCAAAGCACCTAAATCTGCTATATATTTGAAACGATTTTGACGTAACGCTAAAACCATAGCGAATGCATTAACGGTCATTAATACATAAATAAAGGTACCAATTAATAGTGATTGAATTCCTTCTATGGTTCCGCATGAAAAACCAATTAAAAGATAACCTACGTGTCCAATAGAACTATAAGCTAAAAGTCTTTTGACTTTGTTTTGGGCCATGGCGGCCAGCGCTCCCAAGATCATGGAAGCAATGCTGCAAAAAAAGAATAGTTGTTGCCACGTTGGATCATAGAAACTGTAAATAAAAACACGTAACATATTGGCAAGAATAGATATTTTAGGTGCAATCGAAAAGAATGCTGTAACTGTAGTAGGTGAACCCTCGTATACATCGGGTGCCCACATATATAGAGTCAAAGATACATTCACCGAGTCGCGCAACGAGTCAATAAAAAATCTATATTTTTCCTATCCCCCATCGGTTCGAGGGCTCAAAAGCCCTTCGATCGGGAAGCGCTCCCCCTATGATCGAGTGCTATGCACCTCCCTATCCCGAAGCACCCTCCTCGCGCACTACGTGCCTACGGCCGCCAGAGGCGGGGGGCTGTAGGTGAGAAGAGGTGCACGGCACTTTGTGCGTGGTTCCGAGGGAGATTTCCCTAGCTTCGCAGGGTCCTCCGAAAGGTCGAAAGCCGGAAATGGCTCGTAGATTTATTCCCGCGCACTCATTTTTTGGCCGGGGCGAGCGGGAGAAGGCGATAGGTCAATTTTTCTGTTTTACGGAAAAAGGGCCGGGCACTGCCAGCCAAAGAAAGGGATGATTCTGATAAGTTTCTGGAAATGAATATATATATTTTCTATTTGTCGTTCACTCGCTGTTCGCTTAGCAAACGGTTGAGAAAATTCCCAAATGACTTAGTACAGTGCTCTCCGAACCGTACTAGATAGTGGCCCATCATACGGCTCTCTAACTCTACTTAACGCTCGGATCATATATCCAAAGGGCGCCGCCGCAGCACTATCCCCGTTAGGAAGAGGGGGCGCAGCGAAAAGTATATCTTTTTTTTTACCGGCAGGTCGAGCTCCCCCAGGCCTCTCCCTCTTCACGCCTTCGGACCCTTCTTGCTTTCAGCCATTCCACCCCACACGCAGCCGGATCCACTTGGATCACCTGGAATGATATCAGTTGATTTTGTAGAGTTCAACCCGCCGAGTATGGGCAGGTACCGCATAGACCCCTTCCCTTCCGTCGTTGCCAGCGCTTCACCGAGCGGGGAAGAAAACAAGTTTTCTTATCCCGCTTTCGCACTCGATTGCGGCCGAATAAAAAGAAATATTTGGCCCCTAAGGTACTAAAGGTCCTCTGACTTCCAGCCGGGGAGTTTTTTCACCGTTGGATCTCGCCGGTACAGCCTATGGTTTTTGGTGCCTTGAGATATCGTTTTGTTAATTGTCCCCAAAGAGTTGGGTAATCAGCTTCCATGCAGTTTACAGCTCCAATCTAGACCTTGTCGCCTTTTCACCTCGACAGGCAGGAAGCACACCAGCGTGCCTTCGCGCGTTTCCCCCTCGACGGGTGAACTGGGTAGCCAGTTGACAAGAAGATAACTTCGATTCGCCAGGCGGGCTTATCTCGTGTGACACTATTAGAGCTCACGCGGTGCTATTGAGCAGCAAAAAACTATTTACTCTCAACCGCGTTTTTGTGACATGCTATGGTCTCAACGCTCTCACGAGGTAGTGATGAGTTCTCCACGCTCGGCGCACAGGGCGCCCCGAAAGTATTGAGATTGGCCGCAATCTGTCGGTACCCATAGGCCGTCTAACGGCCGCCCGAAAAGGAACTGCAGTGATCTTGGATAAGAAACCTACAGCGATAAATAAAATTCCCATAAAGATACCGCTGGATTGAGCACCGAACAAAGTGATTTCATATCCAGTGAAAATCTTAGCTAATTCCTCAAAGTTGGTAACTCCAGTAAACCCATAAATCGTGGAACAACCAAACAATAATATTCCGGAAGAGAAAGCACCTAGAATAAAATATTTTAATCCGGCTTCCGCGGAAAATTCAGAGTCTCTTTTTGATGCTGCGATCACATAAAAACATAAACTTTGAAGCTCAATAGCTAAATACATGGCGATTAAATCATAGGCCGAGATCATGAAAAGCATACTGCAAGTAGAAAATAGAATTAATACAATAGATTCGAAAGCATTCGAACTCTCCTGTTTGGAATAATCCAAACACATAACAATGGTACTAACCGTACTTAATAATAGAAAGATTTGGCAAAAATATGTAAAATTGTCTATTATTAAATTATTATATACTAAATTGGCAACAGCTAGAGGTGAGCCGACGGCGACCAATAGGATGGTTATTAGAACACTAAGTAAACCGAGCCAACCCACATTACGCACTAACGGTGGATAATCGTATTTTTTGGAGGTACTAAATACAACTCCATAAATAAGCAAAATGATGGTTGCGTTAATGAGAAAGATCTCCGGGAAAAGCGCTAAAAAATCATGCTCAAACGTTTCTTCGAACCTCTTTTTTATGTTTTTTAATCAAATCTTCCATGTTGCACTAAGTTACTCACGGAGGTATGCATACACTCTAGGAACACGTCGGGGTAAACACCCATCCGAATAACTCCCGCAATAAAAGGTAAAAAGATCATAACTTCTCTTCTATTTAAATCGGAGAATTTAGGGAGAAAATTGGGTTTAAAATTACCGAAAACCACACGATTATATGGCCAAAGGGAGTAAGCGGCGCCTAAAATCATCCCAAGTGCTGCTAATGCGGCCACCAAGCTATTTCTTTGGAAAGCCCCTACTAAAATAAGAAATTCCCCGATAAAGCTGCTAGTACCGGGTAAACTCATATTGGCTAAGGTGAAAAATGGGAAGATGGTGGAGAAAATAGGCATGGTGCTGACTAAACCTCCATAATATTTAACAATTCTTGTCTTGTGTCGGTCGTATAGAGCCCCAACACATAAAAAAAGGGCTGAAGAAACCGGTCCATGACTTAACATAAGTAAAATGCTACCTTCAATTCCCTGTATGTTTAGACTGAACATACCAATAGTCACGAAATTCATATGGGCTACTGAAGAGTAAGCAATAATTTTCTTCAAATCGATTTGTCTTATTGTAGTTAAAGAAGTATATATAATGGCAATCACACTTAGAGCATAAATGAAAGGAGTGAAATAAAGTGTCGCTTCAGGAAACATGGGTATGGAAAATCTTAAAAAACCATAGGTTCCCAATTTTAAAAGAATTCCTGCTAAGATTACAGATCCAGCCGTAGGTGCCTCCACATGAGCTTCAGGTAACCAAATATGAACTGGTACCATAGGCACTTTCACGGAGAAGGAAGCGAAAAAAGCAATCCATAGCAAGATTTGGCGCCGCTCACTAAATTCTGTGGTTAGTAATATTTGTAGATCGGTGGTTCCTGTTTGAAAAAAAATGGATAGAATGGCTAGAAGCATGGTAAGAGATGGGCCACCAACCTCAACTACCCAATAAAACCAAGTCCTCTGCACTTCCGAGGTGTGGCTTATACCCCAGTCATGGTGATATCTTCATCAGGTATCAATGGCCTTCCTCCGAACCGTACGTGCAAGTCTCCCCGCATACGGCTCTCCGAGTGATCCTTGAGCTTATAGATTGATTAGAAGTTTTTAGGGCGGGCCATCTGGGCTTTCCTTGCTCCCAGTATACCCTGTCTTCTTCTCAATTCCAATTCAACTAACCGCGGTCGGGCCCCGCCCGGGCCTTTCCGTTTGGGTTCAGCCTCCCTCAAGACGAGATGAACATTATAAGGTTTTTACTTAGAATGTCATCTGTTCTCTCTGGGCCCCTTAGCAGAATAATGTCCGTTATTACGGGCCCCCCGTTGCCTACCCTTCCACCGCCGGGTCTGACATCCACCCCCAGAGAGGTTAAAAAGCCAGTTCCCGGAGTGACCTTAGACAATCCCACGTTTCATGTTAGTGTGTCGAATCAGTCCCTTAGGTTCTGAGTCCTTGCCCGTATCTATACGGTAGCTGTCTTCAAGTGCGTTCCACTCTTTTGACTAGCCCCCTGTTCAAGGGCGGTGGCTGTGAAGAAGATCGCTGTTCCCGCTGGCGACATAATAGCTGGGCCGTTTCCCAGCCAGACTGAGGGGGATACCTCCAGTGGACCCACAAGACGAGCCATAGAACTTCTAGCTCGGGGAACTCCCTAGCGCTATCGGTTTCACGCCGTGTTCCCCTTTTCCCACATGCTACAATACCCTTTGGGCTTTCCCCGCAAGGATAGTGGGACGCTTTACATAGAACACCCCATGCCGGCTTATTTCATTGTTGTCCGGAGACTCACTATCACCAACGTGGCGCACAACAAGGATCCCATCAAGGTGTACAAGAAGAACTGATATGCTGCTTTGATCTTTCTTTGTCTGGACCCCCAAACACCTATAATAATAAACATGGGAATTAACACGCTTTCGAAAAAAACGTAAAATATTAAAAGATCGGGTGAGCAAAACACAGCAATTGGAAAAGATTCACAAATGAAAAACGCTATCATATACTCTTTTTTATAACTCTCGACGCTATAGAATCCAACAAGAATGCAAATAGGGGTTAAAAACGTGGTCAAGATGACAAAGAATAACGAGATACCATCTATACCTATATAGAAATTGATATTTGGATACGGAAGCCATCGAATAGTTTCCACAAACTGAAATTTTGCTGTATCATTCTCGAAGCGTATCCAGAAAGAAAGAGAATATAAAAAAGTGATCAAAGAGGTCCAAATTGCGATACCTTGTATCAGACGTACTCTCGAATTCGGGATCACCAAAATAATAAGGCTTCCTAGCAAAGGAAGCAAAATGAGACCACTTAAATTGGAATAAAATGGAGCTAAAACTTGTAACATATACGTTTACTCTTTTTCCTAGGAATCCCGAAAAAAATATATATATATTTTTGCTGCGAAGAATATATATCCTGCGAAAAGGCCGGTAGCGCTGCCCTACGGGACGGAGGCCTTTGGTTGTTAGGCAAGTTTTTGCCACCCTTTTTTTGTCTATCTTTTTCCCGTCAGTTTTTGGATAATAGATAGTTAGTCATAATGGGATTAATTAGAATGCGCTAATCTAATTATTATGAAGAATGCCGGTACAATAATGAATAGCCTAAAGCAAAAAATGAGCATTTGATACTAAAAATCTATGGACCCGCTCCGTTTTTGGCCAATCAAGTCGATCATTTCCATCGGGTGACCGGTCTAGATCCCGCACGATAAAAAGCACAAGTCCATTTCTGTGCAAAGGCGTTGCACTCATCCTTGTTCGGCAACGAATATGGAGACCTTAGCATGTGCAAGAAGCTCTGTTGAGGTTGCTCGCTCCGTGCCTATTGATGGTATATATCAACCAGGTCATAAATGGTTTGTTCTCTACTTACTCTCTCGTGTGGAAGGATAGAGTTCAAGATGGAGCGGATTACCTATACTACTAGGGACAGGATTCTAAACGCCTTTCCAAGGACCGACGTGGAAGAGGCGCTGGTGCGCCGTGAAGCTCCAGTCAGGTCGGAGAGCCGTGTGATCGGCAACTATCGCTTCGGTTATTTTTTTCTGTTCCTAAGGTCCGAAGGTCTCGACCAGCGGTAGACTCATTTTATATCAGAGAGAAGGCCCGAAAACCGAAGAACGGCTCTCCCCGCCGCCCGGGGAGGCCGGGGGGGACCCCCGGGTCTTTCATAGCTAGCTCTGCCCTCCCATTGCGTTCCTTAAAGATTCAATATATTATACAATGAAGTGTGGGGCTTTAGTTCGTACCAATGTTTCCTTAGATATTAATGAATAAAAAGCTAACTATGTAAATGAAATACAATCGATTATCTACCCAGAAAGAGATTAAATCCCACAGGCCTATAACGGAAATGAATATTGTTAATCCGAGCAACATAACAAAGGCATAATGATAAACAAATCCACTTTGAATTTTACTTATTTGCTGGGCCATTTTTCGAATCGTGTACGAAATTCCATAAGGACCCAAGATTTCAATAGCACCTTTGTCTAAAGCTTTGAACGAGACTTCATATCCAAAACGCAAAAACGATCTAGCTAAGAAGTCGTTAAAAACTTTATCGAAAAACCAACGCTTATTGAAAAAGCAATATAGTCGATTACCAAAAGTACTAGTTTTCAAAGCGAGAATGAGTGGATTCACCACAAAATTTACACTATACGCCACGAATGAACCTAAAGTACTAAACAAAATAGGAATTAGTTTGATAATGGTTGGAGTAGCAAACTCAGATTCGGCCAGAATTTCATTTCTGGGTAATATGAAAAGTGAATTAGCCCAAAAATGGGTACCTGAACCAATCATCATATCTTTGGCCAAGTATCCTACAAAAATACTCCCGAAAGCCAAAAGGATTAGAGGTATTGCCATAAGAATGGGCGCATCATGACATTCACTTAAATCTCGCTTGAATGAATTGGTTGGTGCTAGAAAGGTTAGAAATAGTAAACGGAAAGAGTAATAAGAAGTGAAAAAGACCGATACACTTCCCAACCAGAAAGCGAAGTTACCACTGATAGTATATTTCGTGTAAGCAAGTTCCGGAATAACATCTTTCGAATAAAATCCCGTTAAGAAAGGGAAACCAATTAAGGATAAGCTACCTATAAGCATCATAGCATAGGTAAAAGGTAACAAGGAAGCAAGCCCTCCCATCTTACGCATATCTTGCTCATCCGACATGGCATGAATCACTGAACCTGCACTCAGGAACAAAAGTGCTTTGAAGCAGGCGTGATTCATTAAATGAAATACGCTAACGGAATAGTTGGAAATGCCGCAAGCAAAGATCATATAGCCTGACTGACTACAAGTTGAATAAGCTATAACCCTTTTTAAATCGTTTTGTAATACTCCGGTGGTTGCCGCGAAGAATGACGTCATAGCGCCTACAAAGGTAATAACAATCAAAGCATTGGGTGAGTATTCAAATAAAGGAGAACACCTTGCTATCATAAAAACGCCTGCTGTTACCATAGTAGCTGCGTGAATCAAGGCGGATACTGGAGTGGGCCACTCTTGCATAACCGTTTACGATTTAACAAGGCCGGAAAATATATATATATTTTCTCCACAGCATTGGGTAATTGGTTGGTGAGTCTACCTCTGGCAAGAGTAGGGACTGGATCTTCCACTTATGAAATATGGGCTCCCCCAATAATCTTACGAGTGGCCGCTGTGCCCTCAAAAACTAAGATGTGGTTTTTCGAATGAACTCAACGCCAAAAATATAGATTCTTACAAAAACTTATCAGTTTATTTTTTCCTCTATCTTTTCTCGCAAGTCCTTTTCCCGCCCCCCTTTTTCACAGTTTTTTTTCCTTTCTTGTCTGACAGAAGTAGGGGGGGCCCTGTCAGACGAAAGAAGTCCTACGACGCCCTTCGGGGGGCCTCTTCCTCTGATCTTCGTGCCCTCTGGGCCAGCGGAGCGGGTTGGTTCGGGGAAAGAGATTCCATTTCGAACAAGAGGTCTTACGTACAGTCTCTGAGGATCCTATAGAGCTACTTCGCCCTTGACTTTGCCAAGTGGTTTTTACCCTGATAGGTTTCCTGCTGATTGGTCGAAATGAGATATTTTTCCGGTGGGGACTCTCATTTGGCCGACGATTCCAGCATACAGTGAGATTGTTGGAATGTACCTAATGGCACATGAGAGCCCTCAAACAAATATTATAAAACCCTCCATTGCATCGGGTAACCAAGTATGCAATCCAATCTGTGCGGATTTCCCGACAGCGCCGATAAACACTAAAATACGAATAACAGTTATGGCATGAAATTCCATGTTACAAAAAAGGAAATAATGATGGGGTTCGGAAAAGGCACTGGCACAAGCAAAAATGGTAGAAAAGTCAACTGTTTGGAAAATAGTAAAACAACCCATAATCCCGAGAGCTAATCCGAAATCACCTACGCGATTTATGAGCATAGCTTTGATAGCCGCTTTGTTCGCCTGAATGCGCGTAAACCAAAAATTTATCAATAAATATGATGCGAGTCCAACCCCCTCCCATCCCAAAAATAACTGAATGAAATTATCTCCAGTTACCAACATAAGCATAAAAAAGGTAAAGATTGACAAATAGCAAAAAAAACGTGGACTATGCGGATCCCCAGACATGTAGGAAATTGAATAAATATGAACTAAGCTACTTACAATTGTGACGACCAATAATAGAATGACTGTAAGGCTGTCAAATAAAAAGCCCCAAGCAGCGTCAGAGAGTTCCGAAAAGATCCAAGGAGCAATCCTTATATAGCAAGCACTGGCACACAGCGCGACTTCGTAGAATGCAATACGAGATGAAATAGAAGATAATGAAACACACGTGGTTGTGACTACAGCCACTCCCCTCGAACCAAGAAAACGACCAAAAAAACCTGCCGCAAAACTCCCGATCAACGGTAAAATGACTATAAGTAAATACATAAGTACTCTTTTTTTTTTTGCTCGAATCCGACCTGCCGGAAGGCATTCTTATTTATCGATGGAAACAGGATCCAATTTATCTAGGCTCTACCTCTAATCCGCGGAATAGATTCAGGCAACCTTAGGGGTCGGCCGGGGTTCATATAACCTACGTTTATAATATAGCGAGTTCCCATGGAGTTGCTTCCATTCCTTGTAGTCTCTCGCTTAGCTTCACTCACATTGGCTTCGTACTCAGCCACTAAGTATTATCTTTGCTGTATTCTATGAAAAAAGTATTCTCCCCGTCCGCGTAGGGTCTACCCGTCGTCTGACGGTGGCTGGCCAGCACTAAAATTTCGAATGGAATTACTAGTATATCCACTTTTAACCAATGTGATAAATAGTTGCGGACTCCGGCTTGTAAAATCGAAAACCGAAAACATATGTTTTCTGTTTGCCAGAGACGTACCGATAATTTCAACTTTTTATTTTCAATAATGTCTGTTTTACGATTCCCACCTCGATTTAGTAAGGTCGGTCTAGTCGGTTTCGATCGCCTATACACCTTTTTTTGCCATCTTCTAGCCCATTGCTAAGGAAATCGCTTCGCGATAAGATGATCTCGTTTTCATATATAATCATACATTAAAGAATAAGAATTGAATAAAAAATTTCCCTAAGAATTAGTTAATGTCCCGTACTCGAATTACCGTCTGATTTCGCGTCATCGAATTTTGGATCACGAAAGAGAGACTAATGCTTCAGGATACGCAAAATATATGGCTCAGTATTAGCCATAGAGGAAGAAGGCTCTACGCTTTAGCAGATGTTGTCGAACGCGCGGCGAGGCGGAAGAAACGGAAAGGACTAGAGCAATATATCTATCCTTGTCTCCGCCCCTTCGCGCATTTGGTGAAAAAGGTAAACACGACGGATTTAAAATCCGTTCCTATTGGTTATTGGTTCGAGTCCAATAATGCGCATCTCTTACAAACTTCATGAGAATGATGAATTACCGTAAAACCCAAGATAAAGTCCTACGACCCATGGAAAGTATAAATATTAATAAGGTTGAAGTGTCGTCGGGGAAAGACCACTGGGGAGCGAGTATATAGAAATTCCGTTTAGGATATTCGCTTCGGTATTATGATAAGCGTGTGGTTAACGAGGCTACGGAGTGAGTGGTTCACCCGGAACTGGAAGCAGACAACGGGATAGCTTCGGTTTGGTAAGGTTCAATATTGGATTGATAACTGGCTCCAAGCTCATCCTTGCTTAAAAAGCAACTATCCTTTGTGACAGGAGGCCTCTTCGAAAAAAAGCTCGAGCATAGGGCGGCGGGCGGGCAACGGGTGACAGGATTTTGAACCCGATATCAAACCAGAAACACCATCGGGCAACCCGTTGATCTATTATACGGGGAAGGTCCCGTCTGATATGGGCTGCCTCAAATTGCTTCCAGCTTTTATGGCCTCGAAGACTTATATCTCTGACTCTGCGACCCTATCCGACTCGAACATCCAGTTGTCTATCCGATTGTTCATCCCCAATGACTCGTTGGTGATCTTCCGCGTCAGGCCGTAATACCATAATTGGACGAAATCACGAAATCACGTTAGTGGCCGTAAATTCGAACCGGTTTAATAAGCTAGATCTCTATTTTCGGAGCATATTTTTAATCCAATCAATCATACGTATCATTCTGAGCCTCCCAAAACCACGCCAAAGGGTTCTCCGAATTTGCTCGACATACTCACTGGCTCGCCGGGGTCTCGGGCAAGAATGATCTGAATGCTGGTCAGGAAATTCAGTGCGTAGCGATTCAGGTTCCGGGGAAGACTGCAAAACTAAGGTAAGCAGTTCAGGATAATTTGTAGAGGACTCAATTTGCCCGATCGCAAGCGACTCTTGATCAATGTGAATGTGTTCAAGGCGTATTCCGCCTACGACGCCCCGTTCGATGCAATACGCATTAAATTTGAGGTATATTTCCCGGTTTTAGGTGTAGCGAAATACATTATTTTCACAAAGCGTATATAATAGGAACGACCGATAACGCTAGTAACTACTCCTATCAGGGCTAGTAGGTAGGCCCCCCAAAGAAGCGGCGAGAAACCACTAGAATTTGCTACGAAATCCGGCTAACGGGAGCTGCGTACGGAAACATAGTGATAGACGAGGTAATAACTAAAAAAAGATTAATTGTGGCTAAAGCACCTAAATCTGCACTCCCGGTAGGTTTATGCGACGTACGGAAAAGTAAACTGCCCTACGCGACTCGTGCCGCGCAGAGTGGCTTTGCTCTCCTGATTCTGGGTCCCTGGCCTTCCAAGTCTCATCGATAAGTGGTCTTTGATAATTTTCATAATTTCATCAATGATCGACGAGGAATGCAAAGGGGGGCGGGGCAACCGCTGCAG